ATCAATATAAATTTGAGATGTAGCTTAAAAAAATGTTGCATCTTTTCCTTGTTGTTAGATTTAAAGTATTTCGAAAACTTAGAAATATGTTATTCTGTTTATTATTGCTAATTGTATTTAATTATTCAAGTATTTTAATGATAGACTTATTATTGTGAGTATTGCAAAAGATATAACTCGACCGATTTTTCCTTTTACTGCTATAGTAGGTCAGGAAGAAATGAAATTAGCATTGATTCTTAATGTAATTGATCCTAAGATAGGTGGCGTCATGATAATGGGTGATCGTGGCACGGGAAAATCAACAACTATTAGAGCAATAGCTGATTTACTACCTGAAATAGAGGTTGTTGAAGACGATCCTTTTAACTCTCATATTTCTGACTACGAGCTAATGAGTAATGAAATCAAGCAAAGAATAGAACAAAATAATAAAATTAATACTACTTTTATTAAAGTTCCTATGATTGATTTACCTTTGGGCGCAACAGAAGACAGAGTTTGTGGTACAATTGATATTGAAAAGGCTTTGAATGAAGGTATTAAAACTTTTGAACCTGGTTTACTTGCTAAAGCAAATAGAGGTATTCTATATGTTGATGAGGTTAATCTATTAGATGATCATTTAGTTGATATACTTTTAGATTCTGCAGCATCAGGTTGGAACACTGTAGAAAGAGAAGGTATTTCAATTCGTCATCCTGCTAGATTTGTATTGGTGGGTTCAGGTAATCCAGAAGAAGGAGAATTAAGACCACAGCTATTAGATAGGTTTGGTATGCATGCTGAAATTCGTACAGTTCGAGAACCATCACTTAGAGTCAAAATTGTTGAACAAAGAAGCAAATTTGATAGTGATCCTCATTTATGTCTACAAGAATTTCAAGATCAACAACTAAAATTAAAGCATCGAATCATTGAAGCCCAGAAGAGTCTAGGAAATATAAAAATTGATTATGATTTAAGAGTAAAAATTTCTGCTGTTTGTGGTGAATTAGATGTTGATGGTCTACGTGGTGATATTGTAATTAATAGAGCAGCGAAAGCACTAGCTGCCTATAACTCTAGAGAACAAGTAAATACGAATGATATTAGGACAGTAATTACTTTATGTTTACGTCATAGACTTCGTAAAGATCCTTTAGATACCGTTGATTCTGGATCAAAAGTCCAGTGTGTGTTTGAATCTATATTTGTATAAAATTTCATAGGCTCAGTAGGATTCGAACCTACATTAGAGACTTAGAAGGTCCCTGTCCTAATCCCTTAGACGATGAGCCCTCAGATTTATGAATACTGCTTCGAGTGGGCGGTACTGGACTTGAACCAGTGACCACCTGCTTGTAAGGCAGGCGCTCTACCACTGAGCTAACCGCCCTTCCTCTATTATAGTAATATATGTTTTTTTTATATGCAACATGCTCAAAATTTATGTGTTTATTACTAAAAATATGTCTAGTTTTTCACATACAATCTTGTAAAATATATAAAAATTTTACAAATTTATATAAAATAGTAATGGCTTATTTTCTAAAACTAGAGCATCAAATTATTATTGAAAACATGTTGTTAGTTGGGCCTGGTTCTTTAACAGTTAGCTTAATAACAGCTTTTTTTGTGAGTATAGTATTTACTTTACAAATAGCTAAAGAATTTTTGTACCTAAATGCATCTAGTTTGATTGGTTCAATATTAACAATTTCTTTTATTAGAGAGTTGTCACCAGTATTAACATCAGTAATTATTATTGGTCGTATAGGTTCATGTTTCACAGCTGAATTAGCTACTATGAAAGTAACTGAGCAAATTGATGCATTGTACTTATTAAGCACAGATCCTTTATGGTACTTAGTCTTCCCCAGAGTTATTGCTTGTGTTTTTATGTTGCCTATGTTAAGTTTCCTATCTTTTGTGACAAGTATAGCTAGCAGTGCATTTATTTGTTTTATTTTGTATTCAGTGGATCCCCTAATTTTCTTGTCTTCTTCATTCTCTTCATTACTATTTTCCGATATAGTAAAGTCTTTCCTAAAAACTGTAATTTTTGGATTTACTATAGCATTTACTAGTTGTTATTGGGGTTTGTTAGCTAAAGGTGGTGCAAAAGGAGTTGGTAAATTTACAACTACTTCTGTTGTTACTTCATTATTACTTATTTTTATATTAGATTTTATATTATCATATTATATGTTTGATAAGTTAGATAGTTCTATTAAAAACTTATAGTTTTATTTTTCTACTAAGTAAAATCATAATGACCTATAGGCAAATGTTTATAAATATTTCTCAATGGTGGTCCGATATAAAGCTAAAAAAACGTCTAATGGTTTTTATGACTTTAGTTGTTGCTTTGATTATGAGTGGTTTAACTTTTTGGTCTTTAACAATTATTCAAGAAGATGCTATTATTACTGATACTCGCTTTTGTAAAGATTTAGGAATCTTATTTGCATCTAATATACTGGAATTTTTAGCAAGTAAGGATAGTCAGGAATTAGCAAGTTTCGTGGAAAAGATTTATTTAAATAATTCAAGTATAAGATATATTTTATTGTTTAATACAGATGGCAATCTATTCTTTGAATTACCTGTATATACTTATAAAGTAGAAAATTTATTGCAAGTACATAAAGGTTTATTCCAATTAGAAAACCAGAATGTTTTATTTGGAATACCTTTAGTTAAATATAATTCTATTTTAAGCGATCATATTATAGATATTACTATGCCTTTAATATATAATGGTAAGAATTTAGGTACTCTCGATCTTGGTATTGATTCAAATTCTACTCTTACTTCTTCTTCAAAATTAATAATAAATGTTAGTTTAGCAATATTCGTTTCTATTTGGTTGATGGTTACTATTGGTGTATCATTTAACATTTTAATGATTACTGAACCTGTAAAACAATTGTTAGCAGGTGTCAAAAATATAGCTTCAGGCAATTTTAATCAAAAAATCAATCTCAATTACGATAGTGAGTTGAGTGGTCTTATATTAGGTTTTAATGAAATGGCTGAAAAATTAAATTCTTATGAAGAAAAAAATGTTGATAAATTAATGCTAGAAAAAATGAAGCTTGAAACTATTGTGTCAACCATTGCAGATGGTGCTATTTTGGTAGATACTGAACTCAGATTATTATTTGCTAACCAGGTAGCGTTAAAAGCTTTTAATTGGTCTAATTTAGATATAATTGGTAAGTTTATTTGTCACTATTTTCCTCTGCATGTTAGTGAAGCAGTGCTACCTGTTTTAAACCATTTAGTAAAATCTAATTATTTATATAATCGTGAGTGTGAGACTAAAGAAGTTTGTGTTAATCTTGATTATAATTCAAAAAAAATTTTTCGTTTTTTATTAACGACTGTTCTTGAACAAAGAAGTCATGTTCTAACAGGTGTTGCTATAATTATCCAAGATATTAGCCGAGAAGTAAAATTAAATGATGCTAAAAATCAATTTATTGCTAATGTATCTCATGAACTAAGAACCCCTTTATCTAATATCGGATTACTATTAGAAACTTTGTTAGATTATAATGATTCTTTAAATGAAAAACAAAAAACTCATTTTTTAAATATTGCGAATAATGAAACTAAGCGTCTTTCTGATTTAGTTAATGATATATTAGATTTATCTCGCTTAGATTCCAAGAATGAATATATTTTAACCTCTACTAATATTTTTGAAATTATACATGATGCTGTTAAGGCTTCGAAATTAATAGCTAATTATAACAATATTCAAATAGTAATTGAATTTGATTGCAGAATTAAACAAGTTTTTGCTCATAAAGGTTCTTTATTGCAAGTATTAGTAAATTTAATAAGTAATTCAATCAAATTTACGAGCATTAAAGGAAATATAGTCTTAAGAGTATATTTGGTTTTAAAACAACTAAAAAATAGTAATTTAAGTAAATGTTCAGAAATGGTTCGTATAGAAGTAATTGATGAGGGTATCGGTATTGATCATAGAAATAGAAAAAATATTTTTGATAGATTCGTAAGAATAGAAAATCATGTTCATACTCTTGAAGGTACAGGATTGGGTTTATCAATTGTAAAGCACATTTTAAGTAAATATAGTACAAATATTATTTTAAAAAGTGACTTATTAGTTGGCACTAGTTTATGTTTTGATTTATGTAGGGCTGATTAGTTTTCTAATCGTAGTTATGGAAAAAATTTTATATAAACTTTTGTACGTTAATATTATATGTCACTTATAACATATTATTATATGTTTGTATCTTTAGCTTTGACATTGAATACATTGTTTTGCTGTATATCAATGTATAATGTACTATTATAATGTATAAATTAAGTGATAGTATATTATATATTTTAATATCTTATTATATATTATTTCTACATGTTTTAGGAGGTAATCATTATGTCAGGAGGATCAACTGGCGAACGTCCTTTTTCTGATATCATTACTAGTATACGCTATTGGGTAATTCATAGTATAACTATTCCTGCACTTTTTGTTGCAGGGTGGTTATTTGTAAGTACAGGTTTAGCTTATGATGTATTTGGAACTCCCAGGCCTAATGAATATTTTACACAAGATCGTCAACAAGTACCTTTAGTAAATGATCGTTTTAGTGCTAAACAAGAACTTGAAGATTTAACAAGAGGAATTTAAGAAGGAGGTTTATTAATTTTGTATGAATAGAGGTAATTTGAATCAGCCTATATCGTATCCTATTTTCACTTTTAGGTGGTTAGCTATTCACGGATTAGCAATTCCAACTATATTTTTTTTAGGTGCTATTACATCTATGCAATTTATTCAAAGATAGGAGTTTTTCATGAGTGGTCCTAATCCTAATAAAGAGCCAGTAGAATTAAACCGCACGTCTTTGTTCTGGGGCTTATTATTAATTTTTGTTCTCGCAGTCTTGTTTTCGAGTTATTTCTTTAACTAAAGTATATATCTTATGAACATTGTGTACCAATATTTTAGATTGTATTAGAATGAGTTTTGCTGTTTTGATAATTGGAGATTTTTAATAATGACAAGTACAGGTAGAGTTCCTTTGTGGTTAGTTGCTACTGTGGGTGGAATAGCTGCAATTACAGTATTAGGAATTTTTATTTATGGTTCTTATTCTGGTATTGGTTCTTCTTTATAATGTTTGTTATACATTCATTTAAATAATAAACTTTATATTTATTTTTTTAATACAGCTCAGTTAATTCAACAAAAAAATTAACTGAGCTTGTTTGTTTTGTAATAATTTTTGTTAAGTAATATTCTCTGTTTCGATGTATAAAAACAGTAGAGCCATAGCTAAACCTGGAAATATAATGCCAACTAAAGGCACTAGAATAGACGGTAAATATGATGCTGCCATATAAAACAAATTTAAATGTATTTTTAATGTGAATATTATATAATTATAATTTTAGTTTATAGATAGTATATGCAAATATTGTAAAATGTAATACTTTTTAGTTTTGTCCTTATTTAGATTTTTTTTATTTATAGGCAATATTATAATTTAAACATATAGTAAGTATCAAAGGATGTCTCATTATGAATAATTATACGTCTGAGTCTTTGTCTGAAAATTTAGAATCGATGCGTAAATTTTCTGAAGTCTATGCTGAAAGAACAGGAACTTTTTTTTGTGCTGACGTTAGTGTAACAGCTGTAGTGATTGAAGGTTTAGCAAAGCATAAAGATAAGTATGGTTCGCCTTTATGTCCATGTCGTCATTATGAAGATAAATTAAAAGAAGTTATGAATTCTTATTGGAATTGTCCTTGTGTACCTATGAGAGAAAGAAAAGAATGCCATTGTATGTTATTTTTAAATCCTGATAGTGAATTTGCAAGCAGAGATCAATTTATTGATCTCAATATCTTATTGGAAGAAATAAGCTAATAGAAATTTATTTTTTAATGCAGACACAGCTTATACTATAATGTCCGTATGAGTAGACTTATAAATTTCCTTTACGTAAAGATAGCAAAATAATAACAGCTGGTCCTACGAGGACAATTACACCTAATGAAATAAGTTGACCAATCACTTGCCAGTTAACCATAATTAAAATAATTTCCTATTCAGTTACTATATTAGTTTATTATACTGTTTTTTATAAAATCTTTTGACTAAAGAAGTAATTTTTTATACAATAAATACTTTAAACTACAATATAGCTGAATCTGTTGAAAGTTAAATAAAAATGATAGCTTAAGAATTTGTAAATTTTTCTAGTATTTCGTGTAATTTATATGTATTGTAAAGATCTAATAAGATATCTGCGCCACCTATGAATTCTCTATTTATATATACTTGTGGTATAGTAGGCCATTGAGAATATAATTTAATGTTTTTTCTTATTTTGTTATTTTTTAGTACATCAACTGTATAGTAGTTAATATTGAATTTATTTAATATTTGAATAACTGTATCTGAAAATCCGCACATGGGTTTTAATTTGTTGCCTTTGATAAACGCAATAATTTTATGGCTGTAAATTAAGTTGTGAATTTCATTATTATATTGTTCATTCATAGTTATTTCTATATTTGAATATATTTTTTTATACTATATTCTAAGTCATATATATCCATTCGTAAAATATATGTAATTTTATATTTTTATAACTAATTATACTATAATTTAAATTTTGTAATTTATCCATTGCATTGATTATTTTATTGATAAAAAGTGTATTTAAGCACACATTAGTATTATGAAAAAAAAAATTTGTAATGTTTTAACCTGTAGTGCTCTATGTTGTTGACGAATTAATTCATAATTTAAAGCGACATTAGTATCATGTCGACTAATTAAATATAGCTTGATTGCATTTTGTTTAATATATTCATTATCTAAATGAGATACATGTATAAATTTACAAAGTTTATTTTCTAAATTTTGTGTCAAATATTTGGAAATATAAGGTATTAATTCATTACGTAAACGATTTCTTGTTATTCCGTATTCATAATTTGTTATATCAGACCAAATAGGTAAATGAAATTTACGACAAATCCAATGAATTTCTAGTCGATTGAATTTCAAAAGAGGTCTATAAATGTATACATTTCTGCTTAATTTTCTCAAGCTATTTAAGCTTGTAATTCCATCTAAATTTGTACCTTTAAATATTTGTTGCCAAAAAGTTTCAATTTTATCGGTTTTTGTATGTCCTGTAACGATAGTTGAATAATTATATAAATTTGCGTGCCGAATTATTATTTTATATCTTGACTTTCTTGCTTCTAATTCTGATTTGGCTATATGTTTAAGTTGATAAATTATAATGGCACTTTTATAGTTTTTAATAATATTGATCAAATGTTTAATTTGTTTGTGGCTATCTTTTTTCCACTGGTGATCTATATATATGTAAGTAATTTTCAATAAGCCACAATAACATCTACGAAAATCTTCTAAAAGTTTAATTAGGCAAAGTGAATCTTGACCACCTGAAATAGCAACAAGTAAAGATTTTACAGCATTGTCTGTCAAAAATTTATTTATATTCCTATTAAATTTTCGGTGTACGTGTGTATTCATGAAGTATTGGTAGTAGTAGTATTTTTTATTTTTATTAATTATCTTGTTACTATACAATTTATGCTTTATAATTGTCCGTGTGGGCTACTAACTCAATGGTAGAGTACTCGGCTTTTAACCGATTAGTTCCGGGTTCGAATCCCGGGTAACCCATTTATGTTCTTCTAATCTAATTTGAAGATCGTTCATAATAGTTTGTTTATTTGTGTTTATTATTTGTATATGACTATTATTTCTGATCTTTTATTAAAAAATAATTCGAAGTGTGCTTTAGTTCCCTTTATAACTGCTGGGTATCCAAATTTAGAAAGTACAGCAAATGCTTTGTATACATTGGATATGCACGGAGCCGACATTATAGAGCTTGGCATACCTTATGCTTATGCTTTAGCCGACGGTCCTATAATACAAGAATCATCTAGAGTTGCTTTAGACCAAGGTGTTAATTTCGATCAAATTATTGATATGTTGAAATCAGTAGTACCAAATTTAGATGTCCCTATTGTTTTGTTTACTTATTATAATCCTGTTTTAGTAAGAGGTATTGAAAATTTTATAATAGATAGTGCGATATCTGGTGTTAGTGGTTTAGTTATTCCAGATTTGCCATTAGAGGAAGCAGATTTTTTAATTGAATTATGTAAAAAATATAAGATTGAATTAATTTTATTCGTTGCACCTACAAGTTCGCAAGCAAGAATTTCTTCTATAATTTCTAAATCTCCTGGATGTATTTATTTAGTAAGTAGTTGTGGTGTGACAGGTATTAGGAATGAAATTAACTTTCAGATAAATAATTTGGCAATACAGATTAAGAAAGATACAAAGAAAGCTATCATTTTAGGCTTCGGTATTTCAGATCAGAATCAAGCTGCTCAAGTATCTAAATGGAATATTGATGGTGTAGTTATCGGTAGTGCTTTTATCAAAGTTATGTTTAATAAAACACCCGATGAGGCTGTAAGATCACTGGGCTTTTTCTGCCAATCAATTAGAGATGCCATTGATAAAGATTCATAATTATTCTATTGTTATTACCCCCAGGGGAATTCGAATCCCCGTTACCTCCGTGAAAGGGAGATGTCCTAGGCCTCTAGACGATGGGGGCATACTAATGATTTAGTATTATATCTTTAAATCAGGTAGGTACAGATTAACTAATTTTTTTTTTTATGTCAACCTTTCTATACCTTTATATTAATAATTAAACGTGAACGCATGGTTAAATATACTACTGTTTGCCTAATATATGTCACCATATTTGTAAATAAATAGAATGCTTCGTTTTTATATTCAATTAACGGATCTTGTTGACCGTAACTTCTCCAGCCAATTGATTCCTTTAAGATAGTCATTTTTTCTAAATGTTCCTGCCATGCTTTATCTATTTGCTGCAGTAGATAGTATTTTTCTAATTGCCTAATTAATCCTGGTTTCAGTTGCTCCAAGTAGCTTTCTCGAAGATCATATGTAATTCGTAGTTGTTCATAAAAGAAGTTTTTTATTTGCGTATCAGTCATTTTAATAATACTTGTTGTAAGCAAATCTTCTGTAAGATTAAGTAGTTTTGTAATTCTTTCTATTAACTTAGCTTTTTCGTTTATATTTGGTTCGTTACTATATAGAGTAACGATTTCATCTATTGTACTTTCGCCATATTCAATAATACAGTCTCTTACAAATGTTGATTCTAGTATCCGTTTTCTTTCTGTATAAATTGCTTGTCTTTGGTTATTAATAACTTCGTCATATTCAAATAGTTGTTTCCTCATATCATAAAAATATGATTCAACTTTTTTCTGTGCTGCATCTAAACTTTTACTTAAAATAGTTGATTCTATTGGTACATTATCATTTATGTTAAGGCTTTGCATAATTTTGGATATTTTATCTCCACCAAAAATTCTTAATAAATTATCTTCTAGGCTTAAAAAGAAACGTGATGAACCTGTATCACCTTGTCTTCCAGAACGCCCTTTAAGTTGATTATCAATTCTTCTTGATTCATGTCTTTCTGTTCCTACTACATGTAAGCCACCTAATGCAAGTACCTCTTTTTTTTCTTGTTTAAATAAAGTTTTATATTCGTTCAAAACTTTTAAATATACATCTTGAAATTTAGTATTATTCTGGTCATTATTTATTTCTATACTATCAATTTGTTTCTGTAAGTATTTTTCTATTTGTTGATCACCGATTTGATCTTTGATACTATTATCGTTTATTGACTCAAGATGTGTTTCAATATTCTTTTCTATATTATTAATTTTATATGTTTTTGGTAAGTTAAGTAATTTTTGTAAATAATCTATTAATACAATTTTTGTCATAGTGTATGCATTACCACCTAAAATAATATCTGTGCCTCTACCGGCCATATTTGTTGATATAGTAATAGCTGATTTTCTACCAGCTTGTGTTATAATTTCTGCTTCTCTAGCAATATTTTCAGGTTTTGCATTTAATAAATTATAAGGTATTTTAAATTCATTTAAAATATTTGCTAAAAACTCTGATTTTTCTACATTTGTCGTTCCAATTAATGTAGGTCTTCCTACTTTATACATGTCATAACATTCATTTGCGATAGCTTTCCATTTATTATATTCGTTTTTATAAACTAAATCTGGTAAGTCTTTTCTTTGGCACGGTTTATTTGTAGGTATTTCTTGCACTTCAAGATAATATATTTTATCAAACTCAGTTTCTTCTGTTTTTGCAGTTCCTGTCATACCAGACAATTTATTGTAAAGAAGAAATAAGTTTTGATATGTTATTGATGCTAATATTTGGTTTTCAGGTTGAATTTTTACATGTTCTTTTGCCTCAATAGCTTGATGTAATCCATCACTCCACCTTCTTCCTTCCATAACTCTTCCAGTAAATTCATCTACTATCATAATCGTTTGATTCTTAACAATATAATTAACGTTATTTAAAAATATCTCCTTGGCTTTTAAAGCATTTAAGATATATTGAATCCATGGATTACGGAGATTATATAAATCATTAGTATTTAAAATATTTTCACATTTTAGTATGCCTCTATCTGTTAATGTTATATTTTTTGCTTTCTCATCGATTTCGTAATCGATATTTTTTTTTAGTTTATTTGATAGATCCTTACATACCATGTATTTATCTATTGGACCTTCAGAAGGCCCAGATATAATCAGGGGCGTTCTAGCTTCGTCTATTAATATTGAATCAACTTCATCAATAATGGCAAAATGGAGATTACGTAGCACTATATCATTTGTGTTTGTAGCCATATTATCTCTTAGGTAATCAAAACCTAATTCATTATTTGTGACATATGTAATATCACATTGATATTGTATCTTTCTTTGTTTAGTTGTCATATTTTGCTGGATTAAACCAACGGTTATATCTAAGTATTTGTAAACATTACTTACCAGGTCTGCATCTCTCTTTGCAAGATAGTCATTTACTGTAATTATATGTACACAATTTCCTTGTAATGCATTTAAATATGCGGGTAAAATAGCAGCAATCGTTTTTCCTTCTCCTGTTTTCATTTCTGCTATTTTTCCGTTATATAGAACAATGCTCCCTAAAATTTGTACATCGAATAAATTAAGGCCAAGTGCTCTTCTAATTGCTTCTTTAGCTGTACCAAATGCTTCTGGTAAAATATCATCCATTAATTTTCCATTTGCTAATTGTGCTTTTAGTTCTGCAGTTTGTTTTTTTAATTTTTCATTTGAATATTCAACTAAAATTTTGCTAATCTTTTTGGTTCTTTGTACTAATTTTTCAAATTTATTATAATTTTTGTATTTTAATAGGTTAAACATTTGAAGAGTTTATTTATATAAAATTTATTGTTTTAAAAAGTTAATAATTTTAGGTGCGAAAATTTCTTGTAGAGTTACTAAACGCGTTTCATTATAATATATTGTATACTTTCTACCCCATAGAGGACCTTTACAGTCAAATCTATTCTCTAAATATTGACAATAACCATAATATATTTCATGTATATCTTTATATATATCTGTTTTATGTTCTATTAGAGATTGTCCTATTGGTTTATTATTATATAATTCAATTACTTTGGATAATGGTAAGAATGATTTTGCAAAAGCTAATTTGACATTTTTATTGTTTTGTAACCATATTTCTCTTGTAGTACATATCTTTTTTAAGCTATGCTGTTTGACTATTTCTATTGAAATTTTTTTTCCTGTCAAGTAAGTCAAAGTTTCTGTGAAAGAGCCATCATTAACTAAAATGAGAAGCCATTCTTTTGGAATAATTGTTGTTAAATTACGAGCTTGATGTCTCATATTTATACTTAATAGTTTGTGAAAGTTATATCTTGTATCTATGTTCATTTTTCTTGTGTTGTATCTATCAATGATTTTCCATTCATATCTTCTGGCTTTTCAATGTTTAGAAGTTCAAGAATAGTTGGAGCAATATCAGCCAAAGAACCTCTTTTTCTTAACTCAATTTGTTTGTTTTTTGTATTTCGGTTATGAACGTATATCATTAATGGTACAAAATTAGTACTATGTGAAGTACATGGTGTATCATTTTCAGTAATCATATATTCTGCATTTCCATGGTCAGCTGTAAGAATTAAAGTTGCTTTAGCATTTTCTATCTCTTTCAGTAACTTTCCAATACATTTGTCTACTACTTCTATGGCTTCAATTGTTGCCTCTAAATTTCCTGTATGTCCTACCATATCAGGGTTCGCATAATTGATTACTATAAATTTGTAAATGTTTTTTTTAACAGCTTTAATAATGCTATTAGTTAATTTGTAAGCTGACATTGCTGGTGCTAAGTCATAAGTATCAACTAGTGGACTGGAAATTAACTCTCTGTATTCTCCTGGAAAAGGCTCTTCTACGCCACCATTAAAAAAGTATGTAACGTGCGCATATTTTTCTGTTTCTGCGAGTCTCAATTGTTTGAAACCTTTTTTAGATATAATTTCACCTAGAAAGTTTTTCTTTTTGTTAGGTGGAAATATTATTGGTATTGATAGGCTCGAATCATATTGTGTAAAAGTTATAATATTTAGAGTATCTATCCGATAAGTTGTAAATGCTTTGAATGGATTTTTTGTAAAACAATGAAAAAGTTGTCTAATTCTATCTGGCCTAAAATTGAAAAAAATCATTCCATCATTGTTACATATACTTCCTGAGTATATCCTGATAGGTACTATAAATTCATCTGATATACCATTCTTATAATTGTAATCTACGACATCGATGGGGTCTTTAGGATTACTTATATTATTTTCTACCAATACTTTGTATGCTTTTTCTGTTCTTGACCAACGACAATCTCTATCCATACTATAATATCTACCGCTAATTGTACAAATATTTATATTGTCAGTGTCTTTGATTTGATCAATTATCTCTTGCAAAAAAAATTTACAAGATAGAGGCTTAGTATCTCTACCGTCAGTAATGACATGAATACATGTTTCAAGGTTATATTCTTTGGCTTTTTTAATTAATTCTATTAAGTGGTCAATATGTGAATGTACGCCACCATTAGAACATAAACCAATTAAATGCAGTTTAGATTTATGGATCTTAAGAGTTTTGCAAAGTTTTTCTAAAGCTGAATTCTTAAAGAAGGTTCCATTTTCGATAGAGGTATTTATTTTAACTAGATCTTGATCAATAATCCTTCCGGCACCGATAGTTGTGTGGCCCACTTCTGAGTTACCCATCTGGGTAGAAGGTAAACCAACATCATTACCTGAAGCACTAAGAAGAGCATGATTTTCAGTCTGCCAAAGTTTGTCTATTACTGGAGTTTTAGCTAATTTAATAGCATTACCTTTTAAATTTTTACTATATCCCCAACCGTCAAGAATAGTTAAAATTATAGGATGTAAGGATTCTTGTTGCATAAGATTAAGATTAAGTCAAAAATTTAAATAGTTTCTAGTTTTATTTATTAGAAGTAAGGTTGATTACTTGATTTTACAATGAAGTTTATTCTGTAATCTACAGAAGTACATATATCAGTTTTTTTTGATCAGGTCAAGTGTATACTTTACATTTAAAAACAACAGAAATAAGTTGAATATAAAAGTTAATACTTATTTCTAGTTATTGTAGAAGTTAATAATCGAGTTAGCTTAAAACATTAATTGCGTAGTCTAAATATGTATTAGCTTCATTGGCAGGTTGACCTGATAAACCATGACTTGATTTAATATACTGTAAAGCTTCAATGTACCAGCTTGGAGATAACTCAAAACTACGATTAATTTCTTCCAATCCTGCTACTAGGTATTCATCCATTGGCCCAGTTGCGCCTACAACTAAACAATAAGTAGTCATTCTTAAATAATAACCAATATCTCTTGCACATTTAGCTTTACCAATTGCACTAGATGCATAAGTTGGACCAGGCATTTGTGTTGTAAATGGAAATTTAGTGTACACTGCTTGTGCAGCACCTGTAATTAATCTTTGTGCATTATTCGTCAATAATTTTGCTGCCTCTAAACTAGCTGTTGCTCTTTGATATCTTCCATTAATGGATTGTAGTTCGCCGTTGCTTAAAAATCTTCCTTGGCTATCAGCTGATGCAATTGCTTCTGTAATTGGTGTTTTCATAAGAATCTTTTATATCCTTTTAATTATAATTTATTGATTATATATTTTCGGTTATACAATTATACAACTGCTATTGCAGCCCGATCAAAGTAAATACTTAATTCTGCAGTTAAAGAGCTACAATCACCTAAAGCAACACCACTTAGGTCATTCGCTAATGCAACTGATGCTTCTTTCATTTTTTGAATAGCAACAGCTACAGATGTTCCAGGCGTACCCAATGCTTGATAAGTTTCACGTAAGCCATTTAAGCATCTATCATCTAGTACACTAGAATCTCCTGCAATCATTGCATAACTGACATATCTTAAAACAATTTCCATATCTCGTAAACATGCTGCCATCCTTCTGCTTGTATAAGCATTTCCACCAGGTTGTACTAGTTGTGGTTGTTCAGCAAATAATGCTCTTGCAGAGTTTGTTACTATAGCTGAAGCATTTGAATTGATTTTATTTACTACATCTAATCTCTTGTTTCCTTCTGCAACCATTGCTTCTAGAGCATCTAATTGTGTGTTACTTAGAAACTCTCCTCTTGCGTCAGCTTGTGCTACAACTTTAGCAAATGCGTCTAGCATATTTATTTCCCCTTGAATCTTATTGTAATTTGAAATATTAAAGTTATTTAACAGTTAGTACTAATATATATTCTTTAATTCTAAGCTGCGAATGAACTTATGATAAGAATATTTAACTTCTTGCTATTTCTATTGCTTAATTATACATCTTTATATTTTTTTTTTCTAAAAAAAATATTACAATATGTCTTATCTATACTTAGTTAATCTCCAATTATTTCTGGCTGTGTAATTTCATCTACCATTTCTAATATCGCTCTTATGACTGGCTTGATAAACGGATCTTCTATAATATCAACATCTTCATATTTTCTTCTTTTTGCTCTATTAGCCACTTGAATTGTCATTCTATAACGGTTATTGGAAGCTTCCAATAATTCTTCTGTTTTGTAGATAACTTGACTTGAATTAATTTTTTTATTGTTAGTCATAATCTTTTGTTACTTTTTCAATATTTCAGTAATATAGTTTCTGCCTTTATTTATATTTATGTAATGTGTATATTTCAACTTAATATGTGTAATGTTATGTTCATGATATTTTATTTAATGTAAATAACAATATTAATAAATTTTAGTTTAGTAAAAACAATAATCATATATGCAAATATCTAAATATATTACTAACAAATTGAATCAATACCCTGGTCACCCTTCTATTGTATCTGAAAGAGACGCTTGTGGAGTCGGTTTTATAACTCAAATTCACAATTTACCTTCTCATGATCTGGTATTAAAAGCTATTAATGCTTTAGTTTGTATGGAACATAGAGGCGGCTGTAGTGCTGATCGTGCTTCTGGTGATGGTTCAGGTGTCATGACACAAATACCTTGGAAACTGTTCTTGAATGATTTACGAATATCTGATTCGTTAATCTTAATGGAGCATATTGGTGTTGCTATGATATTTTTTCCGTATGATAATGTAGAATCTCTAAAAGAAATTTGTGAATGGGCTTTAAGGGAAGAAGGTTTACTTGTTTTAGCTTGGCGTACTGTACCTATAGATGAGTCTGTCTTAGGTATACAAGCTAAAAAAACTCAACCAAAGATTCAACAATGTTTCGTACAATCTAAAGAATTTACAGGAGATCGTTTAGAGAAAGTTCTGTATGTAGCTAGAAAAAAAATAGAAAAACTTGTTGCACAGACTTTATTAACTGTTAATAAGCAATTTTATATTTGTTCTTTTTCCTCAAGGACAATCATTTATAAAGGTATGGTTCGTTCAGAAGTATTAGGAAAATATTATTTAGACTTGAATGATATAAACTATGAAAGTAGTTTTGTATTATACCACAGAAGGTTTAGTACTAATACTATGCCGAAATGGCCATTAGCTCAGCCTATGAGATTTATGGCGCATAATGGTGAGATTAATACTTTATTAGGTAATTTAAATTGGATGAAATCAAAAGAACTACTATTAGTTCGTGATTCTTGGCACAAGTCGCATGAAACGTTAATCCCTATTACCAATTCAGAAAATAGTGACTCAGCAAACTTAGATGCTGTATTAGAATTATTTATTCAATCAGGCAAAAGTCCTCAAGAAGCTCTGATGATATTGATCCCAGAGGCTTATAAGGATCAACCAGCACTTAATACTTTTCCCGAAATTATTGATTTTTATGAATATTATAGTAATTTGCAAGAACCTTGGGATGGTCCAGCACTTGTCGTATTTAGTGATGGTAAAATTGTTGGTGCAACTTTGGACAGGAATGGTTTAAGACCTGCGCGTTATTTAGTTACTAAAGAGGGTTTTATTAGTTTATCTTCTGAAGCAGGAATTTTTTATAATAATTCGATTAATATTATTCAAAAAGGACGTTTGGGGCCTGGTCAAATATTTTGTGTAGATATAATTAATAATATAGTTTTAGATAATTGGACAATCAAACAATCAATAGCAAATAAATTCCCATACAAGAAGTGGATACAAAAGTATCAAAAAGTTCTTATGCGTCAAGATTATCTGAATGATTTATCTACTAATTCTGTAGCGATTAATCGATTGCATACTGCATTTGGATATACTAACGAAGATATTGAATTGGTCATCGAACATATGGCTAGCTCTGCTAAAGAACCTACTTTTTGTATGGGTGATGATATACCATTAGCTATTTTATCAGAGAAACCTCACTTATTATATGATTATTTTAAGCAACGTTTTGCCCAGGTTACAAATCCGGCAATAGACCCTTTACGAGAAAGTTTGGTAATGTCTTTGAATGTATATTTGGGTCCTAAATCTAATTTATTGATACCAAGAGATGATATGGCTAGATCTATTAAGTTGGATTCACCTATTATTAATGAAAAAGAATTGTTAAAATTATTTGATTGTAATTTTAAAATATCTCTAGTTAATACTTTTATCAGTCAAAAAAATACATCTATAAGTTTTTATAAGCAGATATATAATATTTGTAATGAATGCGCTAATTTGGTTTCTGATGGTACTGAAGTACTTATTTTAACTGATCGTGTAAATGAATTACTAAGTCAAGAAATTTTTGTTCCACCTTTACTAATTATAGGAGCTGTACACCACCATCTTATTGCAAAACAATTGAGACACAAAGTATCTTTAGTAATTGAAACAGCTCAGTGTTGGAATACTCATCATTTTGCTTGTCTTATTGGTTATGGTGCAAGTGCTATATGTCCTTATGTTGCTTTTTTAACTGTTAGAAATTGGTGGAATAACACAAGAACTCAAAAGCTAATGTCCAACGGTAAACTACCGAAGCTTACAATTCAACAATCTCAAGACAACTATCGCTTAGCGATAGAAAAAGGGCTTTTAAAAATTCTGTCAAAAATGGGAATTTCATTACTATCTAGTTATCATGGTGCTCAAATTTTTGAAATACTAGGTTTAGGTAAACAGATAGTTGATTTATCTTTTGTTGGTACTACATCTCGTCTAGATGGTATGACTTTAGATGAGCTATTTTATCAATTAATACAAACATATAATGCTGCCTTTATGCCTGTATTGCCTAAGAAATTACCCAATTTGGGTTATGTGCAATATAGACCAAGTGCCGAGTATCATGTTAATAATCCTGAAATGTCTAAAACTTTGCATAAAGCTGTTCGTACAAAAGATAATTCTCTTTATTCAAAATACAAACTTTTGTTAAATGATCGACCACCTACAAATCTTAGAGATTTACTAGTATTTTCAAGTAAAAAGCCGTCTATTTTATTAGATCAAGTTGAATCATTGGATTCAATTTTAAAGCGTTTTTGTACTGGCGGTATGTCTTTAGGTGCACTTTCACGTGAAACACATGAAACTTTAGCTGTAGCTATGAATAGAATTGGTGGTAAGTCTAATTCTGGAGAAGGTGGAGAAGATCCTAGTCGTTTCCAACTGATTAAAGATATTGATGCTTCTGGTGTGTCCAAGAAATTTTTACATTTAAAAGGTTTGAAAATTAATGATACTGCAAGTTCAGCAATTAAACAAATCGCTTCAGGCCGTTTTGGTGTTACTCCTGAATATCTAATTAATGCTAAACAATTAGAAATTAAAATTGCTCAGGGAGCTAAACCAGGTGAAGGTGGACAATTGCCCGGTAAAAAAGTAAGTCCTTATATTGCTGAATTGAGAAATTGTAAACCAGGAGTTACCTTAATTTCTCCTCCTCCTCATCATGATATTTATTCTATAGAGGATTTGGCTCAATTGATATTTGACCTACACCAAATTAATCCTTACGCTCAAGTTTCTGTGAAACTAGTTGCAGAAATTGGTATAGGAACTATTGCTGCTGGTGTAGCTAAAGGTAATGCTGACATAATTCAAGTTTCTGGTCATGATGGTGGTACTGGTGCATCGCCGTTAAGTTCAATTAAACACGCTGGTAGCCCATGGGAGTTAGGTTTAACAGAGGTTCATCAAACGTTAGTAGATAACGACCTTAGAAATAGGGTTATTTTAAGAGTTGATGGTGGTCTACGAACAGGTAAAGATATTATTCTTGCTGCGCTAATGGGAGCTGAAGAATTTGGTTTTGGTACAATTGCTATGATAGCAACTGGTTGTGTAATGGCAAGAATTTGTCATACGAATAATTGTCCCGTGGGTGTTGCTACGCAACGTCAAGATTTAAGAAATCGTTATCCAGGTATACCGTCAGATTTAGTGAATTTCTTTATCTTTATTGCACAAGAAGTTAGGGAAATTTTAGCAAAATTGGGGTATCAAAGTTTACAGGATATTATTGGCTTGGGAGAACTATTGCAGTATAAGCATAAAAAATTAAACAAGACTGAATACTTAAATCTCGAAACCCTTTTATTTAAAACTAATAATATGTATTGTTCAAATATACATAAATCAGTTCATACTAATGGAGATGTTTTGGATGATAAGCTTTTGAGTGATCCAGACTTAATAAATGCTATAAATAATAATTCTGATATCATTAAAAAAGTTAGTATCACAAATACTGATAGAACAGTAGGAGCGAGGATTTCTGGAGTAATAGCTGGAAAGTATGGTAATTATGGATTTAAAGGTAGTTTGCAATTAGATTTTCAAGGATCTGCTGGACAAAGCTTTGGTGCATTTATTTCTCAAGGAATGCATTTGAGTTTAATTGGGGAAGCAAATGATTACGTTGGTAAGGGTATGAATGGTGGAGAGATTATAATCTTTCCACCGCAAAATCAACAGTATAATGCTTCAAGTCAAGTAATTATTGGTAACACATGTTTATACGGTGCTACTGGAGGTTATCTTTTTGCTTATGGTCAGGCGGGTGAAAGATTTGCTGTTAGAAATTCTGCTAGTCAATCTGTCATAGAGGGTGTTGGTGATCATCCTTGTGAATATATGACCGGTGGAATAATTATTGTATTAGGTCCTTCGGGTCGTAATATTGGTGCTGGAATGACAGGTGGTTTATCGTACTTCTTAGATGAAGATAATGATTTAATATCTAAACTTAATAATGAAATTGTGAAAGCTCAAAGAGTAATCACAAGAGAAGGTGAAGAACAGCTAAAAAATCTTATAGAACTTTATGAAATAAAAACAAAAAGTAACAAAGCTAAAAGGATCTTAGATAATTGGAAGTACTATTTAAATCTTTTTTGGCAAATAGTGCCACCTTCAGAAAACTCTACATCAATAACAAATGTTGAATTTTCGTCATTTAATGCTATTTCAATGTGATTCTTAATATTGTTTTTTTACTTTTTATGAAGTTTTTATACATTTATTATTCCTTGTATATATTCTAATAATATTAGTTTATACCTTAAATTTGTTTTGAATTTATTAATACTATATTTTGTATAATTTTAGAGAGTTAGCCTTAATATGGCACATAATGTTAAAGTATATGACACATGTATTGGATGTACGCAATGTGTACGTGCTTGTCCTTGTGATGTATTAGAAATGGTTCCTTGGGATGGCTGTAAAGCAGGTCAGATTGCTTCTGCACCTAGAACAGAAGACTGTATTGGTTGTAAGCGTTGTGAAACGGCGTGTCCTACAGATTTTTTAAGTGTAAGAGTATACTTGGGAGCAGAAACTACAAGGAGTATGGGTCTTGCTTATTAAATTTTAGTTTTTTAGGTAATATTAGAACTAATCAGATAATAATTACTATTATTTGATTGGTTTTATATCTCGTTTTTTATTATGTTAGTCATGAGTATATCAAGAGTAAATTTACAAAAAAAATTTTTAAGTAAAAGAATTATTAAAGTTGTTACAGGTTTATCGAATTTAAATATTAATAATATTTTGAATAAGGTTAAAGCAGCGGAGATTACAGGAGCCACTTACGTAGATATTGCAGCTAACCCTGAACTTGTATCGTTGATGAAATCGGTGGTATCTGTTCCTATATGTGTCTCTTCTATCAACCCTAGAGATTTATACCAATGTATATTAGCAGGCGCAGATATTGTTGAAATAGGAAACTTTGATGTTTTTTACCCAAAGAACATTATACTTTCTACTAAACAAATTATTAAGATAGTTAAAGAAATTACCGTTTTACTAAAAGATACTAATATTTGTGTTACTATTCCCCACTATTTATTGTTAGAAAAACAAAAAAAGCTTGCTGAAGATTTAAGAAACATAGGAGTTAATTATATTCAAACGGAAGGTTTCGGTACAAAACATAATCTTTTAAATCAAGAAAACAGCTTAATTTTTAAAGACATTAATAGATCTTCAGCTGCTTTGTCATCTTCTTATGCATTATCTTCTTACATAAATTTGCCTGTTATATCAGCCTCAGGTATCAATAATTTATCAGCGCCTATTGCAATTTCTTATGGAGCTTATGGTATAGCTATCGGTTCAGTATTAAATAATTTGTCAAGTATTTGTGAAATAAGTAATTATATTCTTGAGATCATTGTTTCCATTACTTATCATGATAACTATAGATTAAGTAAAACTAATTTGAAAAAGCAAAAGTTAAAAAGTTTAATTTTTAACGCACAAGTATCTATGCATTAATATTTTAAATATTTTCAGTATATGAATCAAATAGAATCTGTTAATTTTTGGAAACATCTACAAAATATAATTATATTTTTTCTATTTATTGGTTTTACAGTTGTCTTATGGTTGATTATGAATTTTGATATGAATAATCAAACTTATTCTATATTTATTGAATTTGAAAATGCTCATGGTATTCGTCAAGGGACTAGCTTGAGAATGAGAGGCATTAATGTAGGTTTTGTAAAAAAAATTAAAATAGACTTGAATTCTGTTTTAGTTTTAGGATCTATTAAATCACGTTATATTTTAATACCTAAAAATTCTATTATAGAAACCAATCAAACAGGACTATTAAATGATACAGTTATTGATATTATACCTTTGGATTTAATAAATGAAAGAGAATCAAAGGACGTAAATGTATTATCTTCACAATGCTTGAAGTCTAAGGTTGTATGTCATTTAAATTATTTACAAGGAGAAAGAGGTTTAAATTATGATGATTTAGTTAGAGCAGCTACACGTATTTCTCAGCGTTTCGATGACCCGAGCTTTTTTGAGCTGTTATACATGTTTTTGCAAAATACTATTGAATTATCAAATGATATTTTCAGTATAACACTTGATGTGTCAAATTTAATATCTATATTTTATAGTATCTTAAAAAAAAGACTAGAATCTTATTAATCTTATCATAATAGTTTTTTTCCTTGTTTTTATATATTATTTTACTATTCATATTATTATGGTAAATAGAAAAGGATTATCTTTGGATTTTTTAAAACCAATAGTTGAATTAGAATACCAAATACAACAATTAAATAAAATATCAGCAGCTAAAAAAATATCTATATATACACAAATTAATCTATTTGAACAACAGTTATGCAACTTAAAAGCAGAAATCTTTAAATCTTTAAATCCTTTACAACGTTTGCATTTAGTGCGTCAGGCTGATCGGCCAACCACTCTTGACTATATACCATTAATTCTTGAAGAATGGGTTGAATTACATGGTGATAGAGGAGGAATAGATGATTTGGCACTTGTTGGTGGTCTCGGTAAGTTAAATGGTAATACAGTAGTTTGTGTAGGTCATCAACGAGGAAGAGATACAAAGGAAAATCTTATAAGAAACTTTGGAATGGCATCACCAGGTGGTTATAGGAAAACTTTGCGTTTAATGAAACACGCAAATAGATTTCATTTTCCTATTTTAACTTTTATTGATACACCAGGTGCCTGGGCTGGCATAGAGGCAGAACGTTTGGGTCAAGCTGAAGCGATAGCTGTAAATTTAAGAGAGATGTTTTCTTTTGATGTTCCTGTGATATGTACAATTATTGGTGAAGGTGGTTCTGGTGGTGCTTTAGGTATAGGTATAGGTGACAAGATTCTAATGCTTGAATATGCAGTGTATACTGTAGCTACTCCAGAAGCGTGTGCTGCAATCTTATGGAAAGACAGTAAAAAGTCCCCTGAAGCAGCAGAAGCACTGAAAATTACATCATCGGATCTGAAAATTTTAGGTATTATTGATACTATAATTGAAGAACCTATTGGTGGATCACAAGCAAACCCGCATTTAGCCGCAAAAACTTTAAAAGAACATCTATTGCAAGAACTGAATGGATTAAAAAAACTTACAAATCAGGAAAGAAAGGAAATGAGATACCAAAAATTTCGTCAAATGGGTACATTTTATGAGTATTAATTAAATTCAATATGGCTTTATATTAATAAAGCCATATTGAATTTAGTTAATTACTCCTACAGAGTTCAATCCTAAAATAGCTCCAGCACCTATTATATGCCCTAAGCTTGTAGTTGCTAACAATTCTGGTAAACCAAATCCTTCTAAACCTAAAATTGGAATTCCTGGTCCTAAACCTCTAACTTTAATTGCATACCTTCCTATACCAATGCATAGTAAATTAGATATGATCATTATACTGGCATTTTCTATTGACCATGCACTTGTATTTGGTATAATTGTTAATAATATATTGATATACATACAAATTATGAATACTTGAAATGAATGCTATATATAATAAAACATATTTATTTAATTATAAATAAATAAGACAAGAATTAACATAAGCTTTTTCTGGTGATGTTTTAAGATAGCCATCCATAGCTATGTAAACCTTTACCAAGAAAGTTAACACCTAAATAACAAATCCATACGATAATAAAACCAACAGATGCTAAAATAGCTGGTTTTTCACCTTGCCAAGATTTGCTTAATCTAGAATGTAAATATGCGGCAAATATTAACCATGTAATCATTGCCCATGTTTCCTTTGGATCCCAACTCCAATACGATCCCCAAGCTTCGTTAGCCCATACAGCCCCAGCAATAATGCCAATTGTTAATAGTGGAAAGCCTAAACCTATAATTCGATAACTCAGGTAATCAATGCTTTGTAAAATATCTAATCTATTAAAAAGTAGGTAAGAATGTTTATGACTGACATCAGACCTTTGACCATTTTCTTGAAAATATATTTTGAAATTATTATTATTATTTAATTGATTAGCTTGTTTCATTTGAGATTTAAATGATTTTGTTTTATAAATAATTAAAAATAAAATCGATAATAAAGAGCCTAAAATTAGTGTGGCGTAACTAATCATCATAATACTAACATGCATCATCAGCCAATTTGATCTTAAAGCTGGTACCAAAGGAGAAGCATCTTTCATTTCTATAGGTAAAGCAAAACTACTGAAAGCTATAATAAATAATGATATAGGTGCGCTGATTGCTCCAATTATTTTACTATTATTTTGTTTTTCAATTACTAAATGTACAAAAGTTAAACACCATGTTAAAAAAATTAATGACTCATATAAATTGCTTAATGGGAAGTATTTATTATTAATCCATCTAATTAATAATGAACTACCAAGAGATAAGTTAGTTATAATAGTACATATAGTTCCAAAAGAGTTAAGTATTTGGAAATTTATCAAAATAAGATTTAACCAGTATGTCAATAATGTTATTAGTAATAGAGCAAAAGATATATTTATAAGATTATTTTCTATTAAGCTCCAATTCATATTTTTTCTCCAAATTATTTATCAAATTTTGGTTTAGTATATTTAGTATATATTATATTTTATTTTATTGATAAATAATTTAATTAGATAATAGAAAAAAGATCAAAAAGCATAAGTGCTTTTGATCTTTATTATTTATTTATGTTTCATTATTTTGCTGAAATTAGCATAAAGAGTTAATTACATAATCTAATGCTGCACTATATTCCACACCTGCTTGGGCAGACATATCTCTAGGAACGCATAATCTATCACGTGTAAAAACAAAAGCAGCTATGTATGCAGATGCAGGAAGATTTAGTGCTCTATATACTTCTCTAGCGCCAGCAATACCCCATTCATCAACAGGTCCTGTACCACCTACTACTAAGCTATAATTAATAAGACGCATATAATGGTCAATATCTCTATAGCATTTACTAATTTTTTCTTGACTATCGCCAGCTTCTCCTGGATTTTTTAAATACGAATACTTAGAAAAGCATGCATCCCCAGCTTCTTTTACAACAGCTTCGTAGTTTCCAGCAAGTTTTTCAGCTGCTTCTAATCTTGCTGCAGCACGTTGAATATTACCTTGTACTGATTCAAGGTCAGAGCTAGTCGGAAAACGACCAGCAGCATCAGCAGCGCTGATAGTAGTAGTAATAACTGATTTCATATTTATCTCCTCAATGGATATTAAGTATTTCTTGAATTTTCAAATACTTTATTGTATTAACTATTAACGTTAGCTGATAGAAGCAGCAACTCTATCACAGTAGCTAGCAACTTCTGCTGATAGTGCAGAACAATCACCACTAGCAATTTCAATCTTGCGCTGACTTGCTGTATTTGTTACAAAAGCAACAGCAGCTGCCTTCATAATACTGACTGCTCTTACAGAAGAGTTAGTAGGTACTCCAAGAGCAATATAAGTTTCTTTTAAACCATTTAAACAACGATCTTCTAAAACAGATCCATCACCTGCAAGTAAGGCATAAGAAACATAACGTAAAATAATTTCTCCGTCACGTAAACATGCTGCCATACGACGATTAGTATAACAATTGCCCCCTGGTGCAATCAAACCAGTATTTTCACAAATCATACCAGAAACTGCATCAGAAACTATGCAGCTAGCATTAGAAACAATAGAATTTACAGCATCTAGACGTTTGTTACCATCTGCAATAAATGTTTTAAGAGCTTGTAAATCACTTCCACCTACGTAAGCAGCTTTAGCGTCTGAATTTACTACAACTCTAGAAAATGCGTCAAGCATAGAGCTCTCCTTATTATTTTTTATTTTAAGGGACTTAGCTGTTTCAGCTGTTATTTTTTTTGTCAGCTGATGTATTAGTATCGACAGTATAATATATTATATTTACATATATAAATAAATAACAAATCAACATTTTTTAACATTTCTTTCAAAATAACATTTTATGAATAGTTATCTAGGGCATCGAATTTTTTATAAAGTACTTAATAATGTTGTCTTTTATCATCATCTGTTTTAGTGTAGCTATTAAGTGTTTTTTTACGTTTATATTATTAAGCTTGTGTATTTTCTGTATATATATCGCTAGCTTGAATTCTTGTTCGAGGGTTAATTTATTTACATTATTCATATAATGATTTAAGGTATCTGAAATACATTAATATGATTTTATACCTATTTAATAGTGTGTTACGATAACTGTTGTATATTATTAATATATAAATATTTTATTTCACTTATTTTAGTATAATTTTTATATATAATAAAATGCATTTACATGTAAGTTATTATTTGTCGACTGTAGTAAATCTTATATTAAATTTGCTGAATTTTATAAATAAATCTAAAAATCTATTATGTCTATTCCAATACTAAGTTATTCATTTTCTACTCAAAATTCCAGAGTTGATGGTTTTGAGTACTATCCTGGTGAAGAACAGCCTAAAATTTATACAACAGATAGTTTACCAACATGTCTTGAAATGGATGAAATTATATGGGCAATATATCGTCAAATTTTTAGTGAGCATCAGACATTAAGTAGTACTTGTGAACCTTTCTTAGAATCTCAGTTAAGATTTAATCAAATCAAAGTAAAAGATTTTATTAAAGGTTTGTTATTATCTCAACCTTTCCGTGATCTTAATTATAATGTTAATAATAACTATCGTTTTGTAGAAATATGTATACAAAGAGTTTTGGGTCGTGATATATATAATCAAAGGGAAAAATTAGCTTTTTCTGTCATTATTGGTTCACAGGGCTTAGAGTCTTTTATTAATATTCTTTTAAATAGTGATGAATATATGGAAAATTTTGGTGATAATACTGTTCCATATCAAAGAAGACGTATCATTGCTCAAAGAAGTAAAGGTGAAATACCATTCAATTTGAAAACTCCTAGAATGGGAAAAGAATTTTTAACAAAACAGGGCATGCCTCAATTAATATGGCCTGGCCCTGTTCGTAAATTTAGACCACAAGAACAATCTCCTAAAGCAGGTGATCCAGCATTGTTCTTAAATATGGTCCTTGATGTATCTCCTTTAGTTCTTAGTTAATATATTAATAATATGAAATTTAAGAGCCAATAAATGACTCTTGAATTTTAACTAACTTCCTAATTTAAATGCATCAACAAATAAACCGTAAATAATTCCTATTTTTATATAGTTCATTATCATTAACACATTAAAGATGTTTTTTTTAGGACCATATACTAATTTACTAATAATTTCGTTGACTGTAATAATAATTGATCCAGCAATTATACCCCAATCTCCAGTTTGCGCAGGTAATGTTGAGAGTATAGTTGCTACTAAAAAACCTAATAGTAAACAAAGTATTTGACATTTTATATAATAAAAATTATGTTTTGAAATCCTTTTTAGTAATGCAACTATAGTATATTTATATATTTTGTTCACTAAGAGATTTTATCATATATTCAAATGGTGTGGTTATAATCAATTTTTGATCAAATTCATTTAGTTTTAATTCTTCTTGTATTATTTCTTCTAGAAGTTTTATACTTCTTATTGTTGGGCCTATCGGTACGCTTAGTGAATTATAAGTTTCTCTTAGTCCATCGAGCACCCTTTCATTTAAAATATTTATGTCTCCTGCTATAATAGCATAACTTGCGTATCTTAAATAATATTCTATATCTCTCAAACATGCTGCATATCGACGAGTAGTATATGAATTACCCCCAGGTCTTAGTAATTCTGGTTGTTCTTCATATAGTCTTGCTGCAGCTTCTCTTACAATTTTTGATGCTTGACTATTAATAAATTCTATTGTTTTTATTCGTAGAAAAGCTTGAGAGAAATATTGTTTTATTTTATTTATTGCAAAACTATCCAGGTACTTACCTGTTAAATTATACTTATTTAAGACATTTGTTATGGCATCTTGCATTATTCGTATCTCCAGTAAAATATTAATCCTATTCACTTTATATAACCAATATTATATAGCTAATGAACTATATTTAGAATGTTACCAATTTTCTAGGTTGTGAGTTTTTATTTGTTAACCTTTTATATAAAATACATGTTATATAAAAAAATGGATTACAACTATTGTTTAATTTATTCAAACTTTAATAATAATATATCACTATTTTTTTTTCCAACGAGAAATAATTTTCGTATTTACCCTATTTGTATTACAGCTAAGCAAGCAAAAAACATATATTCTTTGATTATTTTGCATAGTAATTTCGATAATCTATCTGTGAGTCATTGTTTATATCTAGGTCAGGAGTTATATAAAGCGGAATTAGCCTTATTTTTTAAGCAAAGTTATGTACAAGATTAAATTTGAAACTAGTTGAAAAAAAGCTATTACGTGTTAATATTTTATTATATATATATGGGCATGTAACTCAGTGGATAGAGTATCAGATTCCGATTCTGATGGTCGAAGGTTCAAATCCTTCCTTGCTCATATTTATACACATATCTAATATGAATTCGAGGGGACTGTCAGGTTTCTACATATCAAATGAAATATATAGCTTACTGAGGAAGAAAATAAGCTAAAGTTCATAAATTTTAGCTTAATAATAAATGCAAAACATAATATAATTCCTCTTTCTAGAAGTATCATACTGGCATAATTTTTATTCTTTTTTGATACACAATAAATTTTAGAATATTAGAGAATTCTTTCACTACTTTCTCTAATTAGTATAGTTTGAATGCTCTTAGTGTCATTCTTTTGATAATTAAGAAAAGCATAAATAATAATTACTTATTCTTTATTTCTTCTTTATTACCTCATAATTTGGGGTAATGCTTATAAATTATTTTGTTATGGACGTGGGTTCGAATCCCACCAGTTCCATTAGTAAATCTAAAATATGTTAAGAAAAGAATTAAATATCGAAAATTTAGTTTATGTGACCTGTAATAAAATTATTAATTTTAATATTGAATTACTATTGTTAATTATTAAAAATATAGTATGTTGACTGAAACTATTTGCTTTATTTTACTTGGATGTAATATAGTTTATTATAGTTGTTATATCTATTATTTTTTTCTTTAGATAAATATTTATCATTTTATTTCACCTGATGATCTTTCAAAATTACTTCACGAACATTAGCCAACCAAATCTTATTACTCATTTACATATAAATAATAAAAAACTAAATAAAGATAAGAATTTTCCTGCTATGGTTAATTATCCTCTGTCTAATAATAAACGTTCAGTAATTGAAAAAAATAATGTTTTAGCTGACGAGATTGAAAAAACTGCCAATAAAGTACTAATATCTCCTAATTTTATTATTCGTCTATTAAATAATTATTGGCAAGAAACAATTTTTCTATCAAAATCTAATTCAGTATCTGAAACTTATATTAATCAATTAAGATCTGATGGTATAATAATCCATAAAAATCAGTATAAAAAGTTTTTGAGTGAATTTAGCAAAGCTCTAACTATCAATAGAATAAAATCATCATTAAATGCTGGTGAAAGTTACTTGTCAGCTAATGAGGTTAAATACGTATGGAAAAAGGGGTTTAATTTTTCATTGCCTAAAAATCTATTAAGATCTATTGTAAATCGAAAAACTAATAAAGAATTAATTAATAAACAAGCAAAATTATTAAAAAAACTGAATAAACAAAAGTTTCCCGTATTTACTATAGTTAACAATTGTAATCAAATATTAGTTGCTGAACCGCCGGAAAAATTAGCAAATAATTATAATCTTATTGATAGATTATACAAATGTTATAGTATTTATTTTGGTGAATCACAAAATATTAGACCAATTTATCAAAGTCTATTCTTCTTGAATCCACAAGATGCTGTAGAATATAAAATTTATATAGAAAGCCAATATAAATCGGTGAGCCCAAATAGTCATTTTTATCTTATGACTACTGAATTAAATGACTATTATCAACTAGCAATATCATTAAAGCACAAAGTGCAGTTTTGTCTAATTCCTGATTTGAAAGAACTAGGTCAACTAATGTACGATTACCAGCATAACCAAAATCTTTCTTTTCATACTGCACAAAAATATGGTCAGTATGCATTTCAAGGTCAACCAATATATTTCATTAAACCTACAGTTGCTAAAAATAAACAGACAAACAAATTAACAAATGTTTATTATAGATTTCAAGATCAAACTGAGCATACTGATGTTATCTTTATGAATTATAATACAGCTTTATTAGCTTGGAAAAAATTTGTACACTCTAATCATAACTACAAATTACCAACTAATCCTCAAATTCTTGTGTATAATTTAGAAGACTACTTAAATACCTGTCTAAGCAGTCTTAAAGATCAAACAAACAATTTTTTATTTGTTCCCTCGAAAGAATCATATGTTTTTTTGAAATCAAGACTATTATTAAAACCAAATAATAGTATCCACCGAATTATAGTAAATAATTTAACAGCTTTTCGGCTATTTGCAAATAAAATCGTTTGGTCATTGACTAGTAAACATCCAATAAATTAATAAGTGTTATATGTTATCATTGAGTATTATTTTCTCGAATAATACTCAACTACAAGTAATTCATTTAATTGTAAAGCAACCCATTCTCTATCAATAATACCATTAACCTGTCCTAAGAGTTTGTTTTTATTTAATTCTAAATGGCTCGGAGTATTAGATAAACCTGGAAAATTCATATATTTTTCTATAAGAATTTTTGATGCTTCTTTGGGTCTGACCTGTATAGTATCCCCTGGTTTACATTGATAGCTACAAATAGATACAGATTTATTATTGACCATAATATGTCCATGATTTACTAACTGTCTAGCAGAAGGAATAGTTGGGGCCATACCTAATCTAAATACAGTATTATCTAATCTCATTTCCAAAATTTGTAATAGCACTAATCCTGTTGAACCTTGAACCTTTTTTGCTGTTTTTACATATCTTAATAATTGTTTTTCGTGTAGTCCATAATTAAACCTTAACTTTTGTTTTTCTTCTAATCTCAATGAGTATTCTGAAGGTTTACGCGAACGTTGACCATTCTCTCCAGCAGGAGCTTGCTTTTTTGATGTTTTTCTCGTTAGTCCTGGTAAATTTCCTAGTCTTCGGCAAATTTTTAAACGGGGGCCTTTGTAGCGTGACATATTAATTCCTTTACATTATTTATAATAATTATTACCATTTAAACATACTTGGTATAATATAGTAAAATTTCACTATATTTTATTTAACTGATGTGTATTTTTTTGGGAGATAAAACCATAATCATATGTTTACCATCTTTAGAAGGAGGTTGTTGGACGTCGGCCAATGATTTTAAATCATAAGCCATTTTATCTAATAGTTCTATTGCTAAGTTTACATGCTGAATTTCCCGACCTCTGAAAGTTATTGTAGCTTTTACTTTATCTCCAGCTTGTAAAAAACGTAATGCTTGATTAATACGTACTTTATAATCATGCTCTTCAATTTTATAGCGCATTTTTACTTCTTTTAATGTGGCATGGTGTTGTTTTTTACGAGCTTCTTTAGCTTTTTTTTCTTGGGTAAATTTATATTTACCATAATCTACAATGCGACATACAGGAGGATTTGTCTTATCACTGATAAGGACTAAATCTAAACCTTCTCTTGAAGCTATATCAAATGCATCTAACGATGAATAGATACCCAATTGCTCCCCGTCAACACTTATTAAACGAACTTTGGTATATTTAATTCGTTCATTAATAAGAGGATAATCATTGTTTCTTTTTTTTATCTTATTTGATTTTTCTAACACAAGTTAACAGTAGTAAAAATATATGATTTTATAAAAAAATAGTGGCGAATACCTTGAATTTATTATACCATTACATTGAAGGAGAATAATAATATTAAGTATAGTTGAATCAAAGGTGATTTTTATGAAGCATACTTTATCTGTTCTTGTAGAAGACGAAGCAGGTGTACTATCAAGAATAGCAGGATTGTTTGCAAGACGTGGTTTTAATATTGAAAGCCTTGCAGTAGGTCCTACTGAAAAAAATAAAATATCTAGGATTACAATGATTGTACCAGGAGATAATAGAACCATAGAGCAACTAACTAAGCAATTGTATAAATTAATTAATATACTTAAAGTTCAAGATATCACTAATATTCCATGTGTAGAAAGAGAGTTGATTTTAATAAAAATCCAAGCAAGCCAAGAAACTCGCTCAGCCATTTTGGAAATAGTAAACATTTTTAGAGCTAGAGTTGTAGATATAACTCATGACTCTTTAATTTTGGAAGTTACAGGCGATCCTGGAAAAATGGTAGCTATAGAGCAACTATTGATTCAATATGGCATAATTGAAATAGCGCGAACTGGTAAAATCTCGCTGACAAGAACATCTAATGTAAATACAGAATTTTTAAGGTATACTTTAATGAAAAAAAGTATAACACTTTAAAGAAAATATATGTTGCTTTACATTATCCAATTACCTGGTTTCTCTACAAAAGATAAACATTGTGTCAAATCCCATTCAAATTTAATATCATCTATATTTTGGTATATATTAACTTCAACTAATGTATCTAATGGAACAAAATATGATTGACTTGTAAATTTTGAGTTTTTTTTATGTTGTTTCTGAATAACTAAATAAGTTGTACAATTATGTATGTGTCGGCAGTTAATACATATACACATTTTCTTGATTCTTTTGATTTAAAATACTAACATGGGGGTGGAGGGACTTGAACCCTCACGATCATTAAATATCAACAGATTTTAAATCTGTTGTGTCTACCATTCCACCACACCCCCTTAACAAATATAAATTTTATATATGAAGCAACTTGCAAGGCGGCACCCAGATTCGAACTGGGGATAAAGGATTTGCAATCCTCTGCCTTACCACTTAGCTATACCGCCTTAGTATTTATGCAAGCTATATTATTTAAAATTCAGACATTTTGTCAAGAATATATAAAAAAAAATTCATTAAGCAGCAAAAAGTCTACTTTTTAGTATATCCTCAGATTGGATAGTAACTAAATCATTTTTTGTAAGTACTTTATCTCCACTAATAAAAATACGATTTGCTTGTCTCATTCTCGCTCTATCAAGAGCATTACGAATGCTTCTAGCATTTGCAAAATGAGGTTGTTTCATTCTTCTTTCAGCATATTCCAGTAACACTTTATCAGCATCAGGAGCGAATTTATATTGTTGTTCTTCTAACATTAATTTAGCTATTTTCAGTAACTCTTCAGCAGTATAGTCGGGAAAATTTACATGATTTGTCACACGTGAAGATAAACCAGGATTTGACTCATAAAATTTTTCCATTCTATCTTTATACCCAGCAAAAATCACAACTAGATCATCTCTTTGATTTTCCATGACTTGAAGCAAAATTTCAATAGCTTCAGCACCATAATCTCTTTCATTATCAGGCTTGTATAGATAGTATGCTTCATCAATAAATAACACTCCTCCCATAGCTTGCTTTAAAACTTCTTTAGTTTTTGGTGCTGTATGTCCTATATATTGCCCTACTAGATCATCTCTAGTAACAGTCATCAGGTGACCTTTCCGAATATAACCTAATCTATTAAGGATATCTGCCATTTTCATTGCTACAGTTGTTTTACCTGTTCCAGGACTTCCCGTAAATGACATATGTAAGCCTGGGCTACCAGAAACAAGGTCTAAATTGCTTCTTAATCTATCAATTAATAAAAGAGCTGCTATTTCTCTAATTCTTGTTTTTACTGGCTGTAAACCTATTAGTTCTTGTTGAAGTTCATCAATAACTTCCTGTATTTGAGTTTTATCATATTCTTCTTGTAAATTTACAAGAGTATCGTTGGAAAAATTTTTAGTCATACAATCATATATTTTAAATAATGTATTAATATAGAAAAAAATATTTATTCAATATTTTTTTCTATAGATAAATTAATTACTAAGTAGTTATATCATTAATAACGAGAACCTTCTGGCTTAAATGTAGCATAACTACGGAAAGTATATTTTTGGTTACGGCCAATATCTTCTGATCTAATTAATTCAAAACCTGGCTCATACGCTGGTCTATTAATAATAAATGATAAAACACAACTTTCAACACCCCTAGTATTATCAAAAGCATTAATTTTGATATATACATTCGAGTGTTGTTTACGACAACTGTTAATTTCGTACATAACATCGGCAGCGTCTTTTATATCAAATAGTGGTAAACCCCATAGTTCCCAGTAACTATTTCTTGGATGTGGATCTTCAGTAAATTCAATATTGATTGCCCAATTTTGAGATACTGCGTAATTGATCTGTTTATTGATTTGCTCGTCAGTTAAATCTGGCAGGAATGAAAAGGTTCCTTGTGTTAATCTCACTATATATACTCCTTAAATAGTTAAGCAATTATGTAATTTTTTTTAGTAATTTAAGCATATAATTCCAATTGAAACTAAAATTATTTAAACGTTAGCTGTTGGAGTTTCTACAAAGTCAGCTGTGTCCGTAGAAGTATAATTAAAAGTAATATCCTTCCATAAATCCAATGCTGTTTGTAGAGGACCACAAGTTTTTGCTGCATCTTGTAGAATTTGTGGTCCTTCTGCAACATAATCACGGCCTTCATTACGAGCTATAACCATTGCCTCCAATGCCACACGATTAGCTGTTGCTCCTGCTTGAATACCATCTGGATGGCCTATGGTACCACCACCAAATTGAAGTACAACATCGTTACCTAAGTAATCCAATAACTGATGCATTTGTCCGCAATGAATACCGCCTGATGCAACTGGAGTCACTTTACGTAATGATGCCCAATCTTGCTCAAAGAAAATTCCTTGAGGTAGATTAACTTCTAAATAAGGAAGTAATAGAGTATTATAAAAACCTCTAATCATTAGAGGATCTCCCTCTAGTTTCCCAACTACAGTACCTGCATGAATGTGATCTACACCAGCCATACGCATCCATTTACATATAACACGGAAATTCATGCCATGAATTTTTTGGCGAGAATATGTAGAATTACCTGCACGATGTAAATGTAAAATCATATCATTTTTACGTGCCCAAATGCCCATGCTTTGAATAGCTGTGTAACCAATTACAAGGTCAATCATAATAATGATACTACCAAGTTGTTTTGCAAACTCAGCTCTTTCATACATATCTTCCATTGTAGCAGCAGTTACATTTAAATAATGTCCTTTTACTTCACCTGTTGCTGCAATAGATCTATTAACACCTTCCATTGAATACAAATATCTTTCTTTCCAACGCATGAACGGCTGAGAATTGATATTTTCATCATCTTTTAAGAAATCTAAGCCACCTTTTAACCCTTCATATACTACACGACCATAATTTTTACCTGATAAACCTAATTTAGGCTTAACTGTAGCACCTAAAAAAGGGCGACCAAATTTATCCATACGTTCACGTTCAGAAACAACGCCTGTAGCAGGCCCTTGGAAGGTTTTTAAATAAGCTACTGGTATACGCATATCTTCTAGTCTTAAAGCTTTTACTGCTTTAAACCCAAAAACGTTACCAATAATTGATGCTGTTAAGTTTGCAATAGAACCTTCTTCAAATAAATCAATATCATAGGCAATAAAAGCAAAGTACTGATCAGACGTGTTAGGTACTGCATCTACTCTGTATGCTTTAGCTCTATATAAATCACAAGCTGTTAATAAATCTGTCCAAACAACTGTCCAAGTTGCAGTTGATGATTCGCCTGCAACAGCAGCTGAAGCTTCTACTGGATCAACTCCTGGCTGTGGAGTTACACGAAATAAAGCTAGAATATCGGTTTCTTTAACTACATATTCAGGATCCCAATATCCCATTTTAGCATATGGAATTACGCCAGACTCGTAACGTTCGTTTTTAATCCTTGTCCGTTCTTCTACAGATTGAGACATGCATTCCTCCTTGAATTTAAGGCAGTATCATTAGTCTATTATTTAAACTTTAAATTAATATTATTTTATACATCTAAAGCTTAATAGATAACGTATAAGTTATAACGTTAGATTTTATATAACCTTACTAATAAATTTATCACTATATAAGTATCAAGGAATTGTAATCTTCTTTATAGGAGTGATAATATTTACTAATATTTAAAAATTTATGTTTCTAATTTTGTTATAATAAAATATATAAGTGTAGCAAAGAATACATTATATATGATAAAATTTCTACAGAAAGGGAAAGAAATGGAGAATATATATTGATTATATCTGAAGTTGCAGATGCTTCTTTTAATAAAGAAGTTATTAACTCAAAAATTCCAGTATTAGTTGACTTTTGGGCACCATGGTGTGGTCCATGTAGAATGGTAGCATCTGTGATAGATTCTATAGCGGAAGAATATAAAGACAAAATTAAGGTTGTTAAAGTCAATACAGATCAAAATCCAAGCACAGCAAGTGAATATGGTATAAGAAGTATTCCAACACTAATGATTTTTATTGATGGCCAAAAAGTAGATCTTGTAGTCGGGGCAGTACCAAAAACTACTTTATTAAATACACTAGAAAAATATATAAATATTTGAGAATAAATATAAATTTTATGTCTAAAATATGTGAAATAACACAAAAAAAAGCAAATAATGCTTATTCTATATCGCACTCCCATATTCGAACAAAGAAAAAACAGGAAGTTAATTTACAAAATAAGAAAATTTGGTTAATTAAACAGCAAAAATGGATAAAAGTGAAAATAGCAACTAAAACTATTAAATCTTTTCGAAAAATTTTTTAACCAATGTAAATAAATTACTTAAGGTAGTGACAATTATATAAAACTGTGTTAATATAGATCTAAGCCGCATATTAGAGAATTTAAGGAGAAAAATATGGAATATATAAATAATCTATCGACAGCAAACAATGACAAGACCAATGAATTATCATTAGAAACTCCAATAGGGTGGTCATCTTTGTGTTTTGATCAGACAATTGATTATTATATAGAATGCAACTCAACAAATTCTATTGACATAAAAAATATTGAAAATAACGAGTAATAATAAATTATTTCATTAACTTTTAAAATAAAAACTAAACGATGCTATCTCTAATAGCATCGTAAAATTTACAAAAGAAGTAATTCATGCTAGCGTAGCTCAATTGGTAGAGCAGCTGATTTGTAATCAGCAGGTTATGGGTTCAAGTCCCTTCACTAGCTTAATTTAAAATAGATTTAGACCAGAATTTTGCAAAACAGGTATATTAGCTAATAACAAATATGCAAAACCTGCTCCACCTATAGCACCAACTAAGAAACCAGCAGTAAATTGTCCCCAACCTTCTAAAGTCTGTAATATATCTCTGGATTCTTGCTGATCAAATGAAGCATTTCCATACATCGATAAACATATTGTTAATATAATGATTAATCCAACAGCAGATAAAAACCCTGAGAGTAATGCTACATCGGTATTCCTTAAAGGGCCTAATTTATCGAATGGACCAACTAAAAAATACCCATGAGCCATACCAATTTCTAAACCTCTTAATAATGGAGATAAACCACGTCTATAGGCTGGTAAATTACTTAATAAACCTTTAGTAAAACTCGAAGTACTTACGGGTGTTGATAAATTACCAACAAAAGGATCGTTATTATAAGGTTGAATGAAATCTGACATATAAATGCACTCACATAAATATAATATAAAAACTATATAGCATACAATAACAAGATATATTCATTTTGACGATATTTATTACATATATCTTAAATTTATGTGCAAAGCTATATTTGTTAATTATAGTTATGAATCATTGAAGTCATAGATACTATATTATATAGTAATATACATTAACAATTACAAAATAAAAAAGGAATCAGTATCCATTTATGTCTATCTTTATTAGTTATTTATTATTTATATCAATATTCATGGGATTAGCACTAGGATTATTTTACGGATTGCAAGCAATCAAATTAATTTAAGCGGACTGAAAATATTTTTTAAGGTCCAGAAAAGAATATATTATCTGGATAAATAATAAATAAATTGTAAATAATTTAGTAAAACATGATGTCTAAAATTCGAGTTGATAAAATCTTGGGATCTCGTAGACTAAGTAATTATTGGTGGGCAACACTAATTTTACTTGGAGGTTTAGGCTTTTTTTTAGTTGGTATTTCCAGCTATCTAAAAACAGAGCTTCTCCCTTTTACACACTCTTCTGAATTATTATTCATACCTCAAGGGATAGTAATGGTTTTTTATGGAACTATAGCAGTTTTAATTAGCATTTTTTTATGGCTAACTATAATATGGAACATTGGTAGTGGATATAATGAATTTAATAATGATAAAGGGTTAATTACAATATTTAGATTAGGTTTTCCAGGAAAAAATAGGATATTAAAGTTAAATTACAAAACTAATGAAATTAGAGCTATTAGAGTTAATATTCAAGAAGGATTAACACCTAAAAGAGAAATTTATTTAAAGACTAAAGATAATCGTGAAATACCTTTAACACGTGTTGGAGAACCTTTACTACTATCTGAAATAGAAGAGCAAGCTACTTCTTTAGCAAAGTTTTTAGGGGTCATTTTAGAAGGTATGGAATAATATTTGAATATGTTAACAAAAATATGTTAAGCTTTGATTGCAGCGGGTATAGTTTAGTGGTAAAACCCTAGCCTTCCAAGCTAGTGATGCGGGTTCGATTCCCGCTACCCGCTTTTACATGTAATGGTTTTAAATAAAAAAAATGCATCTGGCTGGATTCGAACCAGCGACGTCCTTTTAAGGATGGCGGATTATTAAAGTCGGTATCATTGATACCTCTTTTACAAAACCGTACGTGAAATTTTCACTTCATACGGCTACTACCTACTTATTTTATTTGATACAGCATATACTTCAAATAATTTTTATTATTATATAAATATGCCAGTTTTTTATTATCTTTTTTTAGTAATTTTATAAGAGTACTCTCTGATAATTTTAATATGAAGTAAAAATTATCGCAGTTAATTAGTGGATAATAAAGCTTACAAAACCTTGCTATAAAGTTATTAATTAAGGTAAACAACTTGTATAAGTTTACTACTTTATGTTTTCTAAGTCTACCCAAAAAATCGTAACTATAAAAAAAGCTTTTCAGATGATAGATAAATTGTTTGTAAAGACTTGGATGCAAATATAAGGTATGGTAATTATGAAATTTGGTAATATTTTTTGGATCTTCTCTTTTAAGAAAAAAATGACTGCAAACTTTTGTCTCGTATTTAAATCTCTGTCTTTTATAAAAATAAAAACTAATCATATCTATATTATAAATTTGTAAAAACGAACAAAAATCTTCTATACTATTCAAAATTATTGTAGATTGTTTATTATATTTAAAATATAATTCTAATTTACCTGTATTACAATAAAATAAATAAACCAAATTGAAAAATTCACAAATCTTAATATTAGTATGGAGAGTACTCATTAAATACCATTCAATACCATTATAAATAATAATATTAATTAATTGATTTAAATTATTGGTAGCTACATCAGAAAATTTGTGAATACCATAATAATTGATTGAAAAGTCTGAAAAATATTGGTTATTAAGCCAATATTTAATATACAGTGAGATAGATTTAGATGCTTGAACTTTAAGTATTAGTTTCTCTGCATTTATGTATTTTTTTATGGTACTTTTATAAAAAGAATATATAAGTAGTTTTTTAGAATTAAATTTAACATCAAGAGCAAAAAAATTACACAGACGATATATCAGATAGCAATTGCTGATATTATCAGTATTACTTTTATGGTTACTCTCTAATTTAGCATTCCATTCTGGTTTAAGAGATAAATACACAAGAAACTGTTTAACATATTCAATAATAAATTTTTGTATATAAATATTTTCAGTATTACTAAATAAATATCTATATATATGCCATTTGTTTACATCTTCAATTTTATATTGTCTTTTTTTATTATATTCATAATAATTATTTAAGTTATTGCAAATTTCTTGTATAGCAAGTAATTTTGCATCACTAGAATTCAGAATATAGTCTTGTATTATACGAATATTTTTTCTATCACACTGTTTTGAAAATTTATATATTTTTTCCTGGAGAGTAAAAATTCTTTGATTAATTTTTTTCCAAGGCAATGACTTCCAAACCACTAAAGAATTTATAGTAATGAGTGTCATGTTAGCATAAAAAAAACTGTAATATTTTGGTAGGTGCAATACGTCTGCAATTTGCTTTTTACTGCTTCTTACTAATAAGATTTAATAGTTGCCTCAACTTAATTTTAGTTATTTAAACTTAAATTCTTCTTATTAGTTATTCCGTTCCATATTTCCAATACCTTGATTGACTTAAATTCCTCTCTATATACTACTTTGACTCGTATAGAAATCATGCATATCGTAACTCATAATACGTATGCCTAAAGGTCAATATTTTTAAGTTTAACTATAAAAATTAATAGTGGTATTTTTTGCAAGGGTTTGTTTACCTAATTTTATCAATTGTTCCAATCAGTCTGCTTAAATCTTTATATAATTAAGGCTAACTAATATAAAAATTGACTGCTTGAGTATATTCATGATTTAGAATAGCTAGATTATTTTCTAGCAAAAGAAATATAGTTAATTAAATATATATATACTTAACTTTTATTTTGTTAAAACTCAAAATATTAATTTTTGAACCTTTAACATAAAAAAACGGATCGCACATGAGTCCGCTGCCTTCGGCCTCTCGGCCACAGATGCTTACGGACTGATTCTATAATTAATTGACTTAAAAAGCAATACTAATTTTACTATTCATTCATATTATGATAAGTTGCTACTGCTGATGGTGATATCCTATTTAAATATCTAAAGATCCAGTATTTAAATATAGTATCCAATATTACAGGAAATGTTGATATAAACACAAAAATAAAGTCTCTACTTTCAGGCAAGCCACAATGTCTTAAAATTACTTCTATAATAATTTCCCATCCATGTGGAGAATGAAAACCAACAAACATATCAGTTAAAAGAATAATTAAAAATGCTTTAGCTGTATCACTTAAGCCGTAAATTATTTGATTGATAAATGACCTCAAGATTGAAAATTGTCTTTTATTGATTATCAATAATATAATAAAAATAGCAATAGATAGAAAATCAGCTAAAATATTTTTCATAGCAGAAGAACTTTCTTCTGCATATTTTGATGCTATTTCTAAAGCTTTTTGCTTTATTTCCTGATTAATAATTAAGGATGAAGATTTTTGCGTTTTACCTATTAATGCATCGAAATGTATTTTTTCTTCATAACGTTGCAATTCGGCAAATGCTCTTTCTTCTTGAGACTCATTTAAAAAAATACTATGTTCATTTCGATTCCAAAAATAATTTACACATGGTCCAAAAATAAAATTTTTAGATAAATGGTTCACCAGTATAGGTATAATAAATAAAAATAAAAGGTATTTTACAGATGCAACAGTTTGGTAACGAGAAACCTTAAATTCTTCTAATGCTTCAATTTCAGCATTTGGATCCAATTCTCGTTTAAACTTTTCGAAAAGTTTACTTATAGATCTTGGAATAATCCCTGTCTTATCAAATGCTGATTGATTAATTTTTTTTAAATTCCAATATTTCATTATGTTTTTACTATATTCATCATAAAATTAAAATACTATATATCAATTCGTAATATAAATCTTTTAAATTTTATAGTAATGCAGAGAATTATCATAAATATGTACTTCAAACCTTCTAATATTATTATACAAATGAAGAACAAACTATATAAGTTGATAAATTTATTAGTTTTTTTTCAATTAATAACTTATTTAATTGCATTTAAACCATATCTAATATTAGAAACTACTAACTATAGAAACCTAGCATTTAACGGTAATATAATTCATTTTCAACTTCAAAGAAAAACCAAGACTTCTATACAAGAACTTAATTATTTATTAATACAAAGAATTTTAACAAAGTGCGATAGAAAAAACTTCCTACGAGCAAATAAAATTGTGGATTTTTTACAAAGTAGTGGTTTTTTGAATAAAGTAGAATATTTTGTAGTACACACTTACAAAATCAGTTACTTTATTATAAATATAAATATAAACTCTATCATAAAAAAAATTGAAATTAATAAACATAATCAATTGCAGATACCAAGAAAATTTTTAGCTACAATATTTGAGGATCAATTAGGTTTGCCCGCAAATTATCGAAATATTGATAAAAGTATAAACAAAATCTATGAATGGTATATAAAAAGAGGATTTAAATGGGTTCACGTACAAATAATACAACCAATATCTTCAAATACTATACATATAAAAATTTTCGAAGGTAAGCTCACAGAAAGCAAATTTATACATGTAGGCAAAAATAATATTAAGTATGGGGTAAGCAAAAAAATCAAGACACTTCTTGTACAAAAATTGGGCCTTGTGCCTGGGTCTTCACTAAATATACAACAAATTGAAAATGGTATAGAGTTTTTAAAAAAAATACAGCTAATTGATGATTGTACATATAAAATTACTCATCATCAAGACATGTTTAAAATAACAGTAAAATATTCAATATTTACAGATAACTACGGATATTTTTATAACAAAACTATATTGATACCTTATTATAAAAAATTATTAATTGCTTTGAATAAATATCAACATTATAATATTGTACAAAAAACTTTAAATTATATTAATAAGATTATCTATTTAGTTAGCTTTAAAAACTTATTACTATACAAAAATCTTAATTTTAAATTCTTTGTATCATCTTTAAAGTATGATTATTACTATACTGGTATAAAGATTGATTTAATAAAGAAAATACCACATTTTTATTTTTCTTTATTTAGAATCAATAATCAGTGGATGAAAACCATAGGAAATTATATAAAATTAAACTTCTCCAATAAATTATCAGTATATTATTTATTAAACCCGTCATACAATATTCAGAAACATACATGTATAACAAAGAAAATTTTGGACTCGAAAAAGGAATTAAAAACTAGCAACATTAGTATTTTTTCTAAATATTATTTACAGAAAGAAATTGAATGTGGAAAAAATATTGTTTATATGCACAATTTATATAATAAGAGATTTATAAACATAAATAAATATGTATCTAAGAGTAATCATTATTCTTTAATTTCTATGAGTCGCACTATTCATAAAACTATAAAGCAAAATTTATTGAGTTTAAAAATTCAATTAAAATATAGTAATTTTAATGTAACAGAAAAAATAAAATCAGGATATTTACTGATTTTAGAATCAATATTTTACATGCCAATAATTATAAAAACAAAAAACAACACAGGCTTTAATTTCTCTTTAATTCAATATTGTAAAATTAAGTACAATCAAACTTTTAGATTACCTATTTTATTATCTAGTAGATTAATTTTTTTTTCAGAGATTAATTTACCAATTATAAATCATAAGTATAACCATCAAATAAGAAATTTATTTTTTAATAATTTTAGATATTCAGGCAGCTTTAGCTTAAGCCATTTTAATACTTTGGAATATCATATACCAATAAATTTATGTTTATCTTACTATCTTTTTTATAATTTTATTCAAACACCATATTATATTTATAAAAACCATTATTATATACATAATATAGGTTCAGGTGTACAACTTAATATGCCTGTAAAAATTATACCAAATATACGTTTTGAACATAGGATCAATAATTACGAACAACAATATTATCAATTTCGCTTACTATCATTATATAATAATTAAGAAATAAGGATGATTGAACCATTAAAGAAACTCATACACTATTTAGAAGGTAAATGGATATGTCAACAAACAATTTACGATTTTACTAATAAGATCATAAATATAAATCAAGATAAGATTAATTATTTAACATTAAAAAAAATTGATAAAGCCGAATTAATTAACTGCAGTTATATTTGTCAATATTCAAATAATAAAAAAATTGTTTATAAATATGTCAATTCTAATAATTATTATCCTGTACAAGGAACTATTAAAAAGCTTGATCAAAATATCATCACAAATTATTTTTTTAAACTAGAAAATGAAAACCTTTTAAAAATTGAATACTTAAACAATAATATAAAATATACAGAGTATGTTTATTTTTTACATAAAAATTTCAAGTTATCTATCATATTACTAAAAACAATAAAATACTATAATGCTGTATGCTTTATGTCCAGTATTAAAATTAATTAAATTATAAACGATAGATACTAATAGTTTTATTTTCTAAATACTATTAGTATTTATTGTTTTACTCTAAATCTTTACGGTTCGGATTTCTTGAAGGGTCATTAGAAAGAAAACCAAAAAAGAAAAGAGAGACAAAAAATATGACGGTTGTATAAACAAAGATTTTTAACGTAAACATAAAATATTTCCTTAAGTAATTGTTGTATTATATTATATTAAAATATAGGTAACGAATCATATTACATATTAAAAATTATTAATATAATTATCAAAAGTCTTATGTTGATTTTAAGTTTTAAATTCTAGTATATGATGGGTCGGATGAATAGTAATAATCTTCAAATTAATAGTTTTTACGTTTTTTGGATAACTGCTATTCAGATAAATTTTTTCTTTTTTTATTTCTATAGTTCCTTCAACTATAACTAAATCACCTTGCTTATATAAATGAAAAAGTTCAGCACCAAGTTTTCCTCTTGCACTAGCAGTAACATGATATAAAGGCTTATCAGTTTTATTATTATATAACAATACTATCACTGTTGTTAACGGTTTTTTTTTATAGCGCAGTAATCTTGGCTGGCTAATAATTTTACAAGTTACAATAAATACATTCATAAAATATTAGAACTCTATTTCTTTTAGATTATCTTTAGCCTTATAATTAAGTTCTTTTAACTTTTTCATAATTTTGTTAAAGTACTCTTGCATATAGAACTCGAGTGTCACAAAATCGTTTCTGTTTAACTCTAATAAAGTATAGATATTATCCATAGGAGCATCAAATCTATCACTTCCCGCTAAAATTTCTGTAAATGCTAGTCTATCAGAAATATTCCAAGACCATTGAAACAATTGCGTAAATTGACGGACAAATTTTAATAGGTAAACTGGAACTCTTGAAATTTTTGATTTCTGTCCTGAAAGTTTTTCACAGAGCTTTATAATTTTTAATGATGTCCAAGCATGGTTGCCAACTAAAGGTAATTTAGTTTTATTAATATTTACTACTGATAAACTTTTAATTACACACTTAGCAATATCCTGCGTATCTATATATGCTATTGCAGCAGTATCTCCAGTAATCCAAATGGACTGCTTATCTAAAATAGGTAAAGCATATTGATTAATTAAACCTTGAAAAAAACCTGCTAGGGAAAAAATAGTATAGTCTAATCCTGAATTCATTAAAGTGTTTTCTATTTTTAATTTAAGCGACATTAAAGGTATTTCTGCATAGTTATCTGCACATAAAATAGAAAAAAATATATACTTTTTTATATTTGCTTTTTTAGCTGCTTCTATCAATACATACTTGCCATATAAGTCTATTTCTCTAGCATTATACATATCAGAAGGTCTTGCTGTAGAAGCATCTATAATTACAGTAATACCTAATAAAGTCATAGGAATTGTTTCTGGCAACTTCAAGTCACCATATATTAATTCTGCCCCCCATTCTTTTAAAAATACAGCTTTACGAAAGTTTCTTACTACACACTTCACTTGAAAGCCTTCATCTAAGGCTTTTCTTACGATTTGGCGTCCTAAAGTACCTGTACCACCTAAAACTAATAAACTCATATTTTTTATGTTAGATTCATACTAGAACAAATGAGCAGAGAGGGACTTGAACCCTCAAAACTATAGTTGTCACATTTTGAGTGTGATGCGTATACCAATTTCGCCATCTGCCCTAACATATATAATTACATAGATGGTATTATAAAAACAAGTTAATTATTTAAATTATTATGTTAATAAATTTTTCAAAAAATACCTTTCTTAATATATATCTTATTTCACCGCTCATATCATTACATAAAAAAGATTATAAGACAAAAATAATCATTACATTTTTGTTTTTAGTTTTCTATCACTACTTTAGTTATATTTTTCCTATTATTATTTTTTTTTATAATCTTTTTACAATAGCTAGTATACCAATATCATATAACAAAATATTAAATAGATTGAGTTTTACATCTGTCATTTATATCTTTTTACTTAACATAATTTTATATATAAATACAATCAAATTATACAAAAATTACAATTTTATTCCTGAATTCATAATAAGGATTGTATGTCTACCTTGTACTTCTTATTTATGCTTAAAAATTTTATTCCTAACAACTAAATATGAACATGTTATTATCTTTTTTCTTTATTTCATTCAGATAATAACGCAAGGCATAACAAAAAAAATAAACTTTATTGCAATAGTTTCATCACAAATAGTTTTAAACATAAATCGGAAAATATATGACATTACCTTTAGCATTCAACTAAGAAGTATGAATAAAACTATCGAAGTAAAATATAAAACTATATATAGCTCAATAATTTATGAAGTTTTAGTTTTTATTAATACTTATATAGAACAAATATCGTCAAATTTATATATAAGAAAAATTTCTTATCACAATTTCAGAATAATTCAATTCTAATTTTTATTCGATTAACTATATAATGACTTAGTTAGTATGATATTTTTTATAATGTATTTGAACTAATAAACAATATAATATGACTAATATCAAAGAAGAAAACTCAATGTCGTTTAATTTGAATAACTTATTAGATAAACCATATAAATATGGTTTTTACACGAATATTCAATCCAAGAACTTCCCTAAAGGCTTAACAGAAAAAATAGTTAAATTAATTAGCGAATACAAAAAAGAGCCTCAATACTTAGTAAATTTTCGATTAAAAAGTTACCGTAAATGGCAACACATGAATGAACCCAAATGGGGCAAATTAAAATATCCAAAAATTGATTATAAAAATATTATTTACTATTCTGTGCCTAAATATAAAAAAACATTAAACAGTTTAGATGAAGTTAACCCTACTATTTTAGAGACTTTTGAGAAATTAGGTATACCTTTAAATGAACAAAAAAGACTAAGTAATGTTGCAGTCGATGCAGTGTTTGACAGCATCTCTATTGCAACTACATTTAAAAGAGAACTAGCTAATGTGGGCGTTATTTTTTGTTCTATATCTGAAGCCATTCAAAAATATCCTGATCTAATAAAAAAATATTTGGGATCAGTAGTACCAATTGGTGATAATTATTTCGCTGCACTTAATTCTGCAGTATTTAGCGACGGCTCATTTTGCTATATACCTCCGAATACACATTGTCCGCTAGAATTGTCAACATATTTTAGAATAAATAATAGAGAATCGGGTCAATTTGAAAGAACCTTAATTATAGCTGATAAAAACAGCTATGTAAGCTATTTAGAAGGCTGTACTGCACCTAAATTTGATAACAATCAATTACATGCTGCTATAGTAGAATTAGTAGCTTTAGATAATGCTACTATTAAATATTCAACAGTTCAGAATTGGTATTCAGGAAATAAAGAAGGTAAAGGTGGTATTTATAATTTTGTGACTAAAAGAGGCTTATGTGTAGGACATGGATCTAAAATCTTTTGGACTCAAGTAGAGACAGGTTCAGCTATTACGTGGAAATATCCTAGTTGCATATTGGTCGGCAATAAATCAATTGGAGAGTTTGCATCTGTAGCATTAACTAACCACTATCAACAGGCCGATACTGGCAGTAAGATGATTCATTTAGGTCAGAATACGCGTAGTAAAATCGTTGCAAAGGGTATATCAACAGGAAAGTCTATAAATAGTTATCGTGGTCTTGTAAAAATAGGGCCTAAAGCTAATTATACAAGAAATTATTCTCAATGCGATTCATTATTAATTGGTAATAAATCACATGCCAATACATTTCCTTACATACAAGTGCAAAATCCATGGTCTAAAGTCGAACATGAAGCATCAACATCAAAAATTGGAGAAGATCAAATATTTTATTTTCTACAAAGAGGTATCAATATAGAAGAAGCTTTATCTTTAATGATTAGTGGTTTCTGTAAAGAAGTATTTAATGAATTGCCAATGGAATTTGCAATGGAAGCTGATCGATTATTAAATTTAAAATTAGAAGGAACTATAGGTTAATTGATATGACAACTGATTTATTAAAAATTCGAAATTTACATGCTAGTATTAATGATACTAAAATTATTAAAGGATTAGATTTGTCTGTTAAATCAGGAGAAATACATGCTATCATGGGAAAAAACGGATCAGGCAAAAGTACATTAGCTAAAGTTATTGCTGGTCATCCTAATTATAATATAACCCAGGGATCAATACAATTCAAAAACAGTAATTTGAATAAAATGAGTGCAGAAGAAAGATCTCTGGCAGGAGTATTTCTTGCATTTCAATACCCAGTAGAAATACCTGGAGTTAGTAATGCAGACTTTTTAAGGCTCGCTTATAATTCAAAGCAAAAAACATTAAATAGACCAGAACTAGATCCTTTGACATTCTTTGAATTGATTAACAAAAAAATAAAAAATATAGAAATGAATCCTTCATTTTTAACAAGAGATCTTAATGAAGGATTTTCAGGGGGTGAAAAAAAGAAAAATGAAATTTTGCAAATGTTACTTTTAGAAAGTCAACTATGCATCTTAGACGAAACCGATTCTGGGCTTGATATAGATGCACTTAAAATTATATCAAATAATATTAACAATTTAATGACAAACGAAAAATCTGTAGTTATCATAACACACTATCAAAGAATTTTAGAATATATTATACCTGACTATGTGCATATTATGAAAGACGGCAAAATAATTCATACAGGAGATTCAACTATAGCAAAAAAACTAGAAAAGTATGGTTATGATAGTTTTTTTACCATCTAATATCAAAGAAATATAAAAAGGACAATCGCTTAGCTATTTGTCCTTTTAAAAATATACAACTAAGCTGAAAAGGCCTGTTTAACATCTTCTATAGACTTTTTTAATAGCTCTTCTGATTCTTTACTCAGCTTTTTTGTGTTGCGAATCGTTTCTGCAAATTCTGGTTTTGAGTTTTTTAAGTCATCTCTTAGAGCATTAATAAAGTTTTTAACATTAGATAAATCTATATCATCTAAATAACCATTAATTCCTGTATATATTATAGCTGTTTGCTCTTCTACGGGAATCGGAGAATTTTGAGACTGTTTTAAAATTTCTCTTAATCTCTGACCACGCTCTAATTGATTTTGTGTTGTCTTATCTAAATCAGATGCAAACTGAGAAAAAGCTTCTAGCTCTGCAAATTGCGCTAACTCTAATTTTAACTTACCTGCGACCTGTTTCATTGCTTTAATTTGTGCAGCTGAACCTACACGGGACACAGATATACCAACATTAATAGCAGGTCTAATACCAGAATTAAATAAATCTCCCGATAAAAATATTTGTCCATCTGTAATTGAAATAACATTGGTGGGAATATATGCTGAAACATCCCCTGCTTGTGTTTCAATAATAGGCAAAGCCGTCATACTTCCACCACCTAAATCAGCATTCAATTTAGCAGCTCTTTCCAGCAATCGAGAATGTAGATAGAATACATCTCCTGGGTAAGCTTCTCTTCCTGGAGGTCTTCTCAATAGTAATGACATTTGTCTATACGCCTGTGCTTGTTTAGTTAAATCATCATATATAACTAAAGTAGCTTTTCCTTTGTACATGAAATACTCTGCTAAAGCAGCACCAGTATAAGGTGCAATGTATTGTAAAGTAGCAGGATCATCTGCATTTGCTGCAACTATAATTGTATAATCCAATGCTCCTTTATCTTCTAAAGTGGAAACAACTTGAGCCACGGAAGAAGCTTTTTGACCTATAGCAACATAAACACAAATCACATCTTGGCTTTTTTGATTAATTATAGTGTCAAGAGCAACCGCTGTTTTACCTGTTTGTCTATCTCCAATAATTAATTCTCTTTGCCCCCTTCCTATAGGAATCATGGAATCAATTGCTGTAATTCCCGTTTGTAGTGGCTCACACACAGATTGTCTGCCAATAATGCCTGGCGCATAAGATTCAATTAATCTAGTTTCCACATTGTTTGGTATACCTTTCGCATCGATAGGACGAGCTAAAGGATCAACTACTCTGCCTAAAAATTCCTCTCCCACTGGAATTTGAGCTATTTTTCCTGTTGCTTTTACAGAACTTCCTTCTAAAATTTCACGGCCATCTCCCATTAACACAACACCAACATTATCACTTTCTAGGTTTAAAGCAATACCAATTGTTTGATCCGAAAATTCCAATAACTCACCTGCCATTACTTCATCTAGTCCATAAACACGAGCTATTCCGTCACCAACTTGCAAAACAGTACCTATATTTGCAACCTGTGTTTCTTGATCATATTTATCAATCTGTTGACGTATAATATTACTGATTTCGTCAGGTCTAATATTTACCATATTTTTATTTTTTTTGTTATTTATATTAAATTAAAACAACTCGTACATATTAATAATTCATTTTTTTCTTAATTTGTATCTAAGTACAAAGCTATTTTTCGCAATTTACCCGACAAGCTTGTATCTATTATTTTAGAGCCAATCTGAATTGTAAAACCAGCAATTAAACTTATATCTATATTTATTTTAAGTTTAACTTGTTTACTATCGGTCATTATTTTTAATTTGTTAATAAGAGACTGTTGTTGGGCTTCATTAAGAGCGATTGCAGTTGATATTTGTGCGATGATTGTTGCATCTAACTTATACACTAAATCAAAATACTTATCTATAATCAGATCCAATAATGAGACTCTACGGCGATCAACTAAAACTAACAAAAAATTTAGTAAAAAATTATTAATTTGAGTCGAAAACAATTTTTTTATAACATTTTTTTTTATTTCTTTGGCAATTAATGGATTATCTAAAAACAACTTTAAGTTTTTTGATCTTGATAAAAGATCAGAAATAGCAGATAAATTTTGATTAGCTTCGTTAATTATTTGATTATCACGTGCATACTCTAATAAAGCTTCAGCGTACGGTAAAACAATTTTGGCAGTTAAGCTTTGGTCATTCATATTTTACCTCCTAATTCCATAATACTGTGATCTGCTATTTCTGATTGTACTAATGGAGTCACGCGATTCTGTAATTCTATAGTAACTCGACTAATAGCTAAAGAAATAATTTGTTGTTGAATTTGTTGTCTTGCTTGATTTTCTGCTACTGTGATACTAGCTTTGCTAGTATTAACTAAACGTTCTATATCTATTTTTCCTTGTTCTAATATTGATTCACGTACTTTTTGTGAAGTTAATTCTGCCTCTTGTTTAATTTGTGCAATTACAATTTGAGTTTGAGCTAACTGCTTTTCTGATTCTTCTAATCGAATATTTGCTTGTTTTAAACGTTCTTCTGACTCTTGTATTGCAGATAGTACCTTATTTTGCCTAGAGGATAAAGCAGATCCCAAGAACTGCTTTAAAACATATATTAAACCAAACAAAAGTAATAGAATATTGAATACATTAGCCTCTAGAAGATTCGAATTAAAACTTATTCTTTGCTCTGTATTATGTTCAGCAAAAATAATAAATATTCGAACTAAATTTTTCATTTTACTCTCCGACTATAATTAATAAAGTAATCAAATATTTTATATTGATGACCTGTTTCCTAACAATTTATACTTAATTTGATCACTTAATGTATCCACCTTATTTTCTAAAGTCTTTAATGCTTGCTCTTTTTGAATATATAGTTGATCAGATGCTTCCGAAATCAATTTTTCAGCTTCTTGCTGTGCTTCTTTAATTTTTACCGAGACAATTTTTTGTGCTTCCTGCTGAGATTTCTTAATAGTGTCCTGAGCCTGCTTTCTAGATTCCGCTAATTCTCGTTCGTATTTTTTTGTTAATTCATTTGCTTTAAGCAAAGAAGCAGATGCAGTAGTTAAACTATTACGAATATACTCGTCTCTTTCATCTAAAACATTACCCACTGGCTTATAAAACATAAAATTTAACACAAATGTTAATATAATAAACTGTAGTGCCATTAGTGGTAAAGTTGCATTAAAATCAAAAAGACCTCCTTCAACTTCTGTATTTGACGCTTGTAAAGCAAATAAAAGAGGTAAATGTATCATCTTTATTTTTAGTTTTTTGTAATTTATGTACAGAAACTTAATTTTAATAAAAATACTTAGTTATTAGTTCATATCAAACATATAAATCAACAACAACTAAGTATTAATGAGTTAATTAGCCTGTATAAGGGTTAGCAAATAAAAGGGACAATGCAACAACTAATCCATAGATAGTTAAAGACTCCATAAAAGCTAAGCTTAACAGCAAGGTTCCTCTAATTTTACCTTCAACTTCTGGTTGTCTTGCAATACCTTCGACAGCGTTTGCTGCTGCACTTCCTTGACCTATACCAGGTCCAATTGCAGCTAAACCTACAGCTAAACCAGCTGCAATTACAGATGCAGCAGAAATTATTGAGTCCATAGTAAATAATTAATATTACATAAAATAGATAGAAAATTAACAGATTTCATAGGAACATACTATTCGCAACATATATTTTTTATATATTAATGCTCACCATGTCCTTCAATAGCTTCACCTATATAAGCAGCAGATAAAGTTGAAAAAATTAAAGCTTGAATAGAGCTTGCAAACAAACCTAGTATCATAACAGGCAAAGGAATTAATATAGGGATTAATAAAGTAAAAACAGATACAACTAACTCATCTGCTAAGATATTACCAAATAATCTAAAACTTAAAGATAAAGGTTTAGTAAAATCCTCTAAAATATTAATAGGCAAGAGTACAGGTGTAGGCTGAATATATCTTGAAAAATAACCAATACCATTTTTGCTAAGACCAGCATAGAAATATGATAAAGATGTTAATAAAGATAATGCTACTGTAGTATTAATATCATTAGTAGGTGCTGCCAATTCTCCTTCTGATAAATGAATTAACTTCCAAGGTATTAAAGCACCAGCCCAATTACTGCCTAAGATAAATAAAAAAATAGTTGCAATATAAGGAACCCAAGGTCTATAATATTGCTCTCCTATTTGATTTTTTGCAATGTCTTGTAAAAATTCTAAGACAAATTCCATAAAGTTTTGCCAATTTTTAGGTATACGATCTAAATTTCTAGTACCTATAAATGATAGTAATAGCAGAGCAAATATTACAAGCCAAGATACAATAAAAACTTGACCATGAACTTTATAGCTACCAATTTCCCAATATAAATGTTTACCGACTTCAACTCCGGAAATTATTAGAGATGAATATTGAATATTATTCTGATACATAATTATAGTATTGATAATTGGTAAAAAATGCTTAAGTAATAAATAAAGAGCGATTAATAAATTGAGTATCTATAATTACTACTTTAATTGTAATGCCATAAAAAAATGTCATTATGAATTATTATATATCTATAGTAATAATTATTTAACATTATTAATGCAATTTTAATTAATTAACCTTTATTTATAATATTTTTAACATCTGAACGAAAATCATTAACTTTTTTTACTAGACCTTCACCTAATAAAAATTTCTCAAATCTTCTAACTTTTATATTTTCACCTAGAAGTGCTATATTTTGTTTTATTAATTCTTCAACAGATATATCAGGATTTTTGATAAATGGTTGGCTTAAAAGGGATTTCTCTTTTAATCTTTTTTGAATTCTACCAGAAATAATTTTGTCTTTAATATCCTTAGGCTTATTTATTAAATCTTCTTTTTCAGACTCTATTCTAGTCTCATTAATAATGATATCTTGGTTAATACTATCTAAAGATATATAAGAAACAGAAGGGCAAGCTGCTATCTGCATAGCAATATCTTTAGCTAAACGATGAAATTCAACTCTTCTAGCAACAAAATCAGTTTCACAGTTAACTTCTACTAAAACACCTATTCTTGACCCTGCATGTATATAGCTTTCAATTATTCCTTCAGTTGCAGTTCTAGTAGATTTTTTATCAGCTACAGCTAAACCTTTTTTTCTTAAATTTTCTATAGCTAATTCTATATTACCATCAGACGCTTGTAAAGCTTTCTTACAATCCATCATACCTGCACCAGTTTTATCACGCAATTCTTTAACATACTCTGCAGAGATTTGTTTTGACATAGCTATTCATTCCTTTCTTTTATTAATCATCAAATTAAACTTAAGATATTGGATCTACAATAATTTAATTGTTTTGGCCTTCTATTATAGCATCTGAAATCTTACTGAGCACTAATTTTATAGATCTAATGGCATCATCATTTGCTGGAATAGGTATATCTATAATTTCTGGATTACAATTTGTATCTAAAATACAAATTGTAGGTATTCCCAGCTTTATACATTCTTGGATAGCAGTTGTTTCTCGTTTTTGATCAACAATAATAATTAAATCAGGTATTTTTTTCATCTCTTTTATACCATATAAATGCTTTTTCAATTTATATAGTTCTCTACGTATTGTCGCTGCTTCCTTTTTAGGTAATTGATCAATAGAACCACATTGTTCTTGTTTTTCCAACTCTTTCAGTCTTTCTACTCTGGACTTTATAGTCACCCAATTTGTAAGTATACCACCTAACCATCTTTGATTAACATAATAAGAATTTGAACGTAAAGCTTCTTGCTTTATAATACCAGCTGCTTGTCTTTTAGTACCTAAAAATAAGAAATTTTTACCTTCACTAGAGCAATTTTTAACGAAAGAACATGCTTCTGTTAGTAATTGAGCTGTTTGAACCAAATCAATGATATGTATTCCATTTCTTTCAGTATATATATAAGGAAACATTTTCGGATTCCATCTCTTAGCTTGATGACCAAAATGAACACCCGCTTCTAATAACTCTGATAAAGATGCAACTGCCATAATAATTGTTAAATAATATTAATACAACGGTTAAAAAACCTATAAACTTAAAAACTTATAAGGAGAATAACATAATATGAAAAAAAACATAAGACTATAATTTATCACTAGATATAAAAAAACATTGTGCAACATATCATAATTTATTCTTATTTGTAAAATCAGAATCATAAATTTTAGGGTAATTACGAGCAGTTCTATCATCTAAAATAATATCTTCAAAACTAGAGTCAGAAGTATTCTTGTTTGATTCGAATTGATTTAAGTGCGGATTTAATACATTATTTTTGATATTCAGTAAAGGATTTGTATAGATATTAAATCCTGTACCAGCAGGTATCAAACGTCCAATAATTACATTTTCTTTTAAACCCCGCAACCAATCCAACTTGCCAGAAATGGCTGCTTCTGTTAATACTTTAGTTGTTTCTTGAAAACTGGCAGCAGAAATAAAACTTTCAGTATTAAGCGAAGCTTTAGTTATACCAAGTAAAATTGGATGATATAATGCTTGATTTTTATTCATTACAAGCAAAGATCTATTGACAGATTCTACTTTCTGCAATTCAATAATTTCCCCAGGCAAATAGTCAGTATCTCCTCCGTTCTCGATTTTAACTTTAGAGGTCATTTGTCTGACAATAACTTCTATATGCTTGTCCGATATTTCCACTCCTTGAGATTGATATACTAATTGAACTTCTTTAATTAAAAACAACTGTATATCCAATAAACTTGATCGAGTTGCATCATGCAAGCTTAAACCTTGAGTTAAGTAAGAACGAAAATTTGATTCTAGCATCAAATGAGGATTAAAAGAAGTTTCAGATTTTTTACGTGCTTCAAGTATTTCTTCAATTCTTGGTAAACCTTGTACAATGTCACCTGTCTTTGCTCTTTCAAACATTAAAGTAGCGAGATTCTCACCACGCTGTATTAAACTGTTGTGGTAAACATGTAAAATAGAACCACTAGAAATTAAATATGGTTGTCCTATTCTAATAGTAATTTTATTATTTACGATATTTATTATCTTACCTGAAAAATATGTTATTAAATTTGTAGCAATTTCATCACCTGCATAGACCCAATCACCCGTTTTTACTTTAATGAATTGTTCATGATCAATAAAAAAAGTACGCATATCCATTTTTGTAGTAATTAAAAGCCGTCGAGTAGAAAAATCATTCTGTTGAATATATTCAACTCTACCTTTAACACTTGATAAAATTTCCGTCTGTGCTAATACTGAACCATTTTCAATGTATTGATTATCCTGCACTTTAATTAAAGTTTCAGTATGCAAGCTTTTATCAGATGTAATCGCTAGTTCTTTTAAGGAAAGTATATCGGCTGTACTTAATTTTAAAGAAAGATATGATCCATTAATCGAAGATTTTACAAAATCTAAAGTACAAAACATATCTATCACTATTGGATTCAACTGTGCAACTAAATATGTTTTAACCAAATCGATACCATAAACTGATTTAACCCTAGCTCCATCACGAAAGTAAGTACGTCTCATTATTTTTAAGTTAAACATATCAATACCAAAAGAATCAGCTGTATAACAATTTTTTAGATTTCTATTTGGAACAGAATATACAATAACAGGTCGAATTAATATTAAAGTAGATCCTTTAGACTGTATATATTCCCAATAAACTAATTTGTCTGTAATAATACCATTTACAATTTGTTCTCCCGGTCGTAGAAAACCTCTAAATTTACCTGTAGATGAAATTAAATTAAGATCATTGATATCAATACTATATACTTTGCCCGGTTTAATGATAATTTCTCGAATGATACCATCTCTTTGTATAACTTCAAGAATACCTGCATTATTAGCAAATACATTTTTTATAATTTCTGTGCCAATTTCAATAAAATCGCCATGGTTAACTAATAAAAGAGATACATCTTTATTAACCTCATGTGTCTCTTCAGGAATCCATAATACGTAACCTGAGCCTAAAATATCATAATAATCAGAATTATTATTAGATTTTATTTTCGAGATAGGTAAATCTAGATATTTAATAATGCCACCTGTTTGAGTTTTATATACATCTGTAATTAAATTTCCTACAATCTGATTATGTAAAATTTTTTGATTAGAAGAAGTGTCTAACAAAAACTTATCGCCTGTGTCTAATTCTAAAATATAATTATTATATCCATAACTATCATCAAGATAAGCTTTGATATTAGTAAAAGTTTTTGAAGATGTTATAACTGATAATTGTTGATGTAAACCATAACTATCTATAATTCGGACATATCCACTGTGCTTACTTATTAGCTGAGTACGTGCTAATAAACTATGTTCATCAATACTTTGACCAACAGAAACTATTAATTCTGCATCCTCAGGTATACTATATACAATACCTGATAAAATCCATAGAATGCCACTATTTTGCATGCTATAAATTTCATTCTGCTTCTTATGTACTTCTTTACTATCAAAAGCTTCTAAACTAACACTACCAGAAAAATCAGTAATAATAAGTTTTTGTGCCTTTTCAGTTATCAATCGGTTACTTAAAGGATATTCAGCTATTATTTGTCCCGCTTTTACCCATATATTATCTTCAACTAATAATAGTGTGCCTTTAACTAAATTAATTATTTGTTCAACTCCTGTGAAATCAGTCAATTTCAATTTACAATCCGCATTTACAAGTTTAGCTTGATCCCCGTGGCGCGTTCGAGCTTTAACGATTGTTACACCTAAATATTCAATTTTTGCATCTTTCTTGTTAATAATTTTTTGTGCTAGTTCGCCTGTGAATACACCGCCCGTATGGAAAGTTCTCATAGTTAACTGAGTGCCCGGTTCACCAATCGACTGAGCTGCTATAATACCGACAGCCTCACCAAGATCTACAACTTTACCATGAGCTAAATTCCAGCCATAGCATAACTGACATACAGACCTTATAGAATTACATGTAATAGGTGACCTAACTAGTACACCTTTATATCCTAATTCTACTATTTTATTAGCTAACCAAGGATCTATTACTTGAGAACAGCGTGCAATAAGTACTCCTGAATGAGGATTTAATATATTTTCAGCTAGTACCCTTCCTATTAAGGCTTGCTCTAAATTAATCAATACTTTATTGCTGTCTACCATATTTTCCAACAAAATACCTTGGGATGTTTTACAATTAACTTCACGAATAATAACATCTTGTGCGACATCAACTAATCGACGTGTTAAATAACCAGAATCAGCTGTTCTCAATGCTGTATCAACTAAACCTTTTCTTGCACCATATGATGAAATAAAATAGTCTGTAATAGTTAAACCTTCTCTAAAATTACTTGAAATAGGTAAATCAATAATCTGTCCTTGTGGATCAGACATTAAACCTCTCATACCAACTAGCTGCCTTACTTGAGAAATATTACCTCGAGCACCTGAAAAAGCCATCATATATATTGTATTCAATGGATCCGTATTTCTAAAATACTTTATTACTTCTTTCTTTAAAGTTTCACTTGCACTGTTCCATGTATCAATTACTTTTTGAAATCTCTCGACAACAGTAATTTCACCTCTTTTATGACGATTATCTGTATCTTCAATTGATTTTATTGTATCGTATAAGAGATTTTGCTTTTCTGGAGGGATTCTTAAATCCTCTAAACTTAAAGAAATGCCAGCCTTAGTTGCATAATGAAAACCCAGATCCTTAAGTTTATCAGCCATATTAGCTGCTCGAGCAATACCATAATTTCTAAATGCCCATATAATAATTTTTTTTAGTTGACTTTTATCTATAACTTTATTAGCAAACTTAGGTTTAATAAAGTTCTTTGCCATTTAATTATCTCCTACATAAGATGACCGAATATCTTGTTACACTAAAGATTCATGTATTATATTATTAAATAAGATACGCCCAACTGTTGTTCTAATATACTGGACTAATATTTGACCATTAAGATCCTCTTTAAGTATTTTATCAACAAATACATTTGTAATAGTACCATCAACATTAGAATATGAGCGCATAACTGTCTCATTGTCTTCAGATTCTAATAATCCATCAAAACGCACCCATATAAAAGCATGCAAATCTATTTGATGCTGCTCATAAGCCATTAAAACATCATCTAAATTAGAGAAGTATTGACCCTGACCTCGCTGCGAAGCTGGGTTATTAGACGTTAGGTAATAGCAGCCTAAAACCATATCTTGACTGGGCATTAATATAGGATGTCCCGTAGCAGGCGATAGAAAATTATGTGGTGCTAACATTAATAAACGAGCCTCTGTTTGAGCTTCTAACGATAATGGAATATGAACAGCCATTTGATCACCATCAAAATCGGCATTAAATGCTGGGCAAACTAAGGGATGTAATTTAATAGCTCTTCCGTCAACAAGAAGAGGCTCAAAAGCTTGAATTCCTAAACGATGTAAAGTTGGTGCTCTATTCAATAATACAGGATGACCATGAATAACTTCTTCTAACACGCTCCACACAATGGTTTCATTTTTTTGTATAATTTTCTTAGCTGCTTTAATATTGTTAACTAAACCTTGTAAAATTAAACGATGAATAACAAAAGGTTGAAAAAGTTCTAAAGCCATTTCTCGAGGTAGACCACATTGATGAAGCTTTAAATTTGGACCCACTACGATTACAGATCTACCGGAGTAATCTACGCGTTTACCTAATAGATTTTGCCTGAATCTTCCTTGTTTACCTTCAATGATATCAGATAATGATTTTAAAGGTCTATTGTGAGCACCAACAACAGTTCTGCCACGACGACCATTATCCATTAATGCATCTACAGCTTCTTGTAACATTCTTTTTTCATTTCGTATAATTATTTCTGGAGCAAGTATTGCTTTCAACCTAGCTAAACGATTATTCCTATTAATGATTCTACGATAAAATTCATTCAAATCTGCCGTTGCAAATCTTCCACCGTCTAGCTGCACCATTGGTCTTAAATCAGGTGGAATTACAGGAATTACAGAAAATATCATCCATGAAGGTTTAGCTCCTGTAGAAATAAAATTTTCTAAGAGACGTAAACGCTTCATTTTTTTACTAAATTTTGGTGAAGGGTTTTTAGATGTTTTCGGTGGCTTTAGAGCTTCTTCTCTTAAAATTTCTACGGTAGTACTTAAATCAATATCTTGTAATAATTTCAAAATTGCTTCTGCACCAATACTAACCTCAATACCACACAAATTAGATGATTCAGGGTAAAGTCTATCCTCCAAAGATCGCCACTCATAACCTTCCAATAATTGTTTGTAATGCAGTTTTTCATAATTTCCAGGATTTGTAACAATATAAGAATGGAAATATACAATTTTCTCTACTTCTTTTACTGTCAAATCTAAAGCCAAAGCAATATAACTTGTACTACCTTTTAAATACCATACATGAGTTACAGGTGCTGCTAAATCAATATAAGCCATTCTATGACGTCTTACTTTAGATTCCGTTACTTCAACGCCGCATCTTTCGCAAACAACACCCTTATAACGAAAACGTTTATACTTTCCACAATGACACTCCCAATCTTTAACTGGGCCAAAAATTCTTTCGCAAAAAAGACCATCCATCTCAGGTTTTAAAGTTCTGTAATTAATTGTTTCCGGTTTAGTAACTTCACCAACAATCTGACCATTAGGTAATATTCTTTCACCCCATTGCCTGATTTTATTTGGAGAAGCAAGACTAATTTTTACATAATCAAAATATTGCTCAAATTTAGTCATAAATAGATGTTTATACCTATAAAAATAATACAAATAAATTAATAGTCATTAGTGAGTTCCAAATCAGAATAAATATCATTTTTATCTAAAATTTCCTTATTTGAATTTATATCGCCTTTTTGATCTACTGTATGGTAATCAAAAATATTTGAGTATGCTTCAGGAGACATTAAATCAACTTCTATGCCTTTATTATCACCATTTTCAAATAATTCAACTTTATGCACAGCAATATCTAGTCCTAATGATTGTAACTCTCTCATTAAGACCTTAAATGATTCTGGTGTACCTGGCTTAGGAATGGGCTTACCTTTAACAATAGCATTTAATGCTTCATTTCTACCCTGCATATCATCTGATTTCACTGTCAATAACTCTTGTAAAGTATATGCTGCACCAAAAGCTTCTAAAGCCCATACTTCCATTTCACCTAATCTTTGACCACCATGTTGAGCACGCCCACCCAAAGGTTGCTGAGTTACTAATGAATAAGGGCCTGTTGATCGTGCATGAATCTTATCATCGACCAAATGCACTAACTTTAAGATATATGCCTTCCCTGCTGTGATTGGATTATCAAATTTTTCACCCGTCCTTCCATCAAACAAAATTACTTTACCTGGATGTAATGGATTAAATAACCATTCATGATTTTGCATCAATCCTGCTTGTTTGAGTTTATTATTGACCAATGCTCTTGATGCTTCTTGTCCATACATTTCATCAAAAGGAACTACTTTAAAACGCTTCTCTAAATATTCACCAGCTAAACCTAATAGGCATTCAAATAATTGGCCAACATTCATTCTGGAAGGGACACCTAACGGATTTAACACAATATCTATTGGAGTTCCATCTGGTAAGTATGGCATATCTTGTCTAGACAAAATACGAGAGATAATACCTTTATTGCCATGACGTCCAGCCATTTTGTCACCTACTTGAATTTTTCTTTTTTGCGCAACATAAACACGAACCATAGCATTAGTACCAGGAGGTAATTCATCACCTTTTTGGCGGGTGAACACTTTTATATTAACTACACGGCCCTTAGCAGCATTTGGTAGCCTAAGTGATGTATCTCTCACATCTCTTGCCTTTTCACCAAAAATAGCTCTTAAAAGTTTTCCTTCCGGCAATTGATCTGACTCGCCTTTTGGAGTTATTTTTCCTACTAAAATGTCTCCAGAATCAACCCATGAACCGATAGCTATGATACCATTTTTATCCAATGAACTTAATGCTGTTTCACTAACATTCGGAATATCACGCGTAATTTCCTCAGGTCCTAGCTTAGTTTGTCTAGATTCTAATTCATATCTTTCTATATGAATAGATGTATAAATATCTTCGTATACCAGACGTTCACTAATCAAGAATGCATCCTCATAATTGTATCCTTCCCAAGGCATATAAGCTACTAAAATATTTCTACCTAATGCCATTTCGCCACCATCAGTAGATGCGCCATCAGCAATAGTTTGACCTATTATAATTTTTTCACCAGGCCAGACTATTGGCCTTTGATTAATGCACGTATCTTGGTTAGAACGATAGTATTTTTTTAATCTGTAATGGATAGTTTTACCATCACTATCTTGAATACCAATTTTGGTACCAGATACATAACTTACAATTCCACTTGTTCTACTGGTTATAACAATACCAGAGTCTCTTGCCAGTTTAGCTTCTAAGCCAGTACCTACAATAGGTTTCTCTGTATATAAAAGAGGAACTGCTTGTCTTTGCATATTAGAACCCATCAAAGCACGATTTGCATCATCATGCTCTAAAAATGGTATTAATGAAGTTGCAGCAGATATTACTTGTATAGGCGATACGGCAATATAGTCTACCTGTTTTACTGTGGTAGTAATAAATTCTTGCCTATATCTTGCTGGTATAACTTGATGTTTAATATAATTATTATTATCTGTTACGATATCTGCTGGAGCAACTCTCAAGTCATCTTCTTCATCTGCTGTCAAATATATGGGTTTTTTATTTTTAAGCACCCGACCACTTTCGACTCGGTAGCAAGGAGTTTCAATAAAACCATATTTATTGACTCTGGCATATATGCTTAAAGAACCTATCAACCCAGCATTAGGTCCTTCCGGAGTCTCAATAGGGCATATACGACCGTAATGACTTGGATGTAAATCTCTTACGGCAAAACCTGCTCGATCTTTATTAAGACCACCTGGCCCGAGTGCACTTATTCTCCTCTTGTGAGTTAATTCAGATAAAGGATTTGTTTGATCCATAAATTGAGACAATTGACTAGAACCAAAAAATTCTCTTACAGAAGCCATTAAAGGTTTAGGGTTAACCAAATTGGATAAACTTAAAGAATCCAGGTCGCATATCATCATACGCTCACGTATGATTCTTTCTAAACGATTTAGGCCAATACGTATTTGGTTTTGCAATAATTCTCCAACAGACCTTACACGACGATTACCTAAATGATCTATATCATCGAACGTACCTATATTTTGTTCTTTTATATTTATTAAATAATCAATTGACAACATAATGTCTTGAGGAGACAATACGCGAAAAGATTGTGGAATTTTTAAATTTAGTTTTTTATTTATCTTATGTCTACCCACTTCTCCCAAATCATACCTCTTAGGATCAAAAAAACGGGTATACAACATTTGTTTAGCTACAGCAATTGTCGCCGGTTCATTAGGACGTAGTTTACCATATACAATTAATAAAGCTTCTTCATCTGTTACTTCTTCCACAGAAGTTTTACCGATTTCTTTATCTAATTCTTTTATTTCATATGTAGTAGAAGCATTAAGCAAAAAGTAATATTTTGTTAGATTTTTTTTGATATCATCAGAATTTAAACCAATAGCACGTAAAAATATATATGCGTTAACTTTATGTGTCTTATCAATTCTCACCCAGATTTGATTTTTTGCATCTATCTCAAACTTTAACCAAGATCCACGATTAGAAATAAGACTAGCACTATACACTTGTTTACCATTTTTATCTAACTCCTGTTTATAATAAATACCAGGACTTCTTACAATTTGGTTAATAATTACTCTTTCTGTACCAGAAATAATAAAAGTGCCTCTATTTGTCATAAGAGGCAAATCACCAACAAATACAGGTCTTTTTTTATATTTCTTATGATTGTCTTGTGCATTTAAAATGTTAAAAAAACCTGTATCTTGTTTTTTTCTAATAAGCTCTGTATCTTTTCTCGTTAATTTAGAAGGTATATATATCTGAGCACTATATGTTCGATCTCTGCTTTTAGCTTTCCTCACGCTATAACGGGGAAATTTCAATTTATAATCTTTCCCAAAAAATTGCAATTCCAACTTACCTGTCGGATCGATAATAACAGGAAAAGAATCTAAAACTTCACCTAATCCTTCAGATAAAAAAGATTGAAAACTTTCTCTTTGAATAGCTGCTAAATCTGGAAATATAGATGCCATAGTCCTTAAGTATAATATAAAATACTAGATAATAAATAAGTATTAAAGGCAGTATTATCAAACTGCTATGTTTCATATTAATTTTTTTTGATACTATATATCACGTATAATAATTCAAATACCTAGTACATTTACGTAATTTGTAGAATATTATGAGTACGAAAAGAGATAACAATTTAGTAAAACTAATAAATTTTAAGCACCATAAATCTTTTTGCGAACAAAACATTTAATTATTGCAATGCATTTTTCATGGCGCGAGCTAATGAAGATTTTTTACGCGAACCATTATTTTTATGTATTACACCCCTTTTGATAGCTTTATCAATTTTGCTGTAGAGAATAGCTAAATTTGATAAAGCATGATCATAATTAGAATTATGTAAACTAGCAAGATATTTTTTAGTAAGTGTTTTGATTGTGGATTTATAAATTCGATTTCTAAAACGATTCCTTATCGAAATTTGAGTTCTCTTAGTTGCAGATAAATTTTTGGACATAAAACTCTAGAAAGTTGAATGATTAACAAATATATACTATAAAGAGATTATAACATTAGTTATTAATATGTACAATATAAAGAAATTTTCATAGTATAGTAATTGAAGTATAAGAAAGAAACTTGTAAACTAATACATAAACATGAGATAATTAATGTATCATATAATTAATAAGAATGGCTAAAAATAAAGGAGCTCGTATAATTGTAACCCTAGAATGCGAGTGCAAACATACAAAAAATAACAAGATAGAAAAGAGCGGCACTTTTCGCTATACAACATCAAAAAACAGAAGAAATCAACCAAATCGCTTAGAATTGAAAAAATTTTGTCCTAACTGCAATTGCCACAGCAATTTTAAAGAAATTAAATAATCTAAATATATACATGGTTTTATCTAATAAAAAATTTTCTCCTCTTAAACAGAATGAAATTTTAGACTATAAAGATATTGATCTACTCAGACAGTTTATTAGTGATCAAGGTAAAATCCTGTCAAGACGATCAACAAAGCTAACATCAAAACAACAAAAAAAATTAACAAAGTCAATTAAAAGAGCGCGTATATTATCATTATTACCTTTTTTAAACAAAGATTAATAGAAAATTATTGAAAAATATAACAAAAAAAATATCAATAAAATATTTTTTTTGTACAATTTATAATTTTTTTTCTTTTTCAACTAATTCATAAACCTTTATAATATCAAGACGCTGCCAAGAGTGAAAATTAATACACATCACACCGCATTCATTACCAACAACAACTTCTTCGACATCATTTTTTAAACGTTTTAAAGAATCAATAATACCACTATATAATAAAACTTGGTTACGATATATATTCATACTAACTTTCTTTTTTAATTTACCAGAATCTACTATGCAACCAGCTACTATACCTTTGTTTACAGAAAATACTGTTTGAACTGTTGCTTGACCAATAAATAATTTATTATATTCAAGATCTACTAAGTTTAACATATAATCTTGTACAAAATCTAGAAGGTTATAAATTATATTAAAGACATTAATTTTAATGTTCAATTTATCTGCTAAATTTTGAGTTCTAGAATCTACATATATGTTAAAACCTAAAATAATAGACTGGCTTGCTACAGCTAGTTCAACATCTTTATTAGATATTGAACCAGAATCAGCAGCTAAAATATTAAGCTGTACTTTTTCCTGAGGTATAGTTAAAAAAGAGTTGATAATTGCCTCTAATGAACCCTGTGTATTAGCTTTTAATATTATGTTGATAGTTTTAAGTGTCGATTTACTCTTATAGCTGTCTAATGTAACTCTTGTGTTTAATAAATTCAGTGAATTGTAAGATTTAGTATTATTTTCATTCCGATTCACTAAATGCTTAGCGCATTTTTCATTTTGAACAACTTTAAATTTTAATCCTGTTTTAGGTGTAGACGAAAAGCCCCACATATTAGTTATGTCAGAAGGCTTTGCTGTAATTATTTTATTACCACAACTATTTGTAAGGGATTTTACTTTTCCGTATATGGCACCAGCAACGATAACATCACCTTTTTGCAAAGTACCATTTTGTACTAAAAGATTTGCAACAGGTCCCGTTTTTTTATCAAGATACGATTCCAATACAGTACCTTCAGCCAATGTATCATAATTCGCTTGTAAATTTTGTTTTTGAGATAGCTTACATAAAGCATTTAATAACGCATTAATATTAATAGACTTTAATGCGCTCACTTCTACTATTTCATTATCGTCACCTGATATCTTGTCTAAAAGTCTGTATTCTGCTAATTGATCTTTTACTCTATCCAAATCGATATTTTTTTTATCAATTTTATTAATAGCAACTACATAAGGTATATTACGAGATAATATATAGTTAATTGCTTCAATTGACTGTTGCTTTAATCCATCATCAGCAGAAACTACTAACAACGCTAAATCAGTTACTTCAGCTCCACGTGTTCTCATACCACTAAATGCTTCATGGCCAGGCGTATCTAGAAATACTAACTTTTCTTTTGATGATAGATAATCAAATTCTACTTGGTAACCTCTAATACTTTGTGTAATTCCACCTACTTCTGTTTTTACTAAGTTTGTTTTTCTAATACAATCAAGTAAAGTTGTTTTACCATGATCCACATGACCAAAAATAGTTATAATAGGAGCTCTTCGAGTAGTTTTAAGCACACCAGATTCTATAGTACAATTCGCATTTTTAGACAAACTTTGAGAGTCTTCTTTATCTTCATCTACGATATTAAAATCATAATTTTTCGCAACTTCAATAGCAATAGAAGTATCTACCACTTGATTAATTGTTACAGATATACCTTTTAAAAATAACCAAGTAATAATCGATGCTTCTGTTACGGACAATTTTTTAGATAAGTCCTTGATAGTTAAAGGTTTATTTAAAATAATATTTTTCCCTTGAATACTCTTCTGTTGCTTCAAATTAAGGAAATTACTAGTTTTAGTATCAGCTAAATTTCTTTGTGACTTATCTTTCCTCCTATTTTTACTGATTTTTGAACCCTTATCTAAAGATATATTAATATTATTTTCTTCCGAGGGATTATCTGGTATAAAGTCTTTATTATTAAGAAAAATATCGTCACTATTAAAATTAATTTGGCCTCGAATTTTTTTTCTTAATTTAACTTTATTCCTCTTGATATTGTTTTTGTACTCTTTATTTTCCGCTTTAGAGCTAATCTTACTTTTTTTTTCTAACTTACTAGAAAAATCAGCTACAGTATTTTGCTTAGTACGTATATCTGTCAGTATTCTATTCTGAATTACTTTTTGATCAGAACTAATATTTATAATATTGCGTTGATTAGTTAAGTAAATTATTTGAGGATCATTTAATAATAAAATATCTTTTTTAAACTCTAAAGCGCAAGTATATAAAATATTTTGATAAAAATTTAGATCAAAGTATTGAGATATAAATAAAATTTTGCTGATCATACTTATTATTATTTTGAATATATATTATAATGTTTCTTACTTTCAGAAATATTTACCCGAGATTATACAAAAATTCAATAGGTAAAGTTTTAAAAAAAACAAGCATACAGAAATTATGATTTAAATGAAAATTACTCAACTTATGGTATAAAATAAACAAAAACATTACTAAAAAAACATGCCTCGTTTACAAAAAAATGACAACTTTATAGATAAAACTTTTACAGTATTAGCTGATATAGTTTTAAAAATATTGCCAACAAGCAAAGAAGAAAAACAAGCATTCTATTATTACCGTAATGGTATGTCTGCTCAAGCAGAAGGAGAGTATGCTGAAGCATTAGAAAATTATTATGAAGCACTTGCTTTAGAGGAAGATCCATATGATAGATCATACATACTATATAATATAGGCTTAATTTATGCAAGTAATGGTGAACATATACAAGCTTTAGAATACTATCATCAAGCTCTAGAACTAAATAATAAATTAACGCAAGCTTTGAATAATATAGCTGTAATTTATCATTATCAAGGATTAAAAGCAGCCAATAAAAACAATTTAGATATATCAAAATCTATGTTTGATAAAGCAGCTGAATACTGGCAACAAGCTGTATACCTAGCGCCAAATAACTATATTGAGGCACAAAATTGGTTAAAAACAACAGGGAGAAATAAAAATAATTTTATTTAAAAAAATCATAGCACAAATGAAAAACTTCAATACAATAGAATAGCCGCTAATGCTGTATTTATAATTAGATTTTAAAATCATTTTACTTTTTTAAGTACTAATACGCGTTTTAACTATAAAAATTTGGATCATAAATTGAAGAATAAAATTTTTTATATTTTTATTAGCGTCAGAATTCAATTTATAATGTATACGATATAATAAAAATAAAAACTTATATTACTTAACCAACTAATACAACAGAAATTTGATCTATTGACTAAATAAGAATTTTACAATTATAACTATGGTAACAACAATAAAAGGTTCTGTAATACAAATTATTGGTCCTGTACTAGATATAGAATTTTCTACTGGACAACTGCCTAAAATTTTTAATGCATTAAAAGTAGAAGGACCTAATAACACAATAACATGTGAAGTTCAACAACTATTAGGTGACAATAGAGTAAGAGCTGTAGCTATGAGTTCTACAGATGGATTAAAAAGAGGTGTTAATGTAGTAGATACAGGTGCCCCAATTACTGTACCAGTGGGGATACCAACACTTGGGCGTATATTCAACGTTTTAGGAGAAACAGTAGATAATTTAGGAGCAATTTCTTCAACTGAATCATTACCTATTCATAGAGATGCCCCTTCCTTCGTTCAGTTAGAGACTGAACCTTCTATATTTGAGACAGGAATTAAAGTAGTAGATTTACTCGCGCCGTATCGTAAAGGAGGTAAAATCGGACTATTTGGTGGCGCTGGTGTTGGAAAAACTGTATTAATTATGGAATTAATAAATAACATTGCAAAGGCTCACGGAGGAGTATCTGTTTTTGGTGGCGTAGGAGAAAGAACCCGAGAAGGGAATGATTTATATGAAGAGATGAAAGAGTCTAAAGTTATCAACGCTGAAAATTTAGAAGACTCAAAAGTTGCTTTAGTATATGGCCAAATGAATGAACCACCAGGAGCAAGAATGCGTGTAGGTTTAACTGCACTAACAATGGCAGAATATTTTAGGGATATCAATAAACAAGATGTACTTTTATTTATTGATAATATTTTTCGATTTGTACAAGCTGGCTCTGAAGTATCCGCGTTGTTAGGAAGAATGCCTTCAGCTGTTGGATATCAGCCAACTTTAGCCACAGAAATGGGAGCTTTACAAGAAAGAATTACATCGACAAAAGATGGTTCAATCACATCAATTCAAGCTGTTTATGTCCCTGCAGATGACCTAACAGATCCAGCACCTGCTACAACATTTGCTCACTTAGATGCAACCACAGTTTTGTCAAGAGGCCTTGCTGCAAAAGGAATTTATCCAGCAGTAGATCCACTAGGATCTACATCTACGATGCTACAACCATCAATTGTAGGAGAAGAACATTATGGAATAGCACAACAAATTAAATCCACTCTTCAAAGATACAAAGAACTGCAAGATATTATTGCTATTTTAGGCTTAGATGAATTATCGGAAGAAGATAGGCTAACGGTGGCTAGAGCACGTAAAATTGAACGCTTTCTATCTCAACCTTTTTTTGTAGCAGAAGTATTTACAGGATCTCCTGGTAAATATGTTTCACTAGAAGAATCAATTAAAGGCTTTACAATGATTTTAAACGGTGAATTAGACGATTTACCCGAACAAGCTTTTTACTTAGTTGGCGATATAGAAGAGGCAATTAATAAAGCTGAAACACTAAAATAAAGGAAGATTAAAATGACATTGAATATACGTGTCATTGCTCCAGACAAAACAGTTTGGGATGCTAACGCGGAAGAAGTAATACTACCAAGCAGTACGGGGCAATTAGGAATATTAACAGGACACATACCTTTACTAACGGCATTAGATATCGGTGTAATGAGAGTGCGTATAGATAAAGAGTGGCAACCTATAATTTTATTAGGTGGTTTTGCAGAAATAGAAAATAATAACATTACAATACTAGTAAATGGAGCTGAAGAAACTTCCAATTTAGATTTAGATAAAATTCAGAAAAATCTAGATGAAGCAACTATTGCATTAACAGAAGCACAAACCAATAAAGATAAAATAGACGCTACACAAAATTTACGCAAAGCTCGTGCACGACTACAAGCTATTAATGTTTTAAATAACTAAACAAGATTACAATAAAAAAAGCTTTTCAGCTTTTTTATTGTGATCTTATTAACTTAAACCAGAGCAAATATAATCAAAGTATGAGCCCATTTCTTGACCTGCATCTGGACCTACAAGACTTGATGTTACTTCTTTCATTGCCTGAATAGCTTGAATTGTAGCACCGATAGGTACTCCTAATGAATTATATGTTTCTTTTAAACCATTCAATACACGTTCATCTAAAATAGATGGATCACCTGCTAACATACCATAAGTAGCATAACGTAAATAATAATCTAAATCACGAATGCAAGCAGCATACCTTCTAGTTGTATACATATTGCCACCTGGCCTAGTAATATCTGAGTACAATAGAGCTTTAGCAACTGATTCTTTAATAATTGTTGCTGCGTTTGCTGCAATTGTTGCTGCAGCACGTACTCTTAATTCTCCCGTTTGAAAGTACCCTCTAAGCTTGTCTAACGATGTATCATCTAAATACTTTCCTTGAACATCTGCTGTATTGATAACAGAGGTAATAGCATCTTGCATAATCTTAAATATCCTTATATATTAATTTTATAAATTAATCTTTATTGCATCGCACCTAAAGTATAATCGAAATAAAATCCTGCTTCAGCAGAATCTTCACCTGATAATAAAGAACAAGCAATACTTTTCATTGAGCGAACTCCTTCTGCTACACCAGATATAGGAGTACCTAATGAATTATACATTTCTTTCACACCAACCAAACCAATTTCTTCAATAGGTGTTACATCACCTGCAACTATGCCATAAGTTACCAAACGTAAATAGTAATCTAAATCACGTAAACACGTAGCAGTCATTTCTTCACCATAAGCATTTCCACCAGGAGAAACAACATCGGGACGTTTTTGGAACAATTGTTGGCCACCTTGTTTGACAATTAACTCTCGATTATCAGTCAAGATTTGAGCTATTCTTAATCTTCTTTGTCCCGATAAAACAAAACTTTTTATACGATCTAGTTCACCTGGACTTAAATATCGAGCTTCTGCATCCGCATTTACAATTGATTTCGTAACGATACTCATTTCTATAACTCCTAGAGTTGTTTAACAAAACATATAATACTATATATCATAGCACTATAATATATTATTAATTTCAAAGTAGTACTATTTTTAGTTAGCTGATTAGGCACTATTTTTTATTTTTGGCAGAGTACTCAAGCAAGAAAGATAAACTTATTGATTACCAACTATTGGCTTAAAACTAGGGACAACAATTGATTCATTCTGTTTAGTTAATGTATTATATAACTTTTCTGTGTTTGGAAAATTAGCTGCCGGTAAAGTCGGAAAACGACGATAAGGAACAGTATTGTTACCAAAAATAGATTTGTACTCAAAACTGTTTGCTAAAATATGAATAAATTTAGATAAACCTTTAGAAGCTAAAACTTGATTGTAATATCTAATTTCAGCTTGATTATTAGGAGCTCTACCAAGAAAATGTTTTGTGCCTAGCTCAATTACTTTAGTATTTGGATATGGATGATAAAATTGCTTAGCGTATAAATCAGATAATCCTAATTCTTCAACAAATTGTTGTACAGTCATTTCGCCAGTAAGAAACATTTTTTCTAAATTGAATAATTCATTACCTAAAGTAAAAGAATTCAAATCTCTTTCAAAAATTTGGCGATAAATTACCCTCATAATTTTTCTTCTAGTTAATGTATCTGTTGAATCATTAATAGAAAAAATAATAGTTTGATCTCTCTGTACACTTACACCTTGCTTAATTCTTCGTTTAATACTGGCTTGAGTTCGTTTATCAGTTATTAACCCCAAATTAACAAAATCGTTAACTTCGTTAATAGCCAAAAATTGTTTAATCTGCACCTGTTTCTTAAATGTACTGGATCTCAAATTTCTAGCTGACACCGTATAAGGTGTTGTATAACGTTCATAAGGTACTATATTATCTCCAAAAGATTCCAAATATTCATCACTGTCAATAATAGCATCAATAAATCTATAATAACCTTTTTGATAAATAAGATTAAAATATTGATTAATTTCTTGTCTTCCATAAGTTGGTCTACCTAAAAGTCTATTATGGATATATTCAATTGACTTACAAATATATAGAGATTCCCAATATAAAGATCTAAATAGAGATGATTTAGCCAATTGGCGTATAAAATTTCTAACAGAAATTTGACCATCGCGCAATTGATTTTCAAATTTTTTAATAATCAATTGCTCTTCTTGATAAACAAATCTACCAAATACTCTCAAATAAGAAGCTTTAATTGCTTGATCCAACTGAGTATCCGATGACTTAACAATATCTAGCTTAAACACTTTAGGGCCTAATGATCCACTGGTCTTAGAACGCAGCTTAGGGCTGCAAATCTGACTGTAGATTCCTGGTCCACGCTTGACTAAAATCCTACGCGTATCTTTCTTGAAAGGAGCAGAATCATTTCTTAAGTTAGCAGGGTTTTGGGGAAAAATAGCTCCAAACTGGATAGCCAATGGATCATTGCTTAAACCATAAGGATGTTGGTCAGGCAAACTTTTTCTATAATTACTAAATAAAGTAACAAATTGGGGTACTTTTCGAAACACAGTACTATAATTAAAAAGATCAATTTGAGCACCCCAATTACGCGACTCTTGAGGATCTTCACCTAGCTCCCTTAAATAAGGAACTGTTTCTTCTGCAAAATAGTCGGAATATTCTGAAGAATTTACTAAACTATCGACTAATCCATCTAATCCTCTAACTGATAAAATAGAAAAATACTGCTGAAACTCTTCTAACGAACTAAGTCCCCTGCCTAAAAAATGACGAAATGATAACTCTAATGACCTACTATTAACAAAAGGTTCAAAAAACTCCTTACGATATACACTAGACTTACCAAGTAAACGTATAAATTCTTTAATAGATAATTTACCATTTTTAACTTGGGATTCTAAATTAGAAAAGACCAATGAATATGCTTTAGCAATATCTCTCTCAAAGATTTGCCTATAACAAGCACGAATTACATTGTTTTTTTCTTCTACAGATAAGCTTGTTTTCATAACAAATCTCTGTTTTACTGTACCTGCTTTTGTATATATTTGTGGTAAACGTAGACCTTGTAAATTAGTTGACGTTCTTTTCCTTAATTTATCTGTCAAAGATGGTGCATCAAATTCACTTATAACAACATTAAAATATTCCTCAACCAATGACTTAGCTTCAATATCTTCACTAAAAATACTTATTGCTATTTTACGCATTTCACGTAATGCCACAGTTGCAGCAGCGCTAGAACATGCATTATCGATTAACTCTCGCAAACCTCTAATATTAACAGATAATATGTTAGGATCACCAGCAACAATAGCATAGGTTAAATAACGCAAAAACCAATCCAAATCTCGTAAAGATTTTTTCATACGTGTTGACCCATAACGAGATATATTAATTGGCTTAAAACCTGGAGGCAGTGAATCATTCGTACTAAATGCTGATTTAACGCCTTGTAATAAATTACCTTGAGTATTACCAGACAAATTATTAATAGATTCTGTATTCTTGGAAAAATTTTCAAGTAAGAACGAGGCTTGAGGCCTCTCTAAATAAGAAATTGCTGAACCTCCAACAAAAATTTTATCTGCCGCTTTAGCAACTAAAATATTAGCATTTTTACTTAATGATTCAGCTACCTCTAAACGTTTGTTACCTGAATTTAAAAAGACAATTAACTCTTTTAATTCACCCAATTGTAAAAATCTATCTTGTTGCTCTGCTTGAGCAATAGTAGATATTGAAGCAGTACGATAAAGTTGTGGTCGTATAGTAGGACTTCCAGCACTTGCATTAATACTCATTCAAATATGTTTCCTCGTAGTTACATTAATTTTTTTATCGTCACTTAGTGAAGATCATAATATACTGACAATACAACTCTTTTTATTTTATAAATAAGTTAAAAAATAAAAAAAAATTGAACTTGAGACAATGTTTGTATTTTTGAAATACTTCTCCCTATAATATAAGTAAATAGAAAGCTATCTTAAATAAATATATCTTTTGTAATACTTATTAAGTAAATTATTATAACTAAGTATTCTCAATCAATATTATATATCTTTTATAAATCATACCATGACACAAAACTGGAACAATGATCATAATATGTCTATTTTCGAACATTTAGAAGAACTAAGACACAGAGTATTTGCTTCTTTAATAATGTTTAGTATAGTTACTATTATTAGTTTCTTATATATTAAAAACATATCATACATATTACAACAACCGGCAATAGGAATAAAATTTTTGCAACTAGCACCAGGAGAATATTTTTTTGCATCTGTAAAAATTGCTATATATAGCGGACTTATTATAAGTAGCCCATTTACTATCTACCAGATAATGCTCTTTATTTTGCCAGGGTTAACTAAAAAAGAAACTTTTTTGATTGTTCCAATATTAATATCATCCATATTTTTATTTTTTTTGGGTGTTTTATTTGCTTACAAAATACTCGCTCCCGCTGCTTTAAAATTTTTAATTAATTATGGTAAAAGTATTGTAGAGCCAATATGGTCGTTTGAACAATATTTCAATTTTATTCTTTTATTACTTTTTAGTACTGGAATAGCTTTTCAAATACCAGTAATTCAAGTTATTTTAGGTATTACTAATATATTTTCCTCAAACCAAATGTTAGAATCTTGGAAATACATCCTGTTTACATCAACTATTTTAGGTGCTGTTTTAACTCCATCAACAGATCCATTAACACAAGTTTGTCTATCAATAGCAATAATAGTATTATATTTTGGAGGTATTATTATACTAAAAAGCCTCAATAAATAATATATACTATACTTACAAGAAAAATATATAAACAGTCCATATTTATTTATAATCGTAAAAACAGAATGTTATTATGATAAAGAATAAATCTAATTTTTTTATATTATAGATATAACATCAAATCATATGAAATTACTGAACTTAAAAAAAACTACATTAATAAATATTATATTAAGCATAAGTATAATATTTAATATACTAAATCCTACAATATCTACAGCATTTCCCATATACGCTCAACAAGGGTATGAAAATCCACGAGAAGCAACTGGACGTATTGTATGTGCAAATTGCCACTTAGCAGAAAAAAAAGTAGAAATAGAAGCACCTCAAGCTGTATTACCAAATACCGTTTTTGCAACAACTATAAAAATTCCATATAATACTAGTCAACAACAAATTCTCGGCAATGGTACGAAAGGACCATTAAATGTTGGTGCTGTTCTAATACTACCTGAAGGCTTCAAATTGGCTCCTAAAAACCTAATATCCCAAGACTTAAAAGAGAAAACAAAAGGAACATATGTACAACCTTACAGTACATCTAAAGAGAATATATTAGTTATAGGACCCATACCTGGCAATAATAATCAAGAAATTATCTTCCCTATTTTATCACCTGATCCTAGTAAAGATAAAAACACACATTTTTTAAAGTACCCTATATATGTTGGAGGTAATAGAGGCAGAGGACAAATTTATCCTACAGGAGACAAATCAAATAATAATGTTATTACATCTTCTGTGAATGGCAAAATAACCAAGATTGAAACATTAAACAAAGGTGGGTACAGTATAAAAATAGAAAAAACGGATGGTGAAATCATCAATGAAAATATTCCTGCAGGCTTAGACTTAAATATAAAAGAAGGTAGCAAAATATTAGCAAATGAAATCATTACTAAAGACCCTAATGTAGGTGGATTTGGTCAAAGTGAAACAGAAATTGTCTTACAAAGTCCAGTAAGAATTAAAGGAATGATTATTTTCTTTTTTATAGTAACACTAGCGCAAATTTTCTTTGTTTTAAAGAAAAAACAATGGGAAAAAGTACAAGCAGCAGAAATAAACTTTTAATACACTAGCAAAATGACAAACTCAGTAAAGAGGCTAATGAGCCTCTTTATTGGAATTTGCACCTATTACATTTATAAAACCACTAAATTTTCTACAGCTTGTACAATTTGATTAGGATATATCACTGTAGCTTTTTCTAATTTACCATTATAAGGAGTTGGAATATCTTGCGAAGATAAACGAACAATAGGAGCATCAAGCTGATCAAACCAGTTGTCATTAATTTGTGCGATAATTTCTGCTGCAATTCCACCAGTTTTCATACATTCTTCAACTATAAGTAATTTGTGGGTTTTCATTAAAGATTGACTAATTGAATCAATATCTATTGGTTTTAAAGAGATTAAGTCTAGCACTTCTGGATCATAGCCTTTGCCAATCAGTTCACTCACTGCTTGCATAACATGATGACGCATTCTAGAATATGTCACAATAGTTATATGCTTTCCTTCACGAACTAATTCAGCCTTATCCAGAGGAAGAAAATATTCATAGTTAGGCAATTCTTCTTTTAAATTATATAATAATACATGCTCAAATAAAATTACAGGATTATCATCTTTAATAGCTGATTTTAATAAACCTTTAGCATTATATGGCGTGGAACAAGCAACAATCTTCAAACCTGGAATAGCTTGAAAATATGCTTCTAGTCTTTGAGAATGTTCAGCACCTAGTTGTCTACCTACTCCCCCAGGACCACGGATAACAATAGGTATCTTAAAATTACCACCAGAAGTATAATGTAACATTCCAGCATTATTAGAAATTTGATTAAAGGCCAATAACAAAAAACTCATATTCATACCTTCTACAATGGGCCTCAAACCGGTAATAGCAGCACCAATTGCCATTCCCATAAAGCTATTTTCTGCGATTGGTGTATCTAAGACTCTTAAATCTCCATATTTAGCATGTAAATCCTTAGTTACTTTATAAGATCCTCCATAATGTCCCACATCTTCACCTAAAACAAATACAGATGAATTTTTAGCCATCTCTTCATCTGTTGCCTCTCTTAGAGCATCAAACATAAATACTTGATTCATAAAGTTAATTTTAATAAAACAATATACAGGAAATTAATAAATACTTATAAAACTCTAAAAACTATAAAGTTTCAGCAAATAAATAACGCTTTAAATCTTTTATTTCTGGCTCTGGACTAGATAATGCAAACTCTACTGCTTCATCTACAATTTTTTTTATATTCATATCTATTGCTTCTATTTGTTTTTTACTTACAATTGAATGAGATAGTAAATGATTTTTAAAATATTTTACCGGATCACGCGCTAACCAAGCTTCTTTTTCTTGACTAGAGCGCAATTCATCCGGATCAGCCAATGAATGACCACGAAAACGATAAGTTAATGCTTCGATTAAAGTAGGGCCTTCACCCAACCTTGCTCTACTAATTGCATCGATAGCTACTTGCCTGATAGCTAATACATTCATTCCATCAACTTCTATACCAGGTAAACCGAAAGCACTAGCTTTTTTATGTATTTCTGGATATGAGCTTGATCGATGATGCGCCATTCCTATAGCCCATTGATTATTCTCTACAACAAAAATAATAGGTAACTTCCATAAAACAGCCATATTCAAGCATTCAAAAAACTGTCCGTTATTACTAGTACCATCACCAAAAAAACAGACAGTTACACGCATTTTCTCTTGTTGCTTTAATACCTGATTTCTGTAAACACTTTGAAAAGCAGCACCAGTAGCGACAGGAATACCTTCCCCAATAAAAGCAAAACCACCTAAAAAATTATGAGGAGCTGAAAAAATATGCATTGAACCACCACGGCCATGGCTACAACCTGTTTCTTTGCCAAATAATTCCGCCATAATTAAACGAGCAGGTACACCTTTACTCAAAGCATGTACATGATCGCGATATGTACTACAAACGTAATCTGTATGATCTAAAGCTTTAATAATTCCTGTAGATACTGCTTCCTGACCATTATATAAATGTACAAATCCAAACATTTTACCACGATAATACATCTGCGCACACATGTCTTCAAAATTACGCCCTAATAGCATATCTTTATATAACTCTAACATAGTTTCAGAATCTAAACTATCATTTTGATAAAGTTTCGATGGTAAAATAATATTGTTACTCATAAATATTCAATGATCTCCTCAACTCAAATTACACAAGCATATAAACACACGGATAATATAACAGTACAGATATTAATTTCTATAATAAAGGATAAAATAAAAAATAGAAATAATAAATCCAAAAAACATCCATCTAAAAATATAATATCGTTATAATAATATTCCACTTAAAATACTTTAATGCAATTAATTAATATAAGAATGACTATATCTAAGAAGATTTTTTTACCTGTTCAACAAGATTTACTTATCTTAAACAATAACTTGAAAAAGATGATTGGTGCAAAAAATCCAATATTGTATGCCGCTGCAGAACATTTATTTGAAGCCGGAGGTAAGAGAATTAGACCAGCAATAGTTTTACTAATTTCACGAATAACCAACGAACAAAAAATAACACTCAATGAACAAAGAAGATTAGCGGAAATTACAGAAATAATACATACAGCGAGTTTAGTTCATGATGATGTAGTAGATGAATGTAATACAAGAAGAGGGGTAAAAACAGTACATTACACCTTCAGTACTAAAATAGCTGTTTTAGCAGGAGATTTTTTATTCGCACAATCTTCCTGGTACTTAGCTAATTTAAATAATCTAGAAGTTGTAAAAACAATTTCTAAAGTCATTACAGACTTTGCCGAAGGAGAAATTAGACAAGGTACCAATAATTTTAATGTAAAAATTTCGATAGATGATTATATTGAAAAATCTTTTTATAAAACAGCGTCTCTAATAGCAGCAAGTTGTAAAGGAGCTGTTATGTTAAATTGTAAAAGTAAAAAGACTCAAAATAATTTTTATCAATATGGCAAACATTTAGGTTTAGCATTTCAAATTATAGATGACATACTAGATATAATTGGATCAAATAAGTCCTTGGGTAAACCTGCAGGATCAGATCTAAAAAATGGTAATCTTACGTCACCACTAATTTTTGCTCTAGAAGAAAATCCAGAGTTATACCAACTTGTTCGTAGAGAATTTCAAAATAATGGAGATATTGAAAAAGCTATAGCTATAATCAAAGAAACGAACGGATTAAAAAAAGCTAAAGATTTAGCAGAGGAACATATACAAGCAGCATTGCATTCATTAACTAATGAATACAATTGTCAAGCAAGCAATACTCTAAAGCTTATAAGCCATTATATTACAAACAGAATCTATTAATTGAATGTTTTTTGCTTTATTTCGAGAATATTTAATTCATAATATTTAACATAAATTTCATGTTCTTGGAATAATTTCAGTTATGTAACACTTTTCACCAATATATTAAACGTTTCAGTATCAATTACTGCGATTTGTGACAACATTTTACGATTTAATCCTATTCTAGATTTTTTTATATAACCAATAAATTCAGAGTAATTTATTCTAAATGGACGCACAGCTGAATTAATACGTATAATCCACAAACTTCTATAGTTACGTTTTTTATTTTTCCTACCTACATAAGAATATTGTAAAGCCTTCATTACCTGCTGTTTAGCTGTACGGAACAAAGATGAATGAGAACCTTTAAAGCCTTTTGCTAAATTCAATATACGTTTACGTCTTTTTCGTGCGACGTTTCCCCTCTTAACACGAGTCATAAACTTATTTAATATCCTATAATTTTGAATGTAGTTTTATTACTATTGTAAACTAAAATTTATAAGGTAATTTGCGAGTCAAACTTAAAATACTTTTAGAATCAATACTTATTATTTTTTTTAGTTTTTGCTTTCTCTTAGATGTTTTTTTTTCTAATAGATGACTTTTAGATGCTTTATGTCTAAGAAATTTACCAGTTGATGTTAAACTAAATCTTTTAACCATAGACTTTGATGTTTTTATTTTAATCATTTTATTAAATTAAGAAAATTATTTTATAATCAAGACAAAGATATCAAATAGTTGTTTTTTTACTAACTTAATGTTTTTTTTTGGAAAATACTTATTGTATTAGATAATAGCATAATCATTATTTTAATTAAACTCGAATCTAACTCTTGAAATATTTTCATATTTAAATTAAAAGCAATATTTGCTTCTGCAATAATTTGAGATATTTGAATATCGTTAACAGAAAGATTATCTAAAGCATCGCGGTACTTTTTTTTAAAAGTATTATCATCATTAATATTTGAGAAATCATAAAAAGCTGTTCCCTGCGCATCCGGCAATCGCATAGCATTTCGAGCAATCTTTTTTAAAATTTGTCCACCTGATAGGTCTCCCATATAACGAGTATAAGCATGAGAAATTAACAACTCAGTTTGGTTATTACTAATTTCACGTATTCTATCAACATAATTTTTGGTAGCAAGAGAAGGTTCTACACATTGTTGCCAGTTTGGACCATAATAATATTGTAAATCTTTACTTAAACTGCTTTTACGATGTAATTCAGGAAAATAGATAGATTGTATTGCATAATGGTCCTTATTTTTTTTCATTTCCTCTTCTATAGCAGAATAAACGAAAAATAGATTGGCTACTAACTTACGGTAAGATTTTTTATCGACTACACCACTTAAAAAAGATTTTACAAAACTTACATTTTCAGCCATACTATGAGACTTTGTAGTACCTTCACGCAATCGTTGAGCTAAATTGGTAGACATAAAATATTTCCTAATTATTTTTACAAACTACTATAAAATATAATAAAACTTTATAATTATTTACTATATTAAAAATTTTAAAGGACTGATAATAAAACAACAACTATATAATTTATATTGAGTTAAAATATTCTTTTGATTTTATAGGATTACTGATTATAGTTGAATTACCAGGCTTCCAATTTGCAGGACAAACTTCATCTGGATGTTCTTGAACGTACTGTATAGCTTGTAATGTTCTTATAGTTTCATTAACACTACGGCCAAAATCTAAATTGTTGATAAGCGAGTGCTGTATTATACCGTTCTTATCAATTATAAATAAACCTCTTAAAGCTGTTCCTTGAGGTATAAGCACATTATATGATGCACTTATTGTTTTAGTTAAATCAGAAATTAAAGGGTACTTTAAATCCCCAAGTCCTCCAGTATCACGATCTGTTTGTAACCATGCAAGATGAGAATATTCACTGTCTATAGATATACCTAAAATTTCTGCATTCAAATCTTTAAAAGTTTGATGAGCATCGCTAAATGCTGTTAGTTCTGTAGGACAAACAAATGTAAAATCTAAAGGATAGAACAATAGAATTACATATTTTCCAAGATAATCTGATAGTTTTATTTCTTTAAATTCTTGGTCGTACACTGCAATAGCATGGAAATCAGGCGCAGATTGACCAACTTTAATACAATTACTATCCTGTGTCATTCAATACTTCTCTTTAAATATAAAAAATATGTATAATAATAAACAATATAACACATTTTTACTGCTAACGTTAAAATAATTATAGCGGGGAATGGATTTGAACCATTGGCCTTCGGGTTATGAGCCCGACGAGCTACCAGACTGCTCTACCCCGCGTCTATTGTATAATAATATGTTACATTAATGAACTCATTAAAGCAAATACGATATGAAACTTTCTAAAGTAAATAGAAAAATAAATACACACAAACCATACTTTGTTCTAACTATTAGAGGATAGACTTCATATACACCAATTAAACGATCTTTCGTCAAACTATCTGCCGTTTTGACCCATACCTGTCCATCATACCAACCTGATTCTTCATAAAAAACTGTAGCACTAATTAAACGCTTAATAATATAGGACCAACCTAAATATAATCTAATAAAAATAAGTATAAAAATAAAATTAACAGTTATAACATCATACAATATGAATCTAAATAAACTAATTCGGCTATATACGATTAACCACACAAAAGGACTCAAGGAAATTAAAAGAAAATTAAATAAAGCCAAAATAGCCAAAATATATTCCTTAAGGGATAAAATAGACCAAGCAAAAAAACAAGATTTTTTTAATTCAGCATACTCATTTAAAGGTTGCTGATCAAATGGAACAGGACATAAATTTTTAGGTAAAAACATGATTAAAGAACTATTAACATAATAAATACTAAAAATATACTAGTTTATATATAAAAATAACACTGACAATATTGTAATAAATAAAAATAAAAATATATTAAAAGCAATTATAAATTGCAGAGTTTGTTGAGTACTACGTGTAGAACTAATAAAACTACTTCTATTCCCAAAACTACTTAAATTACTTCCTTTAGGATTATTAATTAATATTAAACAAATAGTAGTAATACTAATCAAATACCAGATCAATCTAATAGTCATTTTTGCTTAATTAAATTTATTTAATAATAAAATATATGATGAATATACTAACACATATTTTATTAAAATATTTAATCAGACTTTTACAGTGATTAATCACCCTGTATTTTTAATAGCACAAAACCAAGTACTAAACCAAAAAGTATTAAAACTGAACTAATAATACTAGCTATAACAATTTCACTGCCCATACATAATATACTCCTTACTAATCACATTTTAAAAACCGTTTCTACCCCAAACAACAAGAGCTATAGAAAAAGTAAAAACTGCAAGAAAAGATCCCCAACCTAGGCTAAGAATATCCATAAATCTATTAACACTCCCCATATAGATAAAATCTTATATATAATAGCATAAATTTTAGGTAGAAGTTATTTTTTATTTATTTATACTATAATTTACTATTAGAGATGAATAAATGTAAATTTTTTAAGATTAACTATAGACAATAAGAAAGTTAAGGTTAGTATAAACATAATAATTACAGTCAACATATAACAAAGATTTTCGTTAAATTTTATAAAATATGCAAAGTACAATTAATGAAGAAGACATTAGTATAAAAGAAACACTACTTACACCACGATTCTATACAACAAATTTTGAAGAAATGGCCAAACTAGATATATCATACAATTTATCTGAGTTTAAAGCTTTACTACAAGAGTTCAGAGCAGACTACAATAGACAACACTTCATTCGAGATGAAGAATTTGAACAATCTTGGAGTAACTTAGATTATAAAACTAAAACTTTATTTATAGAATTTTTAGAAAGATCTTGTACAGCCGAGTTTTCTGGCTTCTTATTATATAAAGAACTTTCACGAAGGCTACAAACACTTAATCCAATAGTAGCTGAATGCTTTCTACTAATGTCAAGAGATGAAGCAAGACATGCAGGATTTCTAAATAAAGCAATAGGAGATTTTAATAGATCTTTAGATTTAGGTTTTTTAACTAAAAGCAGAAAATACACGTTTTTTTCACCTAAATTTATATTTTATGCTACTTACTTATCTGAAAAAATTGGTTACTGGAGGTATATCACAATTTATAGACATTTGGAAAAACATCCAGAGCATCGTATTTATCCAATATTCAAATTTTTCGAAAATTGGTGTCAAGACGAAAACCGACATGGAGATTTCTTTGCAGCTTTATTAAAATCTCAACCTCAATTTTTATATAATAATAAAGCAAAACTATGGTGTAGATTTTTTCTATTAAGCGTATTTGCAACAATGTACTTAAACGACTTTCAAAGATCTGAGTTTTATCAAGTTATTGGATTAGACCCTAGACAATATGATATCCAAGTTATTAGAAAAACTAATGAAAGTGCATCAAGAATTTTTCCAGTTGCACTAAATATTGACAAACCGGAATTTTTTCAATACTTAGATGATTGCGCTACACAAAATAAAAGACTTATAGAAATAGATAAATCTCCAAAAAATTCATTAACAAAAAGTTTAACTAAAATACCAATATATACTAAACTTGTCTTTAACTTTATTAAGCTCTATTTAATTCCTCCAATTGATTCATTGGATATTACATCAACAATAAGATAAAAATCTTATTAGTTAGTTTGTTATGCTAACTGTAAAGCTTTATGTTTTTTTATTTTTTTACAAAAAAATATTATAAGATATTATAAAACAAGTAATTTTTGATTATGACAAATACAATAAATCTAAAAATGCCTTCTCCTACATTTGGTGGTAGCACAGGAGGATGGCTGAGAGCAGCCGAGGTAGAAGAAAAATATGCAATTACGTGGACTAGTAAAGTAGAACAAATTTTCGAAATGCCAACTGGTGGAGCTGCAATTATGCGCGAAGGAGATAATTTACTATACTTAGCTCGTAAAGAACAATCCTTGGCGCTAAGTGTACAGCTAAAAAGTAAATTCAAAATTAGTGACTTTAAAATTTATAGAATTTTCCCCAATGGAGAAGTACAATACTTACACCCTAAAGATGGTGTATTTCCAGAAAAAGTGAACCCAGGACGTGAAGGAATTGGTAATATAGAACACTCTATAGGAAAAAATGATAATCCAGTGAACAAAAAATTTACAGGTAAAGCTACATACGAGTAGTAGAATACATGTAAATTTCACTTAATTCAGAAGACGGTATAATTAATGTAAAGAGTTGTATTTAACGTCTTTTTTCTGGTATGCTGTACTAACGATACAGGAGAGGTGGTAGAGTTGGTTTATTGCGTCTGATTTGAAATCAGATGAATCGCAAGATTCCGTGGGTTCGAATCCCACCCTCTCCGTTCTACAATAGATTTAATCAATTGCTTTATTAATAAACGTCACTGCATCATTAACAGTTTCTATTTCATTAACATCATTATCTGATATATCAATATCAAATTCTTCTTCAATAGCCATAACTAATTCCACCATATCTAATGAATCAGCTTTAAAATCACTGGCAAAATTTGATCCCAAATGGACTTCTTCCTGTTTAACACTCAGCTGTTGCACTACAATTACCTTTAATTTTGTAAAAATATTGTTTTCTTTTTCTGTCAATAGCATAGTATAATTATCTCCACTCCAAAATATCCTAAAGTATTTATAAAAACCTGTATCTATAATATATAATTCTAATTACAATTCATTAACTAGGATAAATACGCAGTCTTCTACTTGGTTCTTCTCCAAAGCTCCTTGATCTTAAATGATATGATTCTATTAACTCATGTTGAAGTTTGCGCAAATTTGCTAACCTAGGTATTAGTTCTACAGACTGCTTTTTACCAATAACAATTTTTTCTATTGCCATACGTGTTTCATATAAAGCTTCTGCTTCCACATTTTTTGTCTTGATATATGATGTTTTCCAATTAAAATACGGCAATTGGTACATATTAAGAACTTGTTTCAAAGCACGGGTTATATGAGGTATTGTTCCACTATGAACTGTGTATATGGTGATTTGACGAGATTTAGCTATTTGCCTTAATTTAGGATTTTGTTTTACATTTGATCTTAAAGCAAGTATAACATCAGCATTAAAAATATCTTTTGTCAAAAAAATAGGTAACTGCAAGGTATTAATAATAGCTTCTATTTCGTAAATACTAATACAATAAGAGTATAAACATATATTTTTTCGCTCATAGTTTAATTGCATTTTATCAGTAGAAAAATTTGCCTCCCGCTTCAGATAGTTTTGCAGCTTATACTGATTATTCAGAGAATGTGAATGAATCTTTGATACTTTTGTAGACATAGATTGTTTATGATTTTTCCAGTCTGTTTTTTGTATCAAGTTAAAAGAAAAATCTGCAGACACAGATTGTTCACAATTAATACAAATTGATCCAAATTTACTGAAGGTACGTCTCTGCACAAATAAGGTTGAACCCTGTAAAATTTGATCTACCGTTTTATCTACCTGTTCATGAACAATCCAATTATTTCGTTCATTGATTTCAATAGCTACTTGAAAAGCTGGAACAGCTTTACGCTCCAATATACTTTTTTGAGAACCTCTACGTTTTGCCTCATCATCACCCAATGTAACGTGCTGTACACCACCAATCAAATCTGATAATACAGGATTTTTAATTATACTTTCTAAATAATTGCCATGAGCTGTACCGACTAGTTGAACACCTCTCTCTGCAATTGTACGAGCTGCTAAAGCTTCTAATTCTGTCCCAATTTCATCGATAATAATAACTTCTGGCATATGATTTTCAACCGCCTCAATCATGACTTGGTGCTGTAATTCAGGGCGTGTAACTTGCATTCTACGAGCCCGTCCAATAGCAGGATGGGGTATATCTCCATCACCCGCTATTTCATTGGATGTATCAATAATAACTACTCTTTTTTCCATTTCATCAGCCAATACTCGAGCAATTTCTCTAATTGCAGTCGTCTTACCTACACCCGGTTTACCTAATAAAAGTAAAGATTGCCCATTTTCCAATAAATCACGTATGATACTAATTGTACCAAAGATTGCTCGACCAACTCGGCAAGTTAAGCCAATAATATTACCTCTTCTATTTCTTATAGAACTAATTCGATGTAATGTACGCTCAATACCTGAACGATTGTCTCCACTAAAGTTACCTATTTTTTTTATACAAAAATCTAAGTCTTGCCAAGAAACAATTCTCGGAGATAAATATTCAGGACCTTTAGGAAAACGTGCTTCGGGTTTCCTGCCTAAATCCATAACTATTTCAAGTAAAAACTTACGATCAGGATGTTTTCCTAAAGGGTTACGTACAAAATCTGGTAAAATTTCTAAAAGCTTATCTAGATCATCAGCAATTAACATTGTACACTTACCATATATATATATATACAGAAAATTATACAACTAAAGCTTCAAGTACAACTATTAAATAAATAAACTTTAATTTTAAGTAAACAGTTTTTAGAAAATTATACAAATTCAACTCTATTAAATTTAGTATATATGATTTATAGAATTAAAAACAAATATGGAAATTAAATTAATTAAATTAAAAAAAGAAACTAACTATAAAGTGATCAATTATTTATATAAAACTGGTAAAATAAAAGGAAAAAAAAAATTAATCAGTTATTAACTGTACCAATTATTGAATTTAAAGATTACACTAGAATTTGGATACTGATAGAAGAAATTACAGTAATATAAAAATAAGTAATGTATATAAAAAATTGACTAATATGAAATTTACAATAAAAGATCTTAAAACACTTTTACAATCGATCCAAATACACAAAATAAACGAAATACATATTGAGAATTCTACTTTTAGTTTAACAATTAATACACTGAATCAAATTACAGATTTGAAAACAATACGACATAAAAAACATATTGAATATACACCAAGTAATAACCAAGAAATTAAAAACACAATATCTGATAGTTATTTTACGATAGTATCTCCTATGGTAGGAACTTTTTACTGTTCACCTGCGCCTAATGAGCCTCCTTTTATTAAATTATACGATAATGTCCAAAAACAACAAACTGTATGCATTATTGAAGCAATGAAATTGATGAACGAAATAGAGTCAGAAGTCAGCGGTGAGATTGTAGAAATTTTAGTAAAAGACGGTGACATTATAGATTGTGGACAAGCCTTAATGCGAGTTAAGCCTATGAAAAATAAATAAGACTTTAACTATTGTTAACAGATTTTTCATAGAATCATTATTATCTTTATAATAAGTGGTATAGTAAAAACTCACATCTTAAAATAAGAAGATATTATAGTTTGTATAAATATAGTGGGCGTTTTATTAATTGTCTCATTTTTATTTAAATTAAAAATAGTTAGGAGAAGATCGATGAAAATTAGCTCACAAGAGCAAGAGACAAAAAAAGTTAAAGTTACCATAGATAAAAATCCTGTAGATACATCATTTGAAAAATGGGCCAAACCTGGCCACTTTTCAAGAACCTTAGGTAAGGGACCTAAAACTACAACGTGGATTTGGAATTTACATGCTGATGCTCACGACTTTGACAGTCATACAAGTTCGCTAGAAGAAGTTTCAAGAAAAATTTTCAGCGCACATTTTGGTCAATTAGCTATTATCTTTTTATGGCTTAGTGGAATGTATTTTCATGGTGCTAGGTTTTCAAATTATGTTGCATGGCTAGCTAATCCAACTACTATTAAACCGAGTGCACAAATTGTTTGGCCTATCGTTGGGCAAGAAATTTTAAACGGAGATGTTGGTGGGGGATTCCAAGGAATTCAGATAACTTCAGGATTTTTTCAATTATGGAGAGCCTCTGGAATTACCACAGAATTTGAATTATATGTAACGGCAATTGGCGGATTAGTGATGTCAGCCCTAATGATATTTGCTGGATGGTTTCATTACCACAAAGCAGCACCTAAATTAGAATGGTTTCAGAACGTAGAATCAATGATGAATCATCATCTGGCTGGATTGTTAGGTTTAGGATGCTTAGGTTGGTCAGGACACCAAATCCATATTTCTTTACCAATTAATAAGTTATTAGACGCTGGCATTTCTCCGCAAGAGTTACCATTACCACACGAATTTTTAGTAAACAGAGATCTAATGTCTCAACTTTACCCTAGTTTTAGCAAAGGTATAATACCTTTTTTTACATTAAACTGGAACGAGTACTCAGATTTTTTGACATTTAAAGGTGGGTTAAATCCCGTTACAGGCGGACTATGGTTAAGTGATACAGCTCATCACCATTTAGCTTTATCAGTATTGTTTCTAGTAGCAGGTCATATGTATAGAACAAACTGGGGTATAGGTCATAGTATGAAAGAAATTTTAGAAGCACATAAGGGACCATTTACAGGAGAAGGACACAAAGGTTTATACGAAATTTTAACTACTTCTTGGCATGCACAACTAGCAATTAACTTAGCTATGATGGGATCGCTAAGTATTATTGTAGCTCATCATATGTATGCGATGCCTCCCTATCCTTATATTGCAACGGACTATCCTACACAATTATCATTATTTACCCATCATATGTGGATTGGTGGTTTTTGTATAGTAGGAGCAGGAGCTCATGCTTCTATTTTTATGGTTAGAGATTACAACCCAGCACAAAACTATAATAATGTCTTAGATCGAATTATTAGACACCGAGATGCCATTATTTCACACTTAAATTGGGTTTGTATTTTTCTAGGTTTTCACTCGTTTGGATTATACATCCACAACGATACAATGAGAGCACTGGGTCGATCACAAGATATGTTCTCAGATACAGCTATTCAACTACAACCTATATTTGCTCAGTGGGTTCAAGGTATACATACCTTAGCACCAAGCAACACAAGCCCTAATGCATTAGCAACAGCAAGTTACGCATTCGGCGGCGAAGTGATATCAATTAGCAATAAAATCGCTATGATGCCAATATCATTAGGTACTGCAGATTTTATGGTACACCATATACATGCATTTACCATACATGTATCTGTATTGATTTTAGTCAAAGGTTTCCTTTTTGCAAGAAACTCAAGATTAATACCAGATAAATCAAATTTAGGATTCAGATTTCCTTGTGACGGTCCAGGGCGTGGAGGAACATGTCAAGTATCAGGATGGGACCATGTATTCTTAGGCCTTTTTTGGATGTATAATTCACTATCTATCGTCATTTTTCATTTTAGTTGGAAGATGCAATCTGATGTATGGGGAAGTATATCAACTTCAGGCACAGTATCACATATTACAGGTGGAAACTTTGCACAAAGCGCAATTACAATTAATGGATGGCTAAGAGACTTTTTATGGGCTCAGGCATCACAGGTAATTCAATCATATGGTTCTTCCTTATCTGCATATGGCTTAATATTTTTAGGTGCACATTTTGTATGGGCTTTCAGTTTAATGTTTTTATTTAGCGGACGTGGATACTGGCAAGAACTTATAGAATCAATCGTATGGGCTCATAATAAAGTTAAAGTAGCTCCATCTATACAACCAAGAGCACTAAGCATTACTCAGGGTCGTGCAGTTGGAGTAGCACATTACTTATTGGGAGGTATAGGAACAACTTGGGCGTTTTTCTTAGCAAGAATAATATCTGTAGGATAATAAAGAATCAGGGAAATAACAAATGGGAACAAAATTTCCGAAATTTAGTAAAGCATTAGCTCAAGACCCTACCACAAGAAGAATATGGTATGGTATAGCAACTGCACACGATTTTGAAAGTCATGACGGAATGACAGAAGAAAATTTATACCAGAAAATTTTTGCTTCTCATTTCGGTCATATAGCTATTATATTTTTATGGACATCAGGAAACTTATTTCATGTTGCTTGGCAAGGTAATTTCGAACAATGGTCATTAAACCCTTTGAAAATAAAACCCATTGCTCATGCGATATGGGATCCTCATTTTGGTCAACCAGCTATTAAAGCATTTACAAAAGGGGGAGCCTCTTACCCTGTCGATATAAGTTTTTCTGGAGTATATCACTGGTGGTATACAATAGGTATGAGAACAAATAACGATTTATACAATGGAGCACTACTATTATTAATACTTTCAGCAGTAATGCTTTTTGCTGGTTGGCTACACTTACAGCCAAAATTTAAACCTGGATTATCCTGGTTTAAAAACAATGAATCAAGATTAAATCACCATTTATCTGGTTTATTTGGATTAAGTTCACTCGCTTGGACTGGACATTTAGTGCATGTAGCAATACCAGAATCACGAGGACAGGATATTAATTGGAGTAATTTCACTAAAACTCTTCCACATCCAAGTGGCTTACAACCCTTTTTCACAGGGCAATGGGGAACATACGCAGCTAACCCAGATAATCTGAACCACACTTTTGGCACAAACGAAGGCTCTGGTACAGCAATACTAACTTTTTTAGGCGGGTTCCATCCACAGAGCCAATCATTATGGTTGACGGATATAGCTCATCATCATCTTGCAATAGCTATTATTTTTATTATTGCTGGACATATGTATAAAACTAATTGGGGTATTGGACATAATCTGAAAGATATAATTGACGCACATAGACCACCAAGTGGGAAATTAGGAGCAGGACATAGAGGACTATATGAAACTATAACTAACTCATTGCATATGCAATTAGGGTTAGCTTTAGGATCCTTAGGAGTAATTACATCCTTAGTTGCACAGCATATGTATGCAATTCCTCCATACGCTTTTATGGCTAAAGACTTCACAACTCAAGCTTCATTATATACACATCATCAATATATAGCTGGATTCTTAATGGTTGGTGCTTTTGCACATGGTGCTATTTTTTTTATTAGAGATTACAATCCCGAAGAGAATCAAAATAACGTACTAGCAAGAATGTTAGAACATAAGGAAGCAATTATTTCGCACTTAAGTTGGGTTTCTCTTTTTCTGGGTTTCCATACTCTTGGTCTGTATATTCATAATGATACAATGATAGCATTTGGTACACCAGAAAAACAAATACTAATTGAACCAGTATTTGCACAATGGATACAAGCAAGTTCAGGAAAATCATTATACGGATTTAATGTCTTGCTATCATCTAGTAATAATATAGCTACCCAAGCAGGAAGTAATGTATGGTTACCAGGATGGTTAGAAGCAATCAATAGTAGTAAAAACTCTCTATTTTTAACGATAGGACCAGGAGACTTCTTAGTGCACCATGCTATTGCACTAGGTTTACATACTACTACATTAATTTTAGTTAAAGGCGCTTTAGATGCTAGAGGATCTAAATTAATGCCTGATAAAAAAGACTTTGGATATAGCTTTCCCTGCGATGGACCAGGACGGGGAGGCACTTGCGATATATCTGCATGGGATGCATTTTACTTATCAGTGTTTTGGATGCTAAATACTATTGGATGGGTTACTTTCTATTGGCACTGGAAACATATCTCTATATGGCAAGGTAATGTAAATCAATTCAACGAATCATCAACATACCTTATGGGATGGCTAAGAGATTACCTTTGGCTTAATTCTTCACCATTAATTAACGGCTACAATCCTTATGGGATGAATAATTTATCTGTTTGGGCATGGATGTTCTTATTTGGACATCTTGTCTGGGCTACTGGATTTATGTTTTTAATATCTTGGAGAGGATACTGGCAGGAACTTATTGAAACCTTAGCATGGGCACATGAAAGAACACCACTAGCAAATTTAATTAGGTGGAAAGATAAGCCTGTTGCATTATCGATTGTGCAAGCAAGATTGGTTGGTTTAGTTCATTTTTCTGTTGGCTATATTATGACATACGCAGCATTTGTCATTGCATCCACATCAGGGAAGTTTGGATAAAAGCCCTTAAAGCAAATTGACTACTTATAAACCTTTAATTTAGGCCATTTTTTACTGTACTCATGGTAAAAGATGGTTATTTTTGTTGCAATAAATCAATAAATTGTCTAGTATAATAAAAAACAGATACAAAACTTTATGGACAGTAAGATAACATGGCAAAAAAAAGTATGATCCAACGAGAAATCAAAAGACAAGAGTTAATTAACAAATATCAGAACAAAAGAGAAAATATCAAAAAAGCACTTAAAAAAGCTACCAATTTTACAGATTATATTACCTTACAACAAAAGCTACAAAAATTACCATTGAATAGCACTATTTGTAGACAACGCAATAGATGCTGGATGACTGGAAGAAGTAGAGGTTTTTATAGAAATTTTGGTTTATCAAGGCATGTATTAAGGGAAATGGCACATGATTGTTTATTACCGGGTTTAAAAAAATCAAGTTGGTAAAATAAGTATAAATAATAAAAACAAATACTCTATAACAAGATAAGTTATTACCACTTTACAGAGTATTTATAAAAAGTTTCGAAATTTAAACAGTAATTACAAACCGAATTGATTACCTCTACGATACTGTAAATAAGCAGCAACTAATAAACCGGCTAATGTAACCGGAATCAATCCTAAAACAATGCCTGATAAAAGAGGTTCTACCATATAATCAAATAATCCTAAAATATCTATAATATTATTTTACATCAAACTACAATAGTATTTTTATCTAAATCCGATAGCTGCTTGCCAAACAAAAGCTAATAATAAGAAAAATACAGGAATGACCGGTAAAATATCAACCAGAGGCCGAAACATCATATAGGCTTCTGGTAGCTTTGCTAAAATAATAGTTGTAAACATAAAATATACCTCTAAAAATTAATATGTATACTTATAAAAATGTACATTAAATACAAATTATTTTGTACATTTCTTCTTATTTGTTTATCTTGAACATAAATACTTATCTATATATCACATCATATTACATCGTAAAATAATGATAAACAAGTAAAGAATAGTATGATATAGATTATTATATATACAATAAAGAAATATCTATAAAACTATAAAAGTAAGGAGAAACTTAATGACAATAGTAGTACAGTTACTCGTATTCATTTTAGTATTGTTATCAACAATTTTAGTGATTGGCATTCCTGTGACTCTAGCTTCACCTGGTCAATGGGAACAATCGAAAAATTTGATATACACTTGTGCAGGTATATGGGCTGGTTTAGTAATAATAACAGGAGTGTTTAACTCATTTATTATTTAAAATAAATTTACGAAAAAAGAATAGATATATAACATATATCTATTTCAAAATAGAGAATATAAGCTTGACGAAAAAGATTTCTTCTGAGATAGTTATATTGCCGAGCGGGTGTAGCTCAGTGGTAGAGCGCAACCTTGCCAAGGTTGATGTCGCGCGTTCGAATCGCGTTACCCGCTATTAATCTAAGCATCCTTAGAATCTGTGTCTATAACAGAATCGCTATTTACTTTATCTACAGACTCTTTACTATCTGTAGAATAGGCTTTTTTACTAATTTCTACTAAAGATTGCTGCAATTCTTGCTGTAAGGATTTTATTAGATCATAATCATTATCTTGAATTGATTTCCTTAATTTAAGAATTCTTTCCTCGATTTCTTGTTTTTCATTATCAGAAATCTTACCTGATAAATCTTTTAATTGATTTTCTGTTTGATAACAGAGTGCATCTGCTTGATTTTTTAAGTCTACTTGTTCACGTTTTTGTTTATCTATATCAGAATTTTTTTCCGCTTCTTGAACTAACTTTTCAACCTCATCTTTAGGGAGAGTTGAAGCACCTGTAATCGTAATAGATTGTTCTTTTCCCGTGCCTTTATCTTTAGCATTTACGGATAAAATACCATTAGCATCAATATCAAAAGTTACTTCTATTTGTGGTACACCACGTGGAGCAGGGATTATACCATCTAATCTAAAAGTGCCTAAGCTCTTATTATCTTTAGTAAATTCTCTTTCACCTTGTAATACATGTATCTCCACATTCGGCTGATTGTCTACAGCTGTTGAAAAAACTTCAGACTTTTTAGTTGGAACAGTCGTATTGCGTGCTATAATCTTTGTCATAACATTACCCAAAGTTTCAACCCCTAAAGATAAAGGTGTAACATCAAGCAACAATATATCTTTTACTTCACCTGCTAAAACACCTGCCTGAACAGCAGCACCTACAGCTACTACTTCATCTGGATTTACACTTTGATTTGGTTCTTTACCAATAATTTTTTTTACCAATTCTTGTATTGCAGGTATTCTTGTTGAGCCTCCAACTAAAACTATTTCATCTATACTAGACGACTGTAATTGTGCATCTTTTAAAGAGTTATTTACCGGAATTTGACATCTTTCTATTAAATCTTTGCATAAGTTTTCAAACTTTGCACGAGTGATTGTCTTTTCTAAATGTTTAGGACCCGTATCTGTTGAAGTAATAAAAGGTAAATTGATATCAGTTTGGGACAAACTAGATAATTCCATTTTTGCTTTTTCAGCTGCTTCTGTTAACCTTTGTAAAGCTTGTCTATCTTGACCTAAATCAATACCCTCGTCATTCAGAAACTCCTTGATTAACCAAGATACTATTTTACTGTCAAAATCATCTCCCCCCAAATGTGTATCACCTGATGTCGATAATACTTCGAAAACACCATCACCAACTTCTAGTACAGAAACATCAAATGTACCACCACCTAAATCAAATACTAAAATTGTTTCATTATCTTTTTTATCTAATCCATAAGCTAATGAAGCAGCTGTAGGTTCATTAATAATTCTTAACACATCTAAACCTGCTATTTGTCCAGCATCTTTCGTTGCTTGTCTTTGAGAATCATTAAAATAAGCAGGAACTGTAATGACAGCTTGCGTTATAGACTGGCCTAAGTATGTGCTAGCATCTTCTACTAATTTTCTTAATACCTGTGCAGAAATTTCTTCGGGAGAAAAATCTTTTTTCAAAGCAGGACATTGTAATTTGATATTAGAATTTGAATCAGTTTTAACATTATACGAAGACTGCTTTGACTCATTATTGACTTCTTCTTTTTTGCGACCAATAAACCTTTTCACAGAATAAAAAGTATTTTCTGGATTCATTACTGCTTGCCTTTTAGCAATATGACCAACCAACTTATCTTGCTTTTTTGTATAAGCAACTACAGAAGGAGTAGTTCTTAAACCTTCTTTATTCGGTATAACTGTAGGTTTACCACCTTCCATTACTGCTACCACAGAATTTGTAGTACCTAAATCAATTCCAACTACTTTAGACATAATATTTAATCTTCTATAAAATAATTATAATACTTATATAATGCAATAAATAAGAAAGTTAATAAAGTCGTAATTACCGCACAAATTATCATAAAAACTTGAAAATTATTATAAATTCTAAGATAATGAATTTATTCAATTAATTTGTCAGCTTGTGCGTAAAAATCTTTCAGAACCCGGAAACAAAAAAATGTCAATTGGTCTGTTAGGAATAAAAATTGGAATGACTCAACTATTTGATGATGAAGGTAATGCTATTCCAGTTACAGTCTTACAAGTGGGTCCATGCATAGTTACACAAATTAAAACGGAAAAATCTAATGGATATAAAGTAATACAAGTAGGATACTCTAAATCTACAGTTAATAAACTAACTAAACCAGAAATAGGACACTTAAATAAATATGGAATACCTCCTTTAAAATATCTACGAGAATATAAAGTAAAACCAACACAAGAATTTCTAATAGGTCAAATTCTTACATTAGATCAGCTAAGAGTTGGTAACTTAGTTAATATATCTGGCCTTAGTATCGGTAAAGGATTTACCGGGTATCAAAAAAGACATCATTTTAGTAGAGGTCCTATGAGTCATGGATCGAAAAATCACAGACAACCTGGATCTATTGGCGCTGGTACAACACCAGGAAGAGTATTTCCAGGAAAAAAAATGGCAGGAAGAATGGGAGGCAAAAAAGTAACAGTAAAAAATTTACAAATCTTTGATATTAATATAGAAAATAATATTATAATCCTCAAAGGTGCTGTACCCGGAAAAAACGGAAACATTATTAGTATTTATAAAAAGTAACTATCTTATGAATGAAAAAAAACTTAAACCTAATATTCAAATTGAAACAAACAAACAAATAAAAACTGATAATAACAACATATATATAATACATAGAGCACTCATTCAACAACTTCACAACAAAAGACAAGGAACAGTAAACACAAAGACTCGCAGCGAAGTTAGAGGTGGTGGCAGAAAACCATGGAAACAGAAAGGTACAGGTAGAGCAAGAGCTGGATCCATCAGATCACCTTTATGGAAAGGTGGAGGAGTTATTTTTGGACCCCAGAATAAAAATTATCAAATTAAAGTAAATAGAAAAGAAAAAAAAATTGCATTAAACAGTCTTATCCATAATAAATTAGGATGCACTACTTTAGTTGAAAGTTTTCCAGATTATACAGAAAAACCTAGTACAAAAAAAGCATTAAACTATATAGAATCTATAGGTATAAAAACCAACATCACTAAAACACTACTCATTGTTGATTCAAAAAATAAAAATTTACATTTATCCACAAGAAATTTAAAAAATTTTGAGCTAATAAAAGCTGATCAAATAAATATAGTAGCACTACTAAAAGCTGATCAGATAATAATTACTTCTAAAGCACTAAATATTATAAACGAGGTATACAATGGAAAAAATTGAAGAATCTATACTTTTAAACTTAATCAAGTACCCAATTATAACAGATAAATCAACAAAGCTATTGGAAGAAAATCAATACAGCTTCGCAGTAGATCGTAAAGCAAATAAAATAAATATTAAACGAGCTATTGAATACATCTTTAATGTAAAAGTAAAGAAAATTAATACATCTAATACACCTATAAAAAAAAAACGTGTAGGAAAGTTTACAGGAATAAAAACAAGGTATAAAAAAGCTATTATTAGCCTAGATGAAAAAGATAATATTAATCTATTTTCTGATGACTAAATTTAATTACAATCACTTTTACAATAGTTTATTTATATGGCAATTCGTTTATACAAATCATGTACCCCAGGAACACGTAATCGAACGGTATCAACATTTGAGGAAATCACTAAAAACAAACCAGAAAAATCTTTGATAATCAGGAATCAACGCCATAAAGGAAGAAATAATCAAGGAATTATAACTTCGAGACATAGAGGAGGAGGACATAAAAAACAATATAGAATTATAGACTTTAAAAGAAATAAAGTGAATATTTTAGGAAAAGTAGCAGGAATTGAATATGACCCTAATAGAAATGCTAGAATTGCGTTATTACATTACGAAGATGGTGAAAAACGTTACATTTTACATCCTAAAAATCTAAGAGTAGGACAAAAGATAAATTCTGGTCCTAACGCAAAAGTTGAATTAGGTCATTGTTTACCACTATATAAAATACCTTTAGGTACAGCAGTACATAATATAGAATTAACGCCAGGTAAAGGCGGTCAAATTGTCAGGGCTGCTGGAGCATACGCACAAATTGTTGCCAAAGATGGTAATTTTATAACTTTAAAACTGCCATCAAGCGAAGTTAGAAGTATACGAAAAGAATGCCGTGCTACAATTGGTCAAGTGGGTAATGTTGACGCAAGTAATATCACCATAGGGAAAGCAGGAAGAAATCGTTGGTTAGGTAGAAAACCACGCGTTAGAGGTGTTGTAATGAACCCAGTAGATCATCCACACGGTGGAGGTGAAGGAAGATCACCTATAGGTAAGTCACATCCTGTTACTCCTTGGGGAAAACCAGCTCTAGGGATCAAAACCCGTAAACAAAAAAAATATAGTAACCGTTATATTTTACGTCGCCGTAAATAAATTATTAAACAATTATTCATGTCAAGATCTTTATCAAAAGGACCATATATAGAAGTCAATTTATTCGAAAAAATTAATCAATTAAATAAAAAAAGTGTCAAAGAAACAATTATTACATGGTCGAGAGCATCTACTATTATACCTAATATGGTTGGACATACTATTGCTGTCTACAACGGTAAACAACATTTTCCAATCTTTGTATCAGATCAAATGGTTGGACATAAACTCGGAGAATTTGTTCCCACTCGAACATTTAGAAGCCATGTAAAGAGCGATAGAAAAACTAGAAGATAAAAACTATCGATAAAAATTCACCTATGAACAAAAAAAATTTAGAAAGTAAAGCTACGGGTAAATATCTAAGACTATCTACAAATAAAGTACGAAGAATTTTAAACGAAATTAGAGGTAAAAAATGCCCAGAAGCAATATTAATATTAGAGTTCATGCAATATAAACCATGTAAGATTATTCAAAATATACTAAAGTCAGCTATAAAGAATAATGAAAATGATACAATAAATCTAACTGTCAGTCATGCTTTTGCAGACGAAGGACCAAAACTAAAAAGATTCCAACCTAGAGCACAAGGACGAGCGTTTCCCATACATAAACCAACATGTCATATAACAATTAAAGTACAATAGAATAAATTACTCAAATATACATACATGGGACAAAAAACACATCCACTCGGATTTAGAATAGGAATAACACAAAAACATAAATCTTCTTGGTACTCAAGTACGAAAAAATACCCTATTATTTTAGAAGAAGATTATAAAATTAGGCAATTAATAAATAATTCATTGAAAAGTGCAAGTATTTCTTTAATACATATTAATAGAAAAATAGATCAAATAGAAATAAACATTCATACAGCGAGACCTGGAATGGTTCTTGGCAAAATGGGTATAGGTATTGAACAACTAAGAGAGAAGATCAAACAAAAAATAGTGAAAAATCAACAACTTCGTATTAATATAGTAGAAGTTTCAGAACCAGATACCAAAGCTATTTTAATAGCAGAATTTATTACACAACAACTAGAAAAACGTATAGCATTCAGGCGAGCTGTCAGACAAGGAGTGCAGAGATCTCAAAAAGCCAATATAATAGGTATAAAGGTACAAGTTTCAGGGAGATTAAATGGAGCTGAAATTGCACGTAGTGAATGGGTAAGAGAAGGAAGAGTACCTTTGCAAACACTACGTGCAGACATTGATTATTCTTATAAAACAGCACAAACTATTTACGGAGTTTTGGGCGTAAAAGTATGGCTATTTAAAGGAGAAAAATTACCTATATAAACAAGAACTAACAACTATTAAGATTATATTTATGCTCAGCCCTAAAAAGACAAAATTCAGAAAACAACATCGTGGACGAATGCAAGGAAAAGCGTGTAGAGGTAATAAAATTGCTTTTGGTGAATATGCATTACAAACATTAGAGCCTGGATGGATAACTTCAAGACAAATTGAAGCAACTAGGCGTACAATTACAAGATATGTCAAGAGAGGCGGTAAATTATGGATACGTATTTTTCCAGATAAGCCTATAACAGCTAGACCTGCAGAAACAAGAATGGGATCAGGAAAAGGTGCGCCAGAATATTGGGTTGCTGTTATTAAACCTGGACATATTTTATTTGAAATCTCGGGTGTTACACAACAAGCTGCAAAACAAGCAATGAAATTAGCTTCATACAAATTACCAATTCAAACTAAATTTATTATAAAAACTACACTTTAATGTATTATGACTCTTAGAAAAATAAAAAGCATCCAAGAACTAAATATACAAGAAATAGATAAAAACATCATACAAACACAGAGAGAAATCTTAGAACTGAAAATAAAAAAGTCAACTAGACAATCAATAAAAAATCATACATTCAAGCATAAAAGACGCGAGCTAGCACAGTTATTAACATTGAAAACACAAAAATACAAATTATAAAGTAAAATTCACATGGCTACAAAAGAAACACTAGGAATTGTTGTTAGCAACAAAATGAAAAAAACTATTACAGTTGCAGTAAGAACTAACATCGCACATAAAAAATACGGTAAAACTATTTCTAAAACAAATAAATATTATGTACACGATGAAGATGAAAAATGCCAAATAGGAGATCTAGTAAAAATACAAGAAACAAGACCCATTAGCAAGAAAAAGCGCTGGAAATTAATTCATAAAATTATTAACTAAACTAGATAAATGATACAAAATCAAAGCTATTTAACTATAGCTGACAACAGTGGAGCAAAAAAAATAATGTGCATTAGAGTTTTAGGTACTAATAATCCTTGTTATGCAAAAATTGGTGACATTATTGTTGGGGTAGTAAAAGATGCATCACCTAATATGCTTATTAAAAGATCAGACATTGTTAGAGCTGTCATAGTAAGAACTAAAAAAACTATACGTAGACAAGAAGGTATGAATATAAGATTTGACGATAATGCTGCAGTTATCATTAACCAAGAAAATAATCCTCGCGGTACACGAGTTTTTGGACCAATTGCCAGGGAATTAAGAGAAAAAAATTTTTCAAAAATCATATCATTAGCACCAGAAGTAGTTTAATGAAAAATAAAAAACAAAAAACACACGTAAAGAAAGGAGACTATGTACAGATTATAACTGGTACATATAAAGGAAAGACAGGATCAATAATCAAGGTTTTGCACAAAAAACAAACAGTTATAGTAGAAAATTTTAATTTGAAACAAAAACACATACAACCACAAAAAGAAGGAGATACGGGTAAAATAATTCAAAAAGAATCACCTATTCATATATCTAACGTAATGCTTTACAGCAAAAAGAATAAAACTGCTAGTAGATATAGGTATAAAATAACAAACAATAATATAAAACAAAGAATTTTAATTAAAACAGGTGAAGTAGCAATATAAAATGAATATAAAACATCCTTTAGAAGAAATGTACACAGAAAAAATTTGCTCACAATTAGTTGAGCAATTTAAATATAAAAATATACATGAAATACCAAAATTAACTAAAATAACAATCAATAGAGGTTTAGGTGAAGCAACACAAAATTCAAAAGTTATTGAAAGTAGCACCCAAGAACTTATGCTAATAACTGGTCAAAAACCTATTATTACAAGAGCTAAAAAGTCTGTGGCTGGGTTTAAGATCAGAGATAATATGCCAATAGGATTAGCTGTAACATTAAGACGAAAAAAAATGTACGACTTTCTCTATAAACTGATTAATTTATCATTACCAAGAATCAGAGATTTTCGAGGAATAAGTAAAAATAGTTTCGATGGTCGTGGTAATTATAATCTTGGACTAAAAGAACAATTAATATTCCCAGAAATCCAATATGATAACGTAGATAAAATTAGAGGTATAGATATAACAATAGTTACTACGGCTACAAATGATCAAGAAAGTTTAGCTTTATTAACATATTTTGGTATGCCGTTTAATAGATAAGGAAAAAAATAAGTGGTTAACGATACAATTTCGGATATGCTAACGAGAATTCGTAATGCAAATTTAGCAAAGCACCAGATAGTTCAAGTGCCAGCAACTAAAATGACACGCAATATTATTAGAGTACTCAGAGAGGAAGGATTTATATATGAATTTGAAGAAATCGGCGAAAATTTAAGGCACTATTTACTAATATCTTTAAAATATCAAGGAAAACGTAAACAACCTGTTATCACAACTTTAAAACGTATCAGCAAACCAGGACTAAGAGTATATGCTAATCATAAAGAATTACCTAAAGTGCTAGGTGGAATTGGGATAGCTATTATTTCGACTTCTCAAGGGATTATGACAGATAGAAAAGCTAGAAACAAAGGCTTAGGTGGAGAAGTTTTATGCTATATATGGTAAATAAATATTAAATAAGGAAACATTAATGTCTCGGATCGGAAAAAGAAGTATTATCTTAAAAAAAGAAATCAAAGTGAATTTTAATAATTCAATCATTACTATTGAAGGTCCTAAAGGAAAATTATTACATAAAATACCAAAAATAGTTAAAGTAACATATACAAGCAATGAAATAAAACTTAGTATAGATAATAACACAAAAAAAGCTTTAGAGTTATATGGATTATCGAGAACACTCATTAATAACATGGTTATAGGAGTATCACAAGGGTTTAGTAAAAAACTAAAAATTCAAGGTGTAGGATATAGATGCCAAATGAATGAGAATAATTTAATACTGAATGTAGGATATAGCCATCCTATTGTTATAAAGCCACCTAAAAATATAAAAATAAAAGTAGAAGATAATACTCATATAAATGTGTTAGGTATTAATAAAGAATTAGTTGGTCAAGTAGCTGCAAAAATTCGGGCGACAAGACCACCTGAACCATATAAGGGAAAAGGTATTAAATATTTAAATGAAGTTATTAAAAGAAAAGTAGGAAAAGCTGGAAAATAAATAAGACATATGACTAAAACATTAAAAGAGAAAAATAAACGTCCTCGATTATATATTTTTAGATCTAATAAACACATTTATGCCCAAATTATTGATGACTTCTCTAATAGAATTTTATTAAGCAGCTCAAGTATAGCTAAAAATTTAAAACTAAAAATAAAAATCAATCACAAATCCAATTGCAAAGTATCTGAAATTGTAGGAAAAGATATAGCCCAGAAAGCAATAAGTATAGGATTAAAAACAGTCGTTTTCGACCGTGGTAAAAAATTATACCACGGACGAATCAGAGCACTAGCCAATGCTGTAAGAAAAGAAGGTATTGAATTTTAAAAAATTATTATGGTCATCAAGAAAAAAAACGTTAAGAGCAAAGAGCAAGATTCAACCTGGGAAGAAAGAGTAGTTCAAATTAAAAGAGTTACCAAAGTTGTAAAAGGAGGTAAAAAACTTAGTTTTAGGGCTATTCTAGTAGTAGGAAATGAAAAAGGTCAGATAGGAGTAGGAATAGGCAAAGCAAGCGACGTAATAGGAGCAGTAAAAAAAGGTGTAACAGATGCTAAAAAACATATAATAGATATACCTATTACAAAATCTAATTCAATTCCTCATCCAATCAATGGCATATCAGGGGCAGCAAAAGTAATTATTAGACCATCAGCAATAGGATCTGGTGTAATTGCTGGTGGTTCAGTAAGAACTGTGTTAGAACTTGCTGGGATTAAGAATATACTGGCTAAACAATTACGTTCAAACAACACTCTAAATAATGCACGAGCCACTTTAAATGCTTTATCTAATTTAAGAACTTTCAGTGAAACAGCAAAAGATCGAAACGTTAGTTTAGATTACCTCTACAATAACTGATAACTACTCTAAGATTTCATTCAAAAAACAATTATCAAAAACATGAAAAGTGCACTTCAACTTAAACAAAAGCTTTTTATTACAATTTTTATACTAGTAGTAGCTAGGTGTGGAATTTTTATACCTATACCTGGTATAGATCATAATTCTTTTTACAATAGTATTGGGCAAAATGAAGTAATAAATTTTTTAAATATATTCTCTGGAGGTGGATTTTCAACAATTGGAATTTTTGCGCTTGGTATTGTGCCTTATATAAATTCTTCAATTATTATACAAATACTTTCAAGTATCATACCAGAATTAGAAAATTTGCAAAAAAATGAAGGTGAATTAGGACGGCAGAAAATTACGCAAATTACAAGACTCTTAACACTACTATGGGCTATATTACAAAGTATAGCTATAGCTTTTTGGATTAAACCATATGTTTTTAATTGGAATTATTATTTTATAACTGATTGCATCATTACATTAACGACTGGATCAATTATTATTATGTGGTTCTCCGAAATCATTACAGAATACGGAATAGGCAACGGTGCTTCATTGCTGATTTTTCAAAATATTGTTTCAGGAATACCTAAAGTACTAATTAAATATACAAGTAATCTCTATAACAAAGAAGCAATCCAAAACTTTGGACTCATTTTAATATTGTTTATATTAATGCTGACAATTACTATTCTTGTTCAAGAATGTAAGAGAAAAATTGCGATTCTCTCTGTTAGACAATTAGGAAAAATACAAGAGTTTAACCCTCAAAGTTATATACCTTTAAAACTAAATCAAGGTGGAGTAATGCCTCTAGTTTTTGCATCTGCAACCATAACATTACCACCATATATATTACAAATTATACCAAATCAAATTATAAGAAACGTATGTTCTATATTTATAGCTAATCAATTATTATACACACTATTATATTTTATACTAATCATAGTTTTTAGTTATTTTTATTCATCATTGATACTAAATCCTAAAGATATAAGTAATAATTTGAAAAAAATGGGTGCAAGCATACCTAATATTAGACCAGGAATTGAAACAAGCTTACACTTAGAAAAAATACTCAGTAAACTTACATTCTTAGGCGCAGTTTTTTTATTTATCATAGGATTAGTTCCATCAATTATATCTAATATTACCCACATAAATATTTTTCAAGGTCTAGGAATAACATCACTATTAATCCTAGTAAGCGTAGCTATTGATACAGCTAAACAAGTACAAACATATATAATATCTCAACAATATGATAACATGATAGAGTAATTCAAAGTAAAAGGCTTATAGCTTTTTACTTACCAATATTTACTATTAACAAAATTATACCAGAAACTATGAAAGTAAGATCATCGGTAAAAAAAATATGCGACAAATGCAGAGTAATTAGAAGGCATAGACGAGTTATGATTATTTGTGAAAACACTAAACATAAGCAACGACAAGGATAACTAGTACATTTTTTTTACTTAATAAAATAATTATGGCCAGAATCGCAGGTGTAGACCTTCCTAAAAATAAAAGAATCGAAATTGGGTTGACTTATATATATGGTATAGGTTTATCACGTTCCCAAGAAATATTAAAACAGATTAAACTTAATAATAACATACGAGTCAAAGATTTAAACGATGAACAAATAGTATTAATTAGAAATATACTGAATAGCGAATATGAAATAGAAGGGGATTTAAGAAGACTTGAATCAATAAACATAAAAAGACTAATGGAGATTAATTGTTATAAAGGTAAAAGGCATAGAATTGGCTTACCTTTAAGAGGGCAAAGAACAAGAACCAATGCAAGGACAAAACGGGGAAGCAAAAAAACAATGGCCGGCAAGAAAAAAGCACCTCGTAAATAAATAGCTGAGCCTCGTAAAAACTAATAAACTATATTTATGGCTAGACAAACTCGAAAACCAAATAGCAAAAACAGAAAACAAATAATTAACGGCATTACACACATACAATCTACATTCAATAATACAATTATAACTATTACTGATTTAAAAGGTAATACTATATCATGGTGTTCGTCAGGCGCAAGCGGATTTAAAGGAGCTAAAAAAGGAACACCATTTGCAGCACAAATGGCAGCTGAAAAAGCAGCTAAACAAGCTATAGAACAAGGAATGAAACAAACAGAAGTTATGGTAAATGGTCCTGGAGCAGGTAGAGAAACTGCAATTAGAGCTTTACAAGCTACTGGTATAGAAATTAATTTAATTAAAGATATCACGCCTGTGCCACATAATGGGTGTAGACCTCCAAAAAAACGCAGAGTTTAATACCAATCAAAAATGTTAATAGTCTGTTCAATATCAATATTTATAAAGGAATTTTCCTAAATGACTCATTTTCAAATAGAATGTACAGAGTCAAAAATAGAAGGAACACGTGAACAATATGGTCATTTTATTCTAGAACCTCTAAAAAAAGGGCAAGGGATTACGATAGGAAACTCACTAAGAAGAACAATACTATCTGACTTACAAGGTACTGCTATTGTAGCTGTAAGAATTGCTGGGATTAACCATGAATTCTCAACTATAACTGGTGTAAGAGAAGATGTCCTTGAAATACTTTTAAATTTAAAAGAAGTAGTATTACGAAGTTATACTTCAGAACCACAAATAGGAAGAGTTAGAATACAAGGACCAGCTATAATTACAGCTGGTTTATTTGATTTACCTCCAGACATTAAAATAATTGATCCAAAACAGTATATCGCCACCATATGCAATAATACCATTTTTGAAATGGAATTTAGAGTTGAACGAGGAAGTGGCTATCGCTTAATTGAAAAAGGAATAGATAAGAAATCAATTGATTTTTTACAAATTGATGCTGTTTTTATGCCAGCTAAAAAATTTAATTACAAAGTACAAGAAAAACGCATAAGTTCAACTACCACTCAAGAACAATTATCTTTAGAAATATGGACAAATGGTAGCTTATCTCCTCAAGAAGCTATTAGCCAAGGTGCAAATATACTCACTAATTTATTTCACCCCCTTACTAATATAAACTTTCAACCCAATATAGACCATAGCGAAAACAATGAAGAAAAAATCAATCAGGTATTAATTGAAGAGCTACAATTATCTGTTCGCGCATATAATTGTTTGAAGAGAGCACAAATACATTCTATTTCTGATTTATTAGATTATTCACAGGAAGAATTGCTAGAAATTAAAAATTTTGGTCGGAAATCAGCTGAAGAAGTAATAGAAGCTCTACAAATAAAATTAGGAATTCATTTACCTAAAGAAAAAGACATACAAAAAATTTAAGAAATTCATCTTACTAATATGAATAAAACATATATAAAAACACAAAGAAAGAAACATAAATGGTATTTAATAGATGCTAAAAATAGAAATTTAGGAAGATTAAGTACACGTATAGCAATACTTTTAAAAGGAAAAAAAAGTCCTGAATATGTTCCATACATAAATTCAAATATTCATATTATCATTATTAATTCTCAATTTATTAATATCACAGGTAAAAAAAAGTATCAAAAAATGTATAAAAAACATTCAGGTAGACCTGGAGGTTTAACTGTGGAAACTTTTACAACTCTTAACCAAAGAATGCCTAACAAAGTTGTAGAACATTCTGTAAAAGGTATGTTACCTAAAAATGCTTTAGGCAGACAACTTTTCAGACAATTAAAAGTGTACTCAAATGATATTCATCCACATAGAGCACAAAAACCTGAAACTATCACACTATATTAAATATCAATTATAAAATAGAGTATTAATATGACTACTTTATCTAATAAAACACAAATAGCATACTTAGGAACTGGTCGAAGAAAAACATCAATAGCAAGAGTAAGATTAATACCTGGATCTGGGCAATTAATCATTAATGGTATTTCAGGAGAATCTTACTTACAGTTTAGCCCTAACTACTTACGTATTTCATGCGAACCACTAAAAACTTTAGGCTTAAGTAAAGAATATGATATATATGTAAGAACTGAAGGAGGTGGATTAACTGGTCAAGCAGATGCAATAAGATTAGGGATAGCAAGAGCTTTATGCTCAATTAATCCAGAAAATCGAACCACACTCAAATCAGAAGGCTTTCTAACAAGGGATGCGAGAGTAAAAGAAAGAAAAAAATATGGTTTACGTAAAGCAAGAAAAGCACCACAGTACTCAAAACGTTAAAAAATTAAAAGCAAAATAAAAATGGCAAAAAATCGTATACATCCAAAATGGTATAAAGAATCAAAAGTTTATTGCGATGGAAAACATATAATAACCGTAGGTTCAACTCAACCAGAATTACATGTAGATATATGGTCAGGTAATCATCCTTTTTTTACTGGTTCACAAAAAATTATAGATACAGAGGGAAGAGTAGAAAGATTTATGCGTAAATACAATTTAGAAAATTCAGATACTGCAACTTAATCAATATATAAAAAGTTTGACACTGTATCAGACAATATTTATAATATTAAGAATATTCGAAAGATATGAATATAAAAATATAAAACAATGCCAACGATTCAACAATTAGTGAGATCTGAACGTAGAAAAGCTCATAAAAAAACCAAATCTCCTGCATTAAAAGCTTGCCCACAGCGTAGAGGTGTATGCACAAGAGTATACACTACAACACCTAAAAAACCCAACTCAGCTCTAAGAAAAGTTGCACGAGTTAGACTAACATCAGGTTTTGAAGTAACAGCATATATACCTGGCATTGGACACAATATTCAAGAACACTCTGTTGTTCTAATTCGAGGTGGTAGAGTAAAAGATTTACCTGGTGTAAGGTACCATATAGTAAGAGGAACTTTAGATTCTGCAGGTGTGAAAGATAGACAGAATAGCCGTTCGAAATATGGAACCCAAAAGAGTAAAAATTAAGATAAAAAATAACATTATATGTCTCGTCGTAAAATAGCAATTAAAAGAATAATAAATCCTGATCCAATATATAATAGTAGGCTAATTAGTATGCTAACAGCTCGTATATTAAAACATGGTAAAAAAGGACTAGCACAAAAAATTATATATCAAGCTCTTGATATTATTCAAGAAAAAACGTCAAATAATCCACTACAAACACTAGAACAAGCAATCAGGAATGCAACACCATTAGTAGAAGTAAAAGCAAGAAGAGTAGGAGGATCTACATATCAAGTACCAATAGAAGTAAGAGCATATAGAGGCACAAATCTAGCTTTAAAATGGTTAACAAAATTTTCCGTTGAGAGATCCGGAAAAAGTATGTCGATTAAACTAGCAAACGAAATTATAGATGCCTCAAACGAAATTGGCAATACTATCAGAAAACGTGAAGAAACACATCGTATGGCGGAAGCAAATAAAGCGTTTGCACACTATCGCTATTAAAAAAGAATAATACAATAAGGATAAAACGAAAAATATGGCACGCACAAAATTTGAACGCAAAAAACCCCATGTAAATATTGGTACTATAGGACATGTTGATCATGGAAAAACAACATTAACTGCCGCAATATCAGCAACTTTGGCTGCTGCTGGTGATACAAAAGCTAAAAAATTTGATGAAATTGATGCAGCACCCGAGGAAAAAGCTAGAGGGATAACAATAAATACCGCACATGTAGAATATGAAACTGAAAATAGACACTACGCACATGTAGATTGTCCCGGACATGCTGATTATGTCAAAAATATGATTACAGGTGCTGCACAGATGGATGGAGCAATCTTAGTTGTCTCTGCTGCAGATGGACCAATGCCACAAACAAGAGAACATATACTACTGGCTAAACAAGTAGGCGTACCTAATATTGTTGTATTTCTGAATAAGGAAGATCAGATAGACGATACAGAACTCTTAGAATTAGTTGAATTAGAAGTTCGTGAGCTTCTAGTGCAATACGCTTTTCCTGGTGATGATATACCATGCATAGCTGGGTCTGCTTTATTAGCTTTAGAAAAAGTAACAGAAAATAACAATATTCAAAAAGGAGAAGACGAATGGGTTGACAAAATTCATAATCTTATGGATGAAGTGGATAGATATGTACCAACTCCAGTAAGGGATACAGAAAAAACATTCTTAATGGCAGTAGAAGATGTTTTTTCAATTACTGGTCGAGGTACTGTAGCAACGGGCAGAATAGAAAGAGGTATTATTAAAGTTGGGGATACAATTGAAATTGTAGGATTAAAAGATACAACAACAACAACAATAACTGGTCTAGAAATGTTTCAAAAAACTTTAGATGAAGGTATAGCGGGAGACAATATAGGCATTCTTCTGAGGGGTATACAAAAAAAAGACATCGAAAGAGGTATGGTTTTAGCTCAACCAGGTACTATTACACCTCATACAGAATTTGAAGCAGAAGTATACATTTTAACAAAAGAAGAAGGAGGAAGACATACTCCATTCTTTTCTGGATATAGACCACAATTCTATGTGAGAACAACAGATGTAACAGGCACGATTAAACAATTTACAGCTGATGACGGAACAGAAGCAGAAATGGTAATGCCAGGAGACAGAATTAAAATGAGTGCCGAACTCATAAACCCTATAGCAATTGAACAAGGTATGAGGTTTGCTATTAGAGAAGGAGGAAGAACTGTAGGAGCTGGAGTAGTATCTAAAATTCTTATATAATCAAAATAAAAATTTCACTATGGTCTTAACAAAAAAAAGTAAAATTAGAATTAAACTCAAGAGTTACAACCACTATTTACTAACACAATCTTGCAATACCATTATCAACACAACAAAAAGAACAAACGTAAACTCAATTGGACCAATACCACTACCTACTAAGCGTAAAATATACTGTGTTCTTAGATCTCCACATGTTGATAAAGATTCGAGAGAACATTTTGAGATAAGATCGCACGCTAGAATTATAGATATACGTGAACCTTCTTCACAAACAATCGACTCACTGATGAAACTCAACATTCCTGCTGGTGTAGATATAGAAATAAAAATGTAGACAGAAAAAACGAGAGAATATATAATATAAATATATTCTCTTGCAATCAAGAAATAAAGATTTAATACAGTAGTTCTTCTTTATGAGTTAAGATAGTACAATCACTTTCAGGATATGCAATACATGTCAAAACTAAGCCTTTTTCGATTTGTTCTTCATCTAAAAATGATTGCTCATCTTGGTTAACAGTTCCCTCAACAACTACTCCTGCACATGTAGAACAAGCACCTGCTCTACAAGAGTAAGGTAACTGCACACCCTGCTCATCAGCAGAGTCTAAAATAAATGAATCGTCTGGACAAGAAATTGAAACATTTGTCCCTTCTTCTTCATTAATTAATGTTATTTCATAGCTAGCCATACAATAATCTCCTTAGATAATATAAATTGATAAATCACAACATAAGATAAATAACAAATCACTTGATTTAATTACCTATTGATTCTAATTAATTAATATTCAATCATAATTATTATTATAAAGACACAATATAATTGAAGAAAAACGATTTATATTAGTTAAATAATCAAAATGATGTTAAAGAATTTTCAAATAAATTTACAAAATTAATAAAATGACATGAAGAACTTTTCCAGTAATATAACCATAAGATTAGAACCAAAATGTAAGTTCAAAAAAGAAAACACCCATTATTACATTTACGGTGAAATTTTTGCTTTAATTAAAAGATTATATATACAAACAAAACGTAGGCCTTCAATGCTAATATCTGGTATAATACAACCATTACTTTGGCTAATTTTATTTGGAGCATTATTTCAAAATGCTCCTGTAAGTTTACTTACATCCAATACAAAATATAATTCTTTTTTAAGTCCAGGGATTATTATTTTCACATCTTTTACAGGGTCTATCAATGCTGGTTTACCATTGATGTTTGATAGAGAATTTGGCTTTTTAAATAGATTACTCATTTCACCGCTAAAATCACGTGACTCTCTATTAATTTCTACAGTATTTTTTATAGTAACAATTACGACTGGGCAAACGATATTTATAATGTTATTCAATACATTTATGTATAAACAAAACATACAAGATATAATCACAATTACATTCATACTTATAATCAACATACTAATAACATTAAGCATAGCTAGTGTTAGTATTTGTCTAGCTTTTCTTTTACCAGGTCACATAGAATTATTAGCGTTAATTTTAATTATTAACTTACCAATGCTATTTTCAAGCACAGCATTAGCACCTTTATCGTTTATGCCATATTGGCTACAAATAATTGCTAGTATTAACCCTTTAACATATGCAATAGAAATAATTAGATATTTATCTAATATGACAAATCTTCAAAATAATAAATTTATTATTCAAAATGTATGGATAAACATAACATTCAACCATAGTATTTACTTACTGATTTTGATCACCATACTAAGCATAACGATAGTCAAAAATATTATTTCTTATAAATTTGAATAACAATATTAGCTAGAAGAATGTTATAATAAAAGAATAAATAAAAAATAGTGTAAGAAAAGCAAAATATCAATTTTTTGTTATAGGAGGCATGTAGTTCAATGGGACTACCATGGTATCGTGTACATACAGTTGTTTTAAATGATCCAGGACGCTTAATTTCAGTACATTTAATGCACACTGCTTTAGTTGCTGGTTGGGCAGGGTCAATGGCTTTATACGAATTAGCAGTATTTGATCCATCTGATCCCGTACTTAACCCTATGTGGCGACAAGGAATGTTTGTAATGCCATTTATGGCTCGTCTAGGTGTTACAGATTCGTGGGGAGGTTGGAGTATTACAGGTGAAAGCGTCTCAAATCCAGGTCTATGGAGCTTTGAAGGTGTTGCAATTACACATATAGTCCTATCAGGCATGCTTTTTTTAGCATCTATATGGCATTGGGTATATTGGGACCTAGAATTATTTAGAGATCCCCGCACTGGTGAACCAGCATTAGATTTACCTAAAATATTTGGTATACATTTACTATTATCAAGCTTACTTTGTTTTGGATTTGGCGCATTCCATGCAACAGGTCTTTTTGGACCTGGTATTTGGGTATCAGATGCATACGGAGTGACAGGTAAAGTGCAACCAGTTGCCCCTGCATGGGGACCTGATGGATTTAACCCTTTTAACCCTAGTGGTATTGCATCTCATCATATTGCGGCAGGCACAGTAGGCATTCTAGCAGGTTTATTCCACTTAACAGTTAGACCTCCACAAAGATTATATAGAGCTCTAAGGATGGGTAACATAGAAACAGTGTTATCTAGTAGTATCTCGGCTGTTTTCTTCAGTGCATTTGTTACATGTGGTACAATGTGGTATGGCTCAGCTACAACTCCTTTAGAATTATTTGGACCAACAAGATATCAATGGGATAGTGGTTATTTTCAACAAGAGATTGAGAAAAGAGTTGAAAACTCAATTAATGAAGGTATAACACCAGAAGAAGCATGGTCAAAAATTCCAGACAAATTAGCATTTTACGATTATATAGGCAACAATCCTGCCAAAGGAGGTTTATTTAGAGCCGGACCAATGGATAAAGGAGATGGAATTGCAGAAGCATGGTTAGGGCATCCAATATTTCAAGACAAAGAAGGTAGAGAATTAACAGTAAGAAGAATGCCTGCGTTTTTTGAGACTTTTCCAGTAATTTTAATTGATAAAGATGGAATAATCAGAGCAGATATACCGTTTAGGAGAGCAGAATCAAAATACAGTATTGAACAAGTTGGTGTAACGGTGAATTTTTATGGAGGCAAATTGAACGGTAAAGGATTTACTGATGCACCTAGTGTTAAGAAATATGCTCGAAAAGCTCAATTAGGGGAAGTGTTTGAATTTGATCGTACCACACTTGAGTCTGATGGAGTATTCCGTAGCAGTCCACGAGGATGGTTTACATTCGGTCATGCTAATTTCGCATTAATCTTCTTCTTTGGACACTTATGGCATGGTTCTAGAACAATCTTCAGAGATGTGTTCGCTGGTATCGGCGCAGAGGTAACTGAACAAGTTGAATTTGGAGCTTTTCAGAAGTTAGGTGATAGAAGTAGTAAAAAACAAGGTGCAGTTTAAATTTGAAAACTAATCGTAATTTCACAGGAGATAATAATGGAAGCACTAGTATACGTATTTTTATTAGTGGGCACTTTAATGGTTATATTTTTTGCAATATTTTTTAGAGATCCTCCTAGGATTGCTAAATAGAATTCTATAAATTTATATTACAAATAAATAGAAAATATCAGCACACCACTCTCATGAAATATGTAATATAAATATGAGAGTGTTTAGATTTATAAACTATTAAATTATTCTTCGTGCTCTTCAAAGGGGTCTCTTAATTCTTTTGAAACAGGACCAAAAGCTATGTATAAAGAATACAAAGTAATACCTAACAATAAACTTGAGATGAATATACTTAGAATTGTTGCAATTTCCATGAAATAGATATAAATAAATTGAGTTTGTTTTTAGAATAACATTATTATAAATATAAAACATATAGAGAAATAAATTATGGCACTAAGAACTAGATTAGGAGAAATATTGAGACCTTTAAATTCAGAATATGGAAAAGTAGCACCTGGATGGGGAACTACACCAATTATGGCTATTTTTATGCTGTTATTCTTTTTATTTTTACTAATAATATTACAAATCTATAACTCTTCACTCATTTTAGATAATGTAGATGTAGACTGGGCAACACTAGGAAATTAAATAGACAAAAGCATTATTATATATAATGCTTTTTTTTATTATTAGCTAACTAAAACTAATTCTTCTATTGCAAAATTAGTACTATTAACACCATTGTATGCCTCTTTACTAAATCTAACCAAGACAGGATATTTAATATCTGTGTCAACTTTTACAACAGTACCGCAATCTTGATACCAGTAAGACTCGGGGCGTAAAACTTTTACTACTGAACCTTTTTTAATCATAGTAATAATATACTTAAAAATACTTCTTATATTATCTATTATATCAAAATACAGAAATAAACATTTAAAAATTAACTTATGTTAACAATATAAGCAGCCTAATATTTATAAGATATTTGACTTTATATAGTTGCCACTAAAATATAAAAAATGTTACATTCACTTAAGCGATATAGTCTTTTTGAAAAACCAAATAGAACAAATTAAAAATATCGATATAAAAATTCAGGACTCAATAATTATGAAACTATCTTGGAAAACGTTGCTATTATGGTCTTTACCAGTAGTGATTATTATATTTTTTTTATGGCAAGGATTTTTTGCACCAAGTAATAATGAACTAAATACTAATATAGCTAATTCAAGAATGACTTATGGAAGATTCTTAGAATATCTAGATATGGGATGGATAAAAAAAGTAGATATATACGAAAACGGACACACAGCGATAGTAGAAGCTGTAGGTCCAGAATTAGGTAATCGATTACAAAAAATTAGAGTCGAATTACCAACAAAAGCACCAGAATTAATAATAAAATTAAGAAAAGCGCATGTCGACTTGGATGCACATCCAACAAAAAATACTAGCGCTGTGTGGAACTTAATTGGAAATCTTTTATTTCCACTCTTACTCATAGGTGGTCTAGCATATTTATTAAGAAGATCTAATAATTCTCCTGGTGGACCAGGACAAGCTATGTCTTTTGGTAAATCAAAAGCATTATTTCAAATGGAAGCCAAGACAGGCGTAGTTTTTGAAGATGTAGCTGGAATAGACGAAGCTAAAGAAGAATTTGAAGAAGTTGTAACATTTTTGAAACAACCTGAGTCTTTCACAGCTGTGGGAGCAAAAATCCCAAAAGGAGTCTTATTAATAGGACCTCCAGGAACAGGAAAAACTTTACTAGCTAAAGCTATTGCAGGAGAAGCAAATGTACCTTTTTTTAGCATTTCAGGATCCGAATTTGTAGAAATGTTTGTAGGTGTTGGTGCATCTAGAGTTAGAGATCTCTTTAAAAAAGCAAAAGAAAATGCTCCTTGTATTGTTTTTATAGATGAAATTGATGCAGTAGGGAGACAAAGAGGAACTGGTGTTGGCGGCGGTAACGATGAAAGAGAACAAACATTAAATCAATTACTGACTGAAATGGACGGGTTTGAAGGCAATACGGGTATTATAGTAATCGCAGCTACAAATAGAGCTGATATATTAGACTCTGCTTTATTAAGACCTGGTAGATTTGATAGACAAGTTGCAGTTAATGTACCAGATTTTAAAGGAAGGTTAGACATTTTAAACGTACATGCAAGAAATAAAAAAATAGACACAAATGTCTCTTTAGCAACTGTAGCTAGAAGAACACCCGGTTTCTCTGGTGCTGACTTAGCTAACTTATTAAATGAAGCTGCAATTTTAACAGCAAGAAAAAGGAAACAAAATATTACTTTAAATGAAATCGATTCTTCAATTGATAGAGTGGTAGCAGGTATGGAAGGTACACCACTAATTGACAGTAAAAGTAAACGTTTAATAGCTTATCATGAAATAGGACATGCAATAGTTGGAACACTAGTAAAAGACCATGACCCAGTACAAAAAGTTACTTTAATACCAAGAGGACAAGCAAGAGGATTAACATGGTTTACGCCATCGGAAGATCAAAGCTTAATCTCAAGATCAGAAATTAAAGCACGTATTATGGGTGCTTTAGGAGGTAGAGCAGCAGAAGAAATTGTTTTTGGAGATCCAGAAGTAACTACAGGTGCAAGCAATGATTTACAACAAATAACTTCAATGGCAAGACAAATGGTAACTCGTTTTGGCATGTCTACTATAGGTCCATTATCACTTGAAAATGAAGAATCCAACCCTTTTTTAGGAAAAGGAATGAGAAGCAACTCTGAATATTCAGATGAGGTTGCAATCAAAATAGATAAACAAATACAAGAAATTGTCCAAGAGTGTCACTATAATACTTTAAAAATTATTAAAGATAACAGGGTAGTTATTGACAGGTTAGTAGATTTACTTATAGAAAAAGAAACAATTGATGGTGACGAATTCCGCGAAATTATTAGCGAGTACACACCAGTACCAGAAAAATACCAGCATACTTTCTAGTTACTAAAATTTACGAGACTGACGGGACTCGAACCCGCAACTTCCGCCGTGACAGGGCGGTGCTCTAACCAGTTGAACTACAGTCTCTACTATAACAATAGATACATAATCTCACCTAGAAGTATTTTTGTCAAATCTCACTTTAATAAATTTTGCAAAAAAAATACAAGGAGAGGAAGGGATTCGAACCCTCGGTACGAAAATAATCATACAGCAGATTAGCAATCTGCCGCTTTCAACCACTCAGCCACCTCTCCAAATTAGATCACGTATATATCAACCTTGCCTTATGGCTCAAGCGGGATTTGAACCTGCGACCTTGGGCTTATGAGTCCCCTGCTCTAACCAACTGAGCTACTGAGCCTGTAATATTTACTATACTAGTATACTATTATAAATGCAAAGAGACAAATTCCACGAAAATAATTTAAAGAGTTAACATAGAACCTACTCGTTGAGATGTAAGAACTTCTAATAATAAAGAATGGTTTAATCTTCCATCAATGATGTGAGCTGACTTTACATCCGATCGCAGTGCATCTATACAACAATCTACTTTAGGAATCATACCACCAGAAATAATCTTTTTTTGTTTCAATTGGGATACTTGAGAAATATTCAAGCTTTTTTCTAGAGTTCGAATATCATTCAAATCATGCATTATACCAGGAGCATCTGTTAGTAATATTAGCTTTTCAGCACGTAGTGATTTAGCAATTGCTCCGGCAACTGTGTCAGCATTAATATTATAAGTTTTACCATAATTACTAGAAGCAACACTAGCAATAACTGGAATATAATTAGAATTAAGTAATAAATTCAAAAATTCACGATTGATTAAATCTATTTTTCCAGCAAAGTCATTTTGTAAATTCAATAAAGAAGAAGCACTAAATAAATTAGCATCTTTTCCAGATAAACCGACAGCGCAATTATAATTTTTATTTAATAAACCTACTAATTCTTTATTAACTTTACCAACCAAAACCATCTCCACAATTTCCATGGTTTCATAATCAGTGATTCTAATACCATTATGAAATTTTGGCTCTATATTACATTTTACTAACCATTGATTAATTATAGGGCCGCCGCCATGCACGAGAATTAACTTAATACCAACTGAATAAAGTAAAATTATATCTTCTATAACGCTTCGCTTTAATTTTTCATTTTGCATTACAGAACCACCATATTTAATAACAATAACCTTACCAGAGTATTTTTGAATGAAAGGTATTACCTGTATTATAGACTCTATATACTTGAAAGAATTTTGCATAGGAATATCAATAATAAATCGTTAGTAATATATACTAAAAATAAAGAACTTACAAATAATATTACTATTAATTAACGTAAAATAACAGAAAATTTTTGAAAAGAATACAATCATTACCAAAATTTTTAATTTTCATTTTTAGATAGTTTTTCTTGACAACTGTTTACTCCATTTTTCAGTTATTTAACTGAAAAAATGGAGCATTATTATAATAGTATTTATATTGATAATTATATTCATTTTGTATAAAATCTTACTTAAAATGTTAGGTACAAAACTAAAAAAACTAAAAAAAAGAGAAAAAAAAGAGAAAAAAAATTAGACATATATAATATTATATACTAATAGTTATAGATTTAGATGTTTACTATTAATAACTAATCAAAACAATATTTATTTAGTTTCTTTATATTATAAACTTATGTCAACCAATAATAACAAAGTAACTGGTGCTTTTGCTCTTATGGATAGCCTGGTAAGACATAATGTATCTCATATTTTTGGTTATCCTGGAGGTGCCATATTACCAATATATGATGAACTTTATAACTGGGAAAAGAAAAATAAAATAAGACACATATTAACTAGGCATGAGCAAGGAGCCGCACATGCTGCTGATGCCTATGCCCGTTCTACCGGGAAAGTTGGCGTTTGCTTTGCTACATCAGGACCTGGTGCGACTAATCTAGTAACAGGTATTGCAACAGCACAAATGGATTCCGTACCCTTAGTTGTAGTTACTGGCCAAGTTGCGCGACCTTTCATTGGAACAGATGCTTTTCAAGAAGTTGATATTTTTGGTATTACTTTACCAATAGTAAAACATTCATATGTAGTGAGAGATCCAAGAAACATGGCTCAAATTGTATGCGAAGCTTTTTATATAGCATCGCATGGTCGTCCAGGTCCTGTTTTAATTGATATTCCTAAAGATGTTGGCTTGGAGAAGTTTATTTATCAACCGGTTGATATTAAAAATATTTATATAGCTGGTTGCAGACCTACTTTCGATATAAAAACTAAGCAAATTATTAAAATAATTAATATAATTAAGCAATCTAATCAACCTCTTTTGTATGTTGGTGGTGGCTCAATAATTGCTAATGCCCATGACTTAATAAGAAAGTTTGCAGTTAAATTTCAAATACCTATTACAACTACTTTAATGGGTAAGGGAATTATTGATGAAAATCATGATCTTGCTTTAGGTATGTTGGGTATGCATGGAACAGCATACGCAAACTTTGCAGTTAGTGAATGTGATTTGCTAATAGCTTTAGGTGCTCGTTTTGATGATAGAGTAACAGGTAAGTTGGATGAATTTGCTTGTAATGCTAAGGTTGTTCACATTGATATAGATCCTGCAGAGGTTGGAAAAAATAGAATACCTCAGGTTGCTGTTATAGGTGATGTTAGAAATGTTTTAGACCAAGTTCTTAAGTATGTAGAAAAAGATGAAAGTTTAAATATAATTCCTGATCAAACAAGATCTTGGCGTGAAAGAATTTTAGTGTGGAAGCATCATTATCCTTTATTAATACCTAGAAATGTAGATTATTTATCTCCTCAAGAAATTATTGCTATGTTATCTAAACTAGTTCCTGATGCATATTTTACAACTGATGTTGGTCAACATCAGATGTGGTCAGCTCAATTTTTACGTGTTTTACCACGTCATTGGCTATCTAGTGCAGGTTTAGGTACTATGGGTTATGGTTTGCCAGCGGCTATTGGTGTTCAAATAGCTCGACCTAAGGATAAGGTCATTTGTATAAGTGGTGATGCGAGTTTTCAAATGAATATTCAAGAGTTAGGTACCATTGCTCAATATAATTTACCTGTTAAAATTATTATTATTAATAATAAGTGGCAAGGAATGGTAAGACAATGGCAACAAGCTTTTTATGGTGAAAGATATTCTCATTCAAATATGGAGAAGGGAGCGCCCAACTTCGCTAAGTTGGCAAAGTCTTTTGGTATTTTAGGCCTTCAGCTTGATTTAAGAAGTAATATTTCTCATATTTTGGAAGCTTTTTTATATCATAATGGCCCTTGTGTTTTAGATTGTAAAGTTGTAGAGGATGAAAACTGTTATCCAATGGTTGCTCCAGGTAAAAGTAATTCTCAAATGATAGGTATTGCCAAGCAAGCTAAACTAACGAAAAATTTTATTAACCAAAGCATTCTATAGTTTTTAAGCCCTTAATGAGAATTGAACCCATAACCTTCTTCTTACCAAGAAGATACTCTACCATTGAGCTATAAGGGCTTTTTCTTTATTGGGCCGAGTTGGATTTGAACCAACGTAGGCAAAGCCAGCGGATTTACAGTCCGCCCCCATTAACCACTCGGGCACCGACCCATACATAGATAATTATATAAAATAAATTACAAGAAATCAAGAATTTATTATACTATGGATACAACTGGACTTGAACCAGTGACTTTTACGATGTCAACGTAATACTCTGACCGACTGAGTTATGTATCCATTAAGTTATAAATGATCTTAGTTAAATTTCTGTTTTAATCTTGTTGCTTTCCCCGATCGATTCCTTAAATAAAATAATTTAGCTCTTCTGATCTTTGATTTTCTAGTGATTTCTATATTTCTTATTCTTGGCGAATGTATTAAATATACTTTTTCGACACCTATATTTTGTACGACTTTTCTAATAGTAATTGTTGTACTGAGGTTAGAATTGTTTTTAGAAATGACTACTCCTTCTGAAAATTGTGTTCTTTCTCTGTTTCCTTCCTGTATTAGAACACCTACTTTTATACTATCTCCTACTTCTATATTAGGCAAGTTTTGTTTCTTAAATTTTTCTTCTATTTTAGATATTATTTTACTTCCCATGTTTATACAATATATGTTTGTTAAGAATTAGTCCTTAAAATTTATTATTCTATTCAATATGTATAATGTTAGTCAACTATTAGTTACTTTAGTTTTGTGGTTTTATAGCAAATAGAAAAGTGTTTGCATATTCACTGTATTATGTATTGTATTACTTTTTCATTGAAACCGCGTACACTTTTATTATATAAAGTTTTAACATTACTTGCTCAGAAACACTTAACAAATGATGCTCTTATTATATTTTATTTGTATCATGAGAATGTTTCTTGAACTTATTTAAATATTTTCTCTTTAGTTATTATATAAATTGTGTTATTATTACTTGGTATCAAAGGTAATAAAATATTTAGCTAGTTCCTAATTTATGTTTGAGCGTTTTACAGAGAAAGCAATAAAAGTTATAATGTTAGCTCAAGAAGAAGCAAGACGTTTGGGACACAATTTTGTTGGTACTGAACAAATTTTACTAGGTTTAATTGGAGAAGGTACAGGCATTGCTGCACAAGTTTTAAAGTCAATGAATGTCAATTTAAAAGATGCACGTATAGAAGTCGAAAAAATCATTGGCCGTGGTTCAGGATTTGTTGCAGTTGAAATACCATTTACTCCAAGAGCTAAGAGAGTGTTGGAGTTGTCTTTAGAGGAAGCTCGCCAGTTAGGTCATAATTATATTGGTACTGAACATTTACTTATGGGTTTAGTCCGTGAAGGTGAAGGGGTTGCCGCGCGTGTCTTAGAGAATTTAGCAGTAAATGTTTCTTCAATTAGAACAGAAGTTATACAAATGCTAGGTGATAATGCAGAAGCAAATGCTAATGGTAATAGTAATATGCAAGCACGCAGTAAAACTCCTACCTTAGAAGAATTTGGCTCTAATTTAACTGAGTTAGCCGTGGAAGGTGTATTAGATCCTGTTGTTGGTAGGCAAAAAGAAATTGAAAGGGTTATACAAATTTTAGGAAGAAGAACTAAAAATAATCCAGTTCTTATTGGTGAGCCAGGTGTTGGCAAGACTGCTATTGCAGAAGGTTTAGCGCAGAGAATTGCTAACCGAGATATTCCTGCAATTCTGGAAGATAAATTAGTAGTTACATTAGATGTAGGTCTTCTTGTTGCTGGTACTAAATATAGGGGTGAATTTGAAGAGCGATTAAAAAGAATTATGGACGAAATTAAGTCAGCTAATAATGTAATTTTAGTTATAGATGAAGTTCATACGTTAATAGGTGCAGGAGCAGCTGAAGGTGCTATTGATGCAGCTAACTTGTTAAAACCAGCTTTAGCAAGAGGAGAGCTACAGTGTATTGGAGCAACTACACTTGAAGAGTATCGTAAACATATAGAAAAAGACGCAGCACTAGAACGGCGTTTCCAACCAGTTTTGGTTGGCGAACCAAGTGTTGAAGAAACTATAGAAATTCTCTTTGGTCTAAGAGACCGCTATGAGAAGCATCATCAATTAAAAATGTCTGATGCTGCATTAGCAGCAGCAGCAAAATATGCTAATCAATATATTTCTGACAGATTTTTACCTGATAAAGCAATTGATTTAATTGATGAAGCAGGTTCAAGAGTACGTTTATTAAATTCTCAATTGCCACCTGCAGCTAGGGAATTGGATAAAGAATTAAGGTCTGTTTTGAAAACAAAAGATGAGGCTATAAGAGCCCAAAAGTATGAGAAAGCAGAGCAATATAGAACACGTGAAATGGAAATTAAAGCACAAATTGCAGCTATTGCTCAGAGCAAGAAAAGTGAACCTGACTTGCAATTAGAAGATCCTATTGTTACTGAAGAAGATATTGCTGAAATTGTCGCTTTTTGGACAGGTATTCCTGTAACGAAATTAACAAAAAGCGAGTCTGAAAAATTAATGCATATGGAAGAAACATTACATGGTCGTATTATTGGTCAAGATGAAGCTGTAGTAGCGGTGTCACGAGCTATTCGAAGAGCTCGAGTAGGTTTAAAAAACCCTAATAGGCCTATTGCAAGTTTTATTTTTTCGGGTCCTACAGGCGTTGGTAAAACAGAGCTAACTAAAGCTCTTGCTTCTTATTTTTTTGGTGCACAAGAAGCAATGGTTAGATTAGACATGTCTGAGTATATGGAAAGACATACAGTGTCAAAATTGATTGGGTCTCCTCCAGGGTATGTTGGTTATAGTGAGGGTGGTTATTTAACGGAAGCTGTCAGAAAGCGTCCTTATACAGTAATTTTATTCGATGAAATTGAAAAAGCTCATCCAGATATTTTTAATTTACTACTTCAAATTTTGGAAGATGGCCGTTTAACTGATGCTAAAGGAAGGACGATCGATTTTAAAAATACTCTGTTAATTATGACTTCTAATATTGGTTCGAAAGTTATTGAAAAAGGAGGTGGTAGTTTAGGTTTTGAATTAGGAGAATCTCAGACTGAATCTCAATATAATCGTATTAAATCTTTAGTGAATGAAGAATTAAAGCAATATTTTCGTCCTGAATTCTTAAACAGGTTAGATGAAATTATTGTCTTTAGACAATTGACTAAAGAAGAGGTTCGTGAGATAGCAAATATTATGTTAAAAGAGGTGTTTGATAGAATAAAGCAGCAAGATATTGAATTAGAAGTAACGGAAAGGTTTAAAACTCGTCTGGTTGATGAAGGTTATAATCCTAGTTATGGAGCACGTCCATTACGTAGGGCAGTTATGAGATTATTGGAAGACAGTTTGGCTGAGGAGGTATTGTCTGGTAAAATAAAGGCAGGTGATAGTGCAGTTGTCGATGTTGCCGACAATGGTAATATAATTGTTTTAATGGGCGAAAAGTTAGAGCTAATATCATCATAGTTTTATAAGAGGTTTATCCTTTCTATTACACTGTTTGGAAAACTTATAAATAAGTTTTTCAAACAGTGTAAAGAACTTCTATTGCCAGGAACCAGATTTGAACTGGTGACACGAGGATTTTCAGTCCACTGCTCTACCAACTGAGCTATCCCGGCTACCTAGATGATCCTACCAAAAGCTGTAATTTATTGCAATAGTTTCCTATTAACTTCTTTAAATTTAGTGTTAGGTAAATTAAATAAAAGTTGTGCTGAACCTGTAGAACCATTTCTGTTTTTAGATATTGTAATATCAATAATTTTTTTATTTTGTTTATCTTTTAATAATAAGTTACCAGAATAAAGCATAAGAACTATATCTGCATCTTGTTCAATAGAATTGTGAAGTATAAATAAAAAATGCAAGAAATTTGAATATTCGTTTCTATTGATTTCATATACCAAGTAGTGGTTTGATAATATTATATTTATATGTAAATTTTTCTCTATTATATTTTTATTGTTTGATAGTATGTGATAACTATTACCACTTTTGTGTTGTTCTAATATTGATTGAATACACCAATTAGAATAGATTAGTATTGGATGATTGTCAGTAATTGATATAATATTTTTATTATAATTTATATAACTAAAAATGTGTTCTATGAAAAAATCAATTCTTTCTATATAATTATGGTCGTATTTTGTATTAATTTTACTATTTGATTTTATATATGGTACTTTATAACGAAATATACTAATACTATGAAATAAGCTAACTTTGTTTAGATTATTCGTATTTAGAAATAAACCATATGATAAGCAACCACTTTCTTTTAAATCTGATAATAACGGTTGCTTGTTGCTTCTTATTTCGACATTTCTATTAAGTTGGGATAGTATAATTATCGGTATGTCTAAGCTCTGTGCTAAAATTTTTAGCTGTCTGGTAATATAGCTTAGTTCTTCTACTCTATTTTTGGGGTTTAAACCATGCGATTGTATTAGTTGTAAATAATCGATAATCACTAACATATTGTTATTTATGTCTTTGTGTATAAGCTCTGATATGTCATAAATATCTTCTACAGAAATATTTGCTGTATCATTTACATAAATTCCCGAAGTAATCAATTTTTTGCATATTTTTTGTATAATTTCCCACTGATTTTTGTTTATTTTCCCTTGAAGAATATGATGTATCGAAATATCTGAGCCAATGGATATTAATTTTTGCAGTATTTGTGTTCTACTCATTTCTAAGCTAAAAATACATACTTGGGTTTTTGTCTGCATTATTGTATTATATGCTATATTGATTGCTAGTGAAGTTTTTCCCATAGAAGGGCGTCCGGCTATTACAAATAAATCTCCATTAGGTAATCCATTAGTAATTTTATCTATTGTGTAAAAACCAGACGATATTGATCCAACTAATGTGTCCGATCGTATTTTTTTACATAATTTTGTAATTGTATAACCTATAAAATTTTGTAAGCAGTCAAGATTTTTATCATTATTATTGTAAATACTGTTTAAGTTTTCTGTACTCTTTAAGTATATTTGTTTAATTGAAATATTATTATTATATGCTAAGTTAATTGTCTTGTATGAATGCTGTATTATTAATCTCTTGATATAGTTGTTATGTATTATTTTTATAAGTTCTTTAATGTAAAAGCTAGTATTTGTAGATGAAGTAAAAATCTGCCCTTGTCTAATTAAGTCTATAATTTTTGATAAGTGACCTATTTCTTGTAATATTTTTTGTTTTTGTAGATAGTAAACAAAATTTAATACACTAAAATTGTTCGTATTATAAATTTCTTTTAGCTTCTTATATATTATTTTATGTGATTCTAAAAAAAAAGATTCTGTATGAATTTTTTCTGAAATATTTTTTAATGTATCTGGGTATACAATGATGTGGCCAAGAATAATTTCTTCTACTAGATAATTTTGGGGCTGAATTGAGTATTCATATACATTATTTTTACTAATATACATAATAATTATAAATGTTTACTGTTTTTATAATTTATATATTTGTTTGATTTATTTCTGGGATTATATTGAGATTAATATTTGTTTTAGTTGTGTTTAAAACATTAATATTTACTACGTAAGAGCCATTGCTTTTAATGTCTGGTATATTGATTTGTTTTTTATCGAATTGATATCCTGTATAAGAAAGTATTTCATTAATAATTTCTTTTTCTTGCACACGTCCAAAAATTTGTTGTTTATCACTACTTTTTTTATAAATACTAATTTTTTTTATACTTTGTAAGTTTAATAAAATTGTATTAGCTTTTATCTTAGATACTTGTAATTTTTCTTCTCTCACTTTTTTAAGCGTTTGGAAATGTTTTAGTCTTCCTGAAGTTGCTAAATCAGCAATATTTTGTGGTATTAAGTAATTAAATGCATAACCTTTACTTACTTTTAGTAATTCTCCTTTTTGACCGATGTTGAAGTTAGTTTTCTTAAGAATAATTAGAGTTTTTTTCTTCATTATTTATAATTATATTTTTTATTCTATATTTACTTAATTGAAAATAATATATCTAGTTTATAATATATTACTAGCATCTCCAAGTATGTAAACCGTCTTGTAATCTGTAATGGCAAATGTTGTATCTATTCAATACTTGTGATGCTATGATCGATCTTGAATTCTTGCTGCAATAAATTACAATTTTTGTTTTATTTGCAAGCTTATTAATTAAATTTATATTTTTTCGTATTTTTAGGTCTTTTAATGGGATATTACATGCATTCAGTATGTGACTATTGTTAAATTCGGCTTTTTGTCGGACATCTATAATTGACCAGTGTGTTTTTTTTTCTATGCTTTTTTTTAGGTCATCTTTGGTTATTGTTTGTTGATTATTTATTAGTAATGTATTATTTGCTGCTTGGTTGTTTGTTTTTCTCGGCCTAATTTTCATTTTTTTTAACGATATATTGAGACTATTATATTTTAGTATATAACCACTCATAATTTGACCAATGCCAAGAATAATTTTGACAGCCTCTGTAGCTTGTAAAATTCCTATAATTCCTGGCACAATCCCTATTACCCCTACGCTACTACAGTCATTTTCTTCTAAATTTAAATATTTAGGGTATATATCTGAGTACTTTGGTCCTCCTTTATAGTTAAAGACACTTATATGTCCTTCGAAATTTTGTATGGCTCCGTATATGTGTACTTTATGTAGTTTATAACATAATTCGTCAATTAAATACCTTGTAAAGAAGTTGTCACAACTATCTAAAATTAAGTCATATTTGTTGATTAATTGACGTGCATTTTTGTTAGTTAATTTATAGGGATATATATTTACTTTTATATTTGGATTTATAATTTTAATTTTTTGCTGTGCAGATATGACTTTTAATTCATTTATATTATCTAAATTATGTAAAGTTTGTCTATGTAAGTTAGATTTAGACACAGTGTCATGATCAACTATTCCCAAACATCCTACTCCAGATAGTGCTAAGTATGTAATTGCAGGGCATCCTAAACCACCAGCTCCAATGAATAAAATTTTTGTCTTTTTAAGTTTGTTTTGTCCATACACTCCTACATTTTCAAGTATTATCTGACGAGCGTATATTTTATATTCTTCGTATGATAAATTATCAGTCTTTATCATTTGATTTATCGACCATATATAATTTTTAAATTTCAAGCTTATAGTTATTATAATGTATATATGCGCCTTTAGTTCAGCTGGTAGAACGTAGGTTTCCAAAACCTAATGTCGAGGGTTCAAGTCCTTCAAGGCGTGTATGAAAAGTGTTAAATATAATTACTTTTTTAAGATATATTTCTATTGTTTGTAATTTAAAATTTATATCTTATTTCTAATTTTGTAATATTAGGTATTTGATTTTATTAATAATTGAATTTACGCTTTTAATTTTATGGCAAAAAAAATAATTGGTTTAGTAAAACTAGCTTTGAATGCTGGTAAGGCTACCCCAGCTCCACCTGTCGGTCCAGCTTTAGGTCAACATGGTGCTAATATTGTAATGTTTTGTAAAGAATATAATGCTAAAACTGCAGATAAAGAAGGTTTAGTGATTCCTGTGGAAGTATCTATTTACGAAGATCGTAGTTTTTCATTTATTCTAAAAACTCCACCTACGTCTGTTTTATTAGCAAGGGCAGCTGGTATTGTTAAAGGTTCAGGAAAGCCTAATGTTGATTTAGTTGGTCATGTTTCCAGACAACAGTTAGAGGAAATCGCAAAAACAAAACTGCAAGACTTAAATACAAATAAATTAGAAAAAGCAATGTATATTGTTATGGGTACTGCTAATAGTATGGGTATTGACATTATTGATTGATTTTAGGCAAGAGAAAAATTATATGGTTAAACATTCGCGTCGTTTTCGGGAGATTTTACAAAAGATTGAGAAAAATAAGTTGTATAATCCAATTCAAGCTATTGAGTTACTGAAAGATTTATCTAATGTTAAATTTGTTGAAACTATGGAAGCTCATATTGTTTTAGGTTTAGATCCTAAATATGCAGACCAACAATTGCGATCAACAGTAGTTTTACCCAAAGGAACTGGTAAAAAAGTTAGGATTGCAGTCATTACTAAAGGAGAAAAAGTATCTGAAGCTGCTGATGCTGATCTTGTTGGTTCTGAGGATCTAATTAACGAAATTACTAGTGGTCGTTTAGATTTTGATAAATTGATAGCAACACCAGATGTTATGCCCTTAATTGCAAAATTAGGCCGAATTTTGGGTCCTAGAGGATTAATGCCTTCTCCCAAAGCTGGTACTGTTACGTTTGATGTATCTACCGCGATTAATCAATTTAAATCAGGTAAGTTAGAATATCGTGTAGATCGTTCAGGTGTTCTACATGTTCCTTTTGGAAAAATTAATTTTTCTGCTTCTGATCTTTTAGCAAATTTGATTGCACTTTATGATTCGGTCGATAAAAATCGACCTTCAGGTTCTAAAGGTAAGTACTGGATGTCAGTTTATTTATCAAGTACAATGGGACCATCTATTCAAGTAGATATTAACTCTTTAAAAGAATGTGTATTATAATATTTATATTGAATTATTTGTTTATTCTTTTTATATGTTTGTATATCTTTTTTTCTAAATTTATTATTACACCATGACAAAAATTGAAAGTATCATCCAAGATTTAAAATCTTTAACTCTTTTAGAGGCAGCAGAACTCGTAAAAATTATAGAAGAAACTTTTGGAGTTGATGCATCTTCTGCTCCTATTAGTGGAATGGCCGCAATACCTTTGTCAGATTCATCAGAATCGGCTGAAATTGAAGAAAAAACTGAATTTGACTTAATTTTAGATGAAGTACCTGCACCGAAAAAAATTGCTATACTAAAAGTTGTTCGTTCATTAACTAGTCTTGGTTTGAAGGAAGCAAAAGATTTAGTTGAAGCAGCACCAAAAGCTTTAAAGGAAGGAATCTCCAAAGAAAATGCCGAAGAAATGCAACAAAAATTGGAAGAAGCAGGAGCAAAAGTATCTATTAAATAATAAATGTGATAACTAAATAAATATTAGTTATACACATATTTATAATTTTAAAAAATTCCTAAGGTTATTGCCTTAGATAAGGGCATTGTAGCTCCTATACCTAGCCAAATGCTTACAAGTGTACCTAATAGAAATATGCTAGTTGCGATAGGTCTACGAAAGGGATTCTGGAATTTATTTACATTTTCTATGAATGGCACAGTAATTAATCCTAATGGTACTGATGCCATTGATAGTACACCGATTAATTTATTTGGTATAACTCTTAATAGGTTAAATGTTGGAAAAAAGTACCATTCCGGTAGTATTTCAAGTGGTGTAGCAAATGGATTTGCCTGTTCTCCTATTACTGACGGTTCCAGTATGGAAAGACCTACATCACATGCAATAGTCCCTAGGATTACAACCGGAAACATGTACAGTAAATCATTTGGCCATGCTGGTTCTCCGTAATAATGATGTCCCATGCCTTTAGCAAGCTTTGCACGTAGTTTAGGATCGGTTAGATCCGGTTTTTTTATTATAGACATTTTGAATTTCCTTAATTTTATTTGTGAATAGTATATTTTGAGTTTTATAGCGGACCTGATATACCTTGCTTACGAATCATTAAAAAGTGCATTAGCATAAAAACGGCTGTTAATAATGGTAACACAAATGTATGTAAGCTATAAAATCTTGTTAATGTACTTTGTCCTACACTTACACCACCTCTTAGTAGTTCTACTATATTATTTCCTACTATTGGAATAGCTTCTGGAACACCCGTAACTATTTTAACCGCCCAATATCCTATCTGGTCCCACGGTAATGAATATCCTGTTACACCAAAAGATACTGTTAATACCCCTAATATAACACCTGTTACCCATGTTAATTCACGCGGTTTCTTAAAGCCACCTGTTAGATATACTCTAAATATATGCAGTATAAGCATCAGTACCATCATACTTGCTGACCATCGATGTATAGATCTTATTAGCCATCCAAAGTTTACATCTGTCATTATATATTCTACCGATGAAAAAGCTTCTGCTACAGTTGGTCTGTAATAAAAAGTCATTGCAAAGCCACTCGCAACTTGAATTAAAAATGATGTAAATACTATGCCACCAATACAATAAAAAATATTTACATGAGGTGGAACGTACTTACTTGTTATATCGTCTGCTATTGCTTGAATTTCTAATCTTTCTTCAAACCAGTCATAGACTTTGCCCATAGCTTTTATTTATATACTTGTAAATTATTGTGCATTTAGACGACTATTAAAATGTTAATACTGTTATTATAACATATATAGTTTATTTATGTTTTGGGTTGTTTTATTTAATAGAGCGAGAGTAAATAAACATTAATGGGTGTTTTGTGGAAATTCTTTTATCATAGGTATATTCAATAATTTGTTTGTGATGAAAAGATCTTAGTATCTTATTAATTCTACTTCTGGTACTTCCTGTAATATCACTAACAATGCTTTGGGAGATATTATATGGTATAATAACCGCTGTTTTTTGAATTATTCCTGTATCGTTTAACAGTGTTAAAATTAATTGGCTCACTCTATTCCTTACGTCCTTATGAGAAAGTATAGTATTCATAACTTCATATTTTTTTATCGTAAGTCTATGTAGTTCTAACAATTGTATATATAATTGTTGATTATTATAGTGCTTATAATTGATTAATTGTTCCCATTTGAAGCTCAGTAAAAAAGTATCTGTAATAGCGTAAGTTTTATAGTAGCAATTTGTAGGTGGTACTTGATTATTAATAATATTACCTGCTTCAAGTATTCCTAAGGCTGTTGTTGTTTTATTTTTGAATATTTTTGATATATACATTGTTCCATGCAATATTATAAATGATTCATTATTATTTATATAAATAATTGAATCACCTTGTTTAAGTTTATATATATAAAAAGGAACTTCTAGTTTAAGAAATTGTTTGATCCATCTCATATTTTATGTGTTGAGTAAAAATTTTTTATTTTATTTTTAAATTTTGTTATGAAAAAAGGAAAACGTATTTTGCTAGTGGATGATGATATATTTTTAGGTCAGTCTATATCTTTATACTTGATATCGAAAAACTTTTCTGTTTTTTTGGCAAACACAGTTACTGCTGCTTTAAATGAGTTGAATAAAGAAACTCCAGATTTAATTATTGCAGATATAATGATGCCTGATTTAGATGGTTATAATTTTCTTCAAATAATTCGCTCTAACAGTTTACTATATAAAATACCAGTAGTTTTATTAACAGCTAAAGGAATGACTAGTGATAGAATTAAAGGATATAATGCTGGTTGTAATGTTTATGTAACAAAACCTTTTGATCCAAATGAGCTTCTTGCTATTATCAATAATTTATTGAAATCTAAATCTCTTATAGAACAAGTCATAGATATCAAAACAGTGTTAAGTAATTCATTACCATTTGTCAAAATTTTTACTAGTAAGGAAATAGATGTGTTAAAATTAGTTATGAAAGGTTTTAGAAATAAAGAAATAGCAAATTCCTTAAATATTAGTATAAGGAGTGTTGAGAAACATGTTAGTAGACTATTGAATAAGACCTCTACAAGAAATCGTACTGAACTTACACAATTTATTAACAGTGCAATTTTAGAATTGCATGAGGGCGAATGACGGGAATCGAACCCGCGAATAATGGAGCCACAATCCATTGCCTTAACCTCTTGGCTACACCCGCCATATATACAATTATAATATTTTTTTTATATCACGTCTATATATTAAGTTATGAATATTTTGTATAACACAATTTCGATTAATGGAGAAGCATTTAATTGTTTAGACTCAATGTCTTTAAAAGACTTAATTCTATACTTTGATGTTGATATAAATAATGTAATCATTGAACATAATTACAAAATTATACCTCATAATTATTTTGAGAAGACTTTTTTCAAAGATAAAGATAATGTAGAAATTATTACGATTGTAGGAGGTGGTTAGTATTTATATAATATTTTTTCTTGACACTGATAGTCTGCCCTGTTCCATATCAATATGCAATATTTTTACTTTTATTATTTCACCTACTTTAAATATTTCATTAATATTATGAATATTTGTATATCCTATTTCTGATATATGTAGTAAACTCAAAACACTATAGATTTTAATGAAGACACCATATTCTTCAACTTTTATAATTGTTCCTTCAACTATTTCACCTATCTTTAATTTACTTGCCGTAATACATAAATTAGCTTTTTTATGACTTAAAATTAATTTATTGTTTTGTTCATCTGCTAATAATAACTTACATTGTATATTTGCACCATTTTGTAATGGATTCTGCATCATCACACCTATATGAGATTTAGGTATGAAGCCTTGTATTCCTTCTAATTGAGTAATCACTCCTCCTTTATTGATTTTTTTTATAGAAACATTAAGTATTATGTCTTCTGCTTCTATTTGTTTAATTCTTTTCCATGCTCTGATATACTCGAGTCTTTTAATCGAGAGTAATAATTGTTTTGAATGTTTGTTATATGCAAGTAAAAAAAAATCTCTTGTTGTATTAATAATCTCGTTTAAACTTTTTGTTTTACGATTTATAAGTTTCATGTCCAAAGAAATTTCTTCTTTAGGTAAATATCCAACAATCTCTGTACCTATATCTACTAAAAGTCCATTTTCTTCTATATTAAAAACCGTACCCGCTACTATATCTCCTAAGTTTGCATTGTATTTATATTCATCAAGTACTGAGGCAAAATTATTTTCTGTAAATTTTCTATTAATTGTCATAATTTTGTTGATAATATATAATTTAATAAGTTATTATTTATGGGTTTTAGAGTAAGCATAGGTGGTTACAAATTTTATCACAAATTTGAGGAAAGTCCGGCCTCTATTTAGAGAAATATAGCTATATAAGAAATAGTATAGGCAACTATGAGGAAAGTACCACAGAAATAAACCGCCTTCATAGGTAAGGGTGCAAAGGTGTGTTAAGAGCGTACCAGTAATATTATAAAGTATTAGCTAGGTAAACCCCGTATTTAGAGTAAAGTAATATTGAAGTTATAGTAATCTATGCTTATAACTAAATATTATATTTTTTTAACTGCAAAAAGTTTTATGAACTTTATATGAATAACCACCCTTAAAACATATTAATATTTATGTTTCAAGAACAGAATCCGGCTTAAGACTTACTCTAAAAAAAAATTAGCTTTTTTCTGATTGAATTTATTTAAAAGGATATTGATATCTTTATCAATTCTTTGTACATCTTTATCATTAAGTGTTTTTGTGTTTGATCTATAAGCGATCCTAAAGCTTATACTCCTACTATGATTATCATTTGTGTATTCATTTAATATTTCTATTGATTCAATAAATTTATTGTTTTGATGTAAAATAAATTCTTTAACTACTGTTGAGCTTATTCTTCTATCTAAAATCAATGATATGTCTCTTGTCACGCTAGGGTAAGGGGAATATTTTTGATAAGTATATGATAAATGTTGGGGTTTTTTAACAGTTTTCATGAGTTCTAATAAGTTAAGTTCAAAAATGTAAATATGATGATGTTTGCTAAGTGTTTTTGAAGAGTTGAAGTTAAGTTCACTAAATATACCTACTTTTTTATTTGTTTGTTTATTCTGTAGTACTGCATAGCGATAAGGATGAGATATATTTAGCCAAATACTATCTTTTGCAGATGCTTTCCATACTGTACTGGAGTGTAATTCCTCAAGTAGAGTTTCTATAAGTCCTTTGGCTTGAAACCAGCTTAATTCTTGTCCTTTATTTGACCATAAATTTTTGGAAAATTCATTTCTTCCTAATATTCCTGCAATATAGATATTTTCTGTATAATTATATGTATTATCTTCTAATAATTTTTTATTAAATACACGACCTATTTCAAAGCATTCAAGTATTGAGTTTTTTTGTTGTTCATTATATTTTATTGTATTTAGTAAATGGTAAATTAAAGATTGTCTAAGATGTGTTTGGTCTTCTTGTAGAGGATTATGTAGTGTAATGCTAGATTTATTTTGTGATAAATTGTCAAGAGAGTAGTGTGTTACTTCATGTAGACCTAAGCTTCTTAAGCTATTGCGTACTTTTTTTAAAAAAATAGCAAGATTGCTAATTTTACCTTTTTTATAATTAGATGGTAATATATCTATAAAATGGTTAAATCCATATATTCTCCCAATTTCTTCGATTACATCTATAGGCCTTGTTATATCTGATTTTCTATACTCTGGTATCTTAACTATAAAATTATTTTCTTGATACATGGGATTTAGTTTTAAGCTATCAAGGATCTTTATTATTTCTTGGTTTGTAAGATGTTTTTTACTTTTAGCTACTGGTCCTAAAGTATGATTGATTTCTGTCTTACTTATTGTAATAGTTTTAGAAGTATTAATTTTTTCGTGCCATTCATAATCTGATACAAATTTACTCTCAATACAGTTTAAATTATGAACTAAATTTATTACTTCTTTGTATGCTGATAAAAAGTCATGTCTTGAAATGACTTTTTTACGCTTTTGTAGTTGACCTGTTTTTTTATTTAGTTTGTCAACTATTGTATTAAGGTAAATAGGGTGGCATATATAACCCATTATTAATATTGAAAAAGTATTATTATCGCATGAAAAATCAGAATTAAATTCTGATCCGAATACTGATATAGGTGTTTGTTTATAAATTAATCCTTGTATATTAATCGTATCATCTGAACTTATGTATTTATGAAGATTATGAACTTTTGTGATTTCTAATAAATCAGTTTTCAGTCCTTGATTATCTATTTTGTTTGTGTCAAAAATTTCAATATGTTGACCCCATTTTATATTAATATACTGAGTAATATCCGTTAGTATATTATTCGGTACAATATCGCATCCTATAAGATAATTTTCTAACCATTTAGGTGTTTTTCTTATTCTTATATTGTCAATAACTTGGAACTGAATATCTAGTAAGTGATTATGTGAAAAAGATGATAAATTAATTTTTCTAGAAGTTGTTTTTTTATTTACTCTTGTGTTTATACTGCAATAATTATTTAATGTGTATAAGGTGTCAAGATCAAAAATTGTGCTTAATTCCCTAGCAAGACCTACCATACTTTCAGCGTCCATTCTGTTTGCTGTTATACTTATATCTAATATCCTGTCGTTGGTTTTTTCTATGTTAATAATATCTTCGATTTCAAAACCTGCTAGTGTTAATTTATATATTATTTGATTTAACGATATATTCTTTAAATCTATAAGTTGATTTAGCCATTTCCAGGAAAATTTCATATGTATTATTTTAGACTGTAATCATTTGTAAATGAATAAATATATTAACATAGACATCAAAAATACCGCAATATTTATTTAAATATCAATTTGCTTTTGTAAAAGATAATTCATTTTCATTTCCGTATCTTTCCATAAAGCGCATAAATCTATCCCAATCTTTGGGACTTTTTATTATATATGTTGCTTCAATTGCCTGCGGTTTACCGTTAATAAATTTAGCATTAACTTCTTTTGTAACCATTGATCCTTCTTCGTCATTTAAATACATTCCCGTGATATCTCCTTTATCTTGCATATCAGATTTTAATATATCTGGGTTGTTAAAACGGAAAGTAGCTGTCCCGTTGCTTCCATCTTTTGATCTTGTCAGTTTCACGTCAGCTACAACAGTTTCGTTGATTCCTTGAATAAATTGAATATTAGCCATGTTTATCATTTGCGTAGTTTGTATTTATTATAATTGTAATTCACTATAATGAAACATATTATGGATTTTTTAGATAGCTTTTTATATGAAGTAATAAACTGGGGTGGGAGGATTCGAACCTGCGAATGGCGGATTCAAAGTCCGCTGCCTTACCGCTTGGCTACACCCCAACAACTACATGTTAACAGTTCATAACTTGTTTTTGTCAAGTCTCTGATATTATTTTATCAATTAGTTTATTTGTATCTAAGATGCTAATTTGTTCTTGTGAACCATTTTTCAATGTCTTTATCGTGATACAGTTATGTTGAATTTCGTAGTCACATAATATTATACATATTTTAGCTCCTAGTTTATTAGCTTTTTTTAGTTTCTTTTGTAGATTACTATTATTTAGATCCAAATTATAGCTTATATTGTTTTTTTCTAACAAAGGGATAATCTTTAGTATTCTTTTACATGCTTTTGTTCCTTCTGAAACTATATATATTTTTGGTTTTTGAAGTTCTATTTGAGTTTTATCTTTTATTATTAATAATAATCTCTCTACTCCTATGGCCCATCCTACAGATGGAATGTTCGGTCCACCTAGCTGTTTAATAAGTGAATCATAACGACCACCACCGCAAATAGTATCTTGACTACCTAATTTTTTTGTTTTGATTTCAAATGCGGTATAATTATAGTAATCTAGTCCCCTTACTAATTTATCGTTGATTGTATACTCAATGTCTAAACATTCAAGATAGTCGCATACTTCTTGAAAATGTTTTTTAGATGATTTTTCTAAGCAATCATATAGAGAAGGTCCGTTATTTAAGATTTCTTTTGTTTTTATATTCTTACTATCGAGTATTTTGAGTGGATTTGTTATTAGTTTGCTTCTAGCATGATGATCTAAATCATTTATATAAGGTGTTAAATATCTTATTAATTTTTCTTTATATTTTTCTCTTTCTTCTGAAGTACCAATTGAATTTATTTCAACTGTATATTCAGAAAAGTTGAGGCTATTTAATATATTAGTTGCTATTCGAATTACTTCGACATCTGCCATTGGATTTAAGCTTCCTATACATTCTATGCCAAGTTGATGAAATTGTCTTTGTCTTCCATTTTGTGGTCTCTCATATCTAAACATTGGTCCTAAATACCATAATCTTTTTACTGTATTATCTTTATGTAAATTATTATTTATAAATGATCTCGCTATACTAGCTGTTCCTTCAGGTCTTAGTGTAATATTTCTAGACCCTTGGTCTGTAAAGCTGTACATTTCTTTATTGACTATATCTGTTCCATTACCTATACTTCTTTTGAATAAAGAAGTAGATTCTATTATTGGAGTGCGAATTTCATGGTAACTAGCTAAAGTTAATAATTTAGAAGCTGTGTTTTGTATATGTTGCCAAAAAATACTTTCATCGGGTAGTATATCTTTCGTTCCTCTTAGTCTTTGCATTACTTGTTTATCTATTAATTAATAATAAAATCGGGCAAGGAGGGATTCGAACCCCCGACACCATGGTTCGTAGCCACGTGCTCTAATCCACTGAGCTACAAGCCCTTGTTGAAGTTAATTATATCATTTTTGGGGATTTAAAAGTATTTTTTGTCCTATTTAAAAAGTTATAACTTTGACTATTTGTAACTTTTAATAAGAAATTTTTTTAGCAAATTATAAAATGAGATATGAGTAAAAAAATATTATACCAGGATAATGCACGTAGGGCTCTAGAGAAAGGTATGGATGTTTTATCTGAGGCCGTGTCAGTAACTTTAGGTCCTAAGGGACGTAATGTGGTTTTAGAAAGAAAGTTTGGTGCTCCACAGATTGTTAATGATGGAATCACGATTGCAAAGGAAATAGAATTGCAAGATTTTATTCAAAATACTGGTGTCTCTTTAATTAGGCAAGCAGCGTCTAAAACAAATGATGTTGCAGGTGATGGCACTACAACTGCTACTGTTTTAGCGAGTGCTATCGTTAAACAAGGTTTACGTAATGTTGCTGCTGGTGCAAATCCTATGATTTTAAAGAAAGGTATTGATAAAGCTGTCAAGTTTGTTGTATCAAAGATAGCAGAATATGCGTGTCCAGTAAGTGATATAATCAGTATTACTCAAGTTGCTTCCATCTCTGCAGGTAATGATGATGAAATTGGTCATATGATTGCAAATGCTATAGAGAAAGTAGGTAAAGAAGGTATTATTTCTTTAGAGGAGGGCCAATCTACTGTAACTCAGTTAGAAATTAAAGAAGGAATGAAGTTTGAAAAAGGGTATATTTCGCCTTATTTCATTACAGACTCATCAAGAATGGAAGTAGTTTATGATAATCCGTATATACTCTTAACAGATAAAAAAATTACATTAATTCAACAAGAGTTAGTACCAATATTAGAGCAAGTATCTAAAACAGGTAAGCCTCTTTTGATTATTGCGGAAGATATCGCAAAAGAAGCTTTAGCGACAATAGTCATCAATAAATTGAGAGGTATAATTAATGTGGTAGCCGTTAGGGCACCAGCCTTTGGGGATAGGAGAAAAGCTTTATTAGAAGATATTGCTGTGCTCACTAATGGACAAGTTGTTAATGAAGATTTAGGTTTTACATTTGATAACTTTTCTATTGATCAATTAGGCATTGCTAGAAAGGTTTGTGTAACTAAAGATTCAACTACTATTATAGCAGATAATAATTCATCTGAGATACAAGAAAGATGTCATCAAATAAGACATCAGCTTGAAGTAAGCAGTAATAATTATGAAAAAGAAAAGCTTCAGGAGAGATTATCCAAATTAGTTGGTGGTGTTGCAGTAGTTAAAGTAGGTGCTGCTACTGAAACGGAAATGAAAGATAAAAAGTTACGATTGGAAGATGCTATTAATGCTACTAGAGCAGCGATAGAAGAAGGTGTTGTTCCTGGTGGAGGCTCTACGCTTGTCCATATCGCCGAGGACTTAAAGGTATGGTCGAAGTCTAATCTAGCAAATGAAGAATTAGTTGGAGCTATGATTGTGGAAAAAGCTTTAGTTGCTCCTTTATATAGGATTGTAGAGAACGCCGGTCGAAATGGTTCTGTTGTGGTAGAAAAAATTAAATCAACTGATTTTGCTTTGGGTTACAATGCTAATCGAGGCACAATTTCAGATATGTATGAGTCTGGAATTATTGATCCTGCTAAAGTGACGCGTTCTGCTTTACAAAATGCAGCTTCTATAGCTTCTATGATCTTAACTACAGAATGTATAGTAGTTGAGCAACCAATGATTTAGTTATATTTAAGTATTTGTTCTTATTATATATGCTCGGTTATTCTATCGATCTTATATTTATGTTGATTAATAATATAAAGATTACTGATTGCTAAGTTCATAATTTCTATAGTATTACTGAAATAATCATAGTATTCTTGATGATATAAATAGCAAAATCGATCAATATATTTTTTCATAATATAAGATTTGGTATTTTTGCAATAATCTTTAAGTGTTTTTGATACAATTAATTGAAAGTGTTCTTCTTTTGAAAGACTTTCAATAGTATTTATATCATAATTTAGTGCTTGTATATAGTTTTTTTTTCTAGAGTTTTCATGATTATTTATATTTTGTAAATATTTTGTATATCTACATTTTATATTTATAATTTCTAAGTTATGTATATCTAATGCTTCAAGACTAATTAAAATTAGTCTTACTGTCTTTTTGATATGTATTTTCTTATTCATATGTTAATACTATTAATAATTTAGATGATTAATTATCAATCATCTAAATTTTATACTAGTTACTGCCTGTAAAAATAAAACTTGGAAACTTTGCTTTTGCTTGTGAAATTGATTGATTTTTTGCTGTTTCTTGCCAAAAATTAATAATTTCAGTTGCTTTATTTAAAATAGATATTTTATCATTGTCCGAAATCCATGGTTTAGATTCTAACTCTGTTTTTAGTTGTTCCCACGCGTCATTTCTTGGCCAAAAGAAGTAGGATGTTAGTGGACTTGTATTGTCTCCTACAATATGGTCAACAGCTATTGCTACATTATTTTCGAGCCATAAAATTTTAAACGTAAATCTTTGTATATTCATTATTTGTATGAAGTTAATTAATCACATTAAAAATATTTTCTACCGTTTTAGTCATATGGGCCCCTTCCTGTAGTCTTTTTTCTATTATTTGCTTATTTAATTTTATCTGTTTATTTAAAGGATTATAAAAACCTACTTCTTCTATTGCTTTACCGTTTCTTTTTTTCCTGCTATCTATAATTATAATTCTATAGCTAGGTTGTTTTTTTCTTCCAAATCTTTTCAGCCGAATTTTTAGCATAATATTTCAAATTCCTCATGATTTATGTAATAGATTCTATTCTTACATTGTTAAAGATAACCGTTAAGCATTGTAAAAAAATAATTCCTAGCATAGGTGACATATCCATACCAAATATCATTGGTATGGTGCCCCTGAATAGTCTTAAATATGGGTCAGTTAAGCGATTTAATGAGCAAAATGGTTCATTATACCAGTTAACTGTTGGAAACCATGCTAAAGATAATTTTAAGAGAATTAGTATTAAATATATCTCAGAAAAGTTTGCAATTGATGTGAAGACCAAATTGAACGAATTACTAATTATATTCATTATTATCTTATTAAGGCTATTATTATAAATGTATTATTAATATTAATCAATTTACTAGTCAATAATTTGAGTAGTATATATTTCTAATGACGGATATTCATTACTTATCATCTCCAGTATATTAGTAGTGCATCCGGTACAAATAATTTTGATTGCATTAACATTTATTTTATGATTTAATGTTAGATAATTTAATAGTTGTATAATTGAATTGTTGTTAAGTAAAGTTTGTATTATTATAATTTTCTGTTTTTTTATTGTATTTATGATGTCTTTTCCTAAATAGTCATCGTTTATATTTATATACTGTTTTGTTTTTTCGTCTATACATGTATGTACTATATATAATTTAGGTAAAATTGTCTTTATATTTGAAATGATATTACTGCAATCTTGAATATTTGTTAGAAGTAGATGCGATTCTTGAGTATCGAATATACACTTTTTTTTTATATGGTCAATATTTTTTATATAAATATTTTCTATTTTTATCCATTTTTTTAATGTCTCGTAGATTAAAAAAAGGTTCAGTTGGCATTGTATATCAATATATATATTATTTTTTTTTTCTGCAGAATATATAATTTGATGGGATAATTTACTAATAATTGGATTTGATATTAGATATACATTTAGTTGCATATATATTGTTAGTTTTTGATTAGTAGTATAATTAATGATGTTACTTATTACACCATTGTTTATTAGTTTTCTTTTGCCCATTTTATCTAATAGATGGATATGGGGATTTTCTAAAGGAGCAGAGACTTGGAATGGAAGATTAGCTATGTTATCTTTTCTTGTTATTTTTTATTTTGAGTTTGTATATTCTCTTCCTGTACTAAACCTACTAGGCTTTTTATAGTTATTATAAAAACAACTACAGATAGTAGTTGTTTTATATATTTAATTTTAATCTAGAGGACGCATCGATAAAACAGCCTCGTTTTCCCTATTGATTCCTTTTTCGAAGCCAGCAGCAGCAGCTCTTGCTCTACCTGCATGCCATAAGTGACCTATGAACAGAAAAAATCCTAGAAAGAAATGAGATGTGGTTAACCAACTTCTAGGAGATACATAGTTTACTGAGTTAATTTCTGTAGCAACACCACCAACTGAGTTAAGAGATCCTAGAGGTGCATGTGTCATGTATTCTGCAGCTCTTCTTTCTTGCCATGGTTGAATATCGTTCTTAACTTTGTTTAGGTCTAAACCATTGGGGCCTCTTAAAGGTTCTACCCAAGGAGCTCTAAGATCCCAAAAACGCATTGTTTCTCCGCCAAAAATGATTTCTCCACTTGGTGATCTCATTAAATATTTACCTAAACCTGTTGGTCCTTGTGCGGATGCTACATTTGCACCAAGTCTTTGATCTCTGACAAGAAAAGTGAATGCTTGTGCTTGAGATGCTTCTGGTCCAGTTGGCCCATAAAATTCGCTCGGATATGCAGTATTATTGTACCATACGAAATTCGATGCAGTTAAACCCATAATTGATAAAGCACCTAGGCTGTAAGATAAATATGCTTCTCCTGACCATACAAATGCTCTTCTAGCCCATGCAAATGGTTTTGTCAGGATATGCCAGATTCCACCAGCAATACATATTACACCAACCCATACATGTCCGCCGACTAAATCTTCCATATTGTCTACACTAACCACCCATCCATCTCCTCCAAATGGTGATTTTAGTATATATCCGAAGATTATAGAAGGGTTTAGTGTTGGGTTATTGATAATTCTTACATCTCCACCTCCAGGTGCCCAAGTATCATATACTCCGCCAAAAAACAAAGCCTTAATTACTAATAAGAATGATCCTATCCCTAAGAGTATTAGATGAATACCTAGTATAGTAGTCATTTTATTTTTGTCTCTCCAGTCATATCCGAAGAAAGGAAATGATTCTTCTAATGTATCGGGTCCTATTAGTGAATGATAAAGCCCTCCAAATCCAAGTACAGCTGAGGATATTAGATGTACTACACCTACTACAAAGTAAGGGTATATACTTATAATATCTCCACCTGGTCCCACTCCCCATCCAAGTGTTGCAAGATGAGGTATTAGTATGAAGCCTTGTTCATATAATGGCTTTTCCGGTACGAAATGTGCAACTTCAAATAGTGTCATAGCTCCAGTCCAGAATACCATAACACCAGCATGAGCTACATGTGCTCCAAGTAATTTACCTGATATATTGATTAATCTAGCGTTACCAGACCACCATGCAAAACCTGTAGATTCTATATCTCTTCCGCCTACACTGGCATTACTATTAAAGGGCGTTTCCACGTGGTAAAACCTCCTCAGGGAATATGAAGTTTTCGTGAGGTTGGTCTTGCGCAGCCATCCATGCACGAATACCTTCGTTTAATAAAATATTTTTAGTATAAAATGTTTCAAATTCAGGATCTTCAGCAGCTCTCAATTCTTGAGATACAAAATCGTAAGCTCTTAAATTTAAAGCTAGACCGACAATACCAAATGCACTAGTCCACATACCAGTAACTGGCACAAAAAGCATAAAGAAATGTAGCCACCTTTTGTTTGAAAATGCTACTCCAAAAATTTGTGACCAAAAACGGTTTGCTGTTACCATTGAGTATGTTTCTTCTGATTGAGTTGGAGTAAATGCTCTAAAAGTATCAGCTGCGTCACCGTCTTCAAATAGAGTGTTTTGTACTGTAGCACCATGAATTGCACACAGTAAAGCTCCTCCTAGTATCCCTGCAACTCCCATCATATGAAATGGGTTTAGTGTCCAGTTATGAAATCCTTGTAGAAAAAGTAAAAACCGGAATATAGCTGCTACGCCGAAGCTAGGTGCGAAAAACCAGCTAGCTTGCCCCAAGGGGTACATAAGAAAAACAGATACGAACACAGCGATTGGTCCAGAAAAAGCGATTGCATTATATGGTCTAATTCCAACGAGTCTTGCAATTTCAAATTGTCTTAGGCAAAACCCGATTAAACCAAAAGAACCATGTAAAGCTATGAATGACCATAATCCTCCTATTTGGCACCAGCGCGTAAAATCTCCTTGTGCTTCTGGTCCCCATAATAATAGTAAGGAGTGCCCCATACTATTAGCTGGAGTAGATACAGCAGCAGTAAGAAAATTACATCCTTCTAAATATGAGCTTGCTAATCCATGTGTGTACCAAGAAGTTACAAATGTTGTACCTGTTAGCCAACCACCTAGTGATAAATAAGAGCATGGAAATAGAAGTAATCCAGACCATCCTACAAATACGAATCTATCTCTTTTTACCCAATCATCAACTAGGTCAAATTTACCACGATTTTTTTCTTGTCCAATTGCTACAGTCATAAATTAAATTTCTTAATAAATTTTATTAAGTAAACGTACTGTAAATTACTAAGACTAAGCTATCTTATCTAAAAGTTATTAACAATATCTTTGAAAGTACAGTTTTACTTTTCTTTGCGGTTAGATATTACTATTATAAAGATAATATGAATTACACTGTGAGACTTATATAACTATATAATATTATAGTTCTCTAAGTTTATTATTACAATTACATTAATTTATTCGATTACGATTAACTATTTTTATATAGACAGTAAATTTCTATGATTATGCTATGTTGGTAGAGTTTTTCCTTCAATTATTTGATAGATTAGATAGAGTGAAGTAAAAGGTCGGTAATATCACATATTTTTTTATATAATTAAATAGAAATATCAGTAATTCTTTGGAATAAATATCCTGTTCCCCTTGCTGTGAGTATTAAATCTGGATTACCAGGATCATCTTCAAGCTTAGCTCTTAATCTTGATATATGTACATCTACGACTCTAGTATCAACATGTCTTTCTGGTGTGTAACCCCAAACTTCTTGTAATATTGATCCTCTAGAGAAAGGTTCACCTGCTTTACTAATTAGTAGTTCCAGTAAGCTAAATTCCATTCCTGTTAATCTTACCCTTGTATTATCTTTATATACTTGCCTTCTATTAACGTCAATTTTCAGAAAACCAATATTAATAATACCTGAGCTTGGAATTCCATTACATGTTTGAGCTTTGTCTACTCGTCTTAACACAGACCTAATTCTTGCTTCCAATTCTTTAGGTGAAAATGGTTTTACAACATAATCATCAGCACCTAGTTCTAGACCTGTTATTCTATCTGATACATCTCCTAGTGCTGTTAACATAATGATTGGTACATCTGATTCTTTTCTTAATTCCTGGCAGACTCCGTAACCGTCTAATTTTGGCATCATTACATCTAATACAACTAAACTGGGATATTCTTTTCTAAATATTGTCAAAGCTTCTTCGCCATCACATGCACTAACTACTTCATAACCAATCATTGATAGTCTAGTTTCTAAAATTCTTCTTATACTTGTTTCGTCATCTACTATCAAGATTTTTTCTTTTTGACTATCCAATCTATTGATCTCCTATCATTGAAATTTTATTGAATTATTGAAAAACAGTTACTATATTATATTCTATAGTTTGTAGTAAATAAAACAAACATTTTACATAAAATTTGGTTCAATACTAAAGCTAAGAGAAAATGTGCATTCTTATAGCGATTTCTTATCAAATTTATAGGCTTAAATCATTAAAAGCTATGAGTTACTATATGGTTTTTAGCTCTTCAAAGTCTGTTTATAAATGAAATATAAAATTGTTTTCTAATTAATTATTTGGGGCTTGACAATGTTGTACTGAAAGTATTAATCTGTTTTTATTACATATGCTTGTTGTGTCGGTCCTAAGTAATCAACTATGAAACATAGCCCTGTAGGTTAATTTTCTTATTCTGGACAATACGGAGAGTTTGATCCTGGCTCAGGATGAACGCTGGCGGTATGCCTAACACATGCAAGTTGAACGAAAGCAATGCTTTAGTAGCGGACGGGTGAGTAAAACGTGAGAATCTACCTTTAGGAGGGGAACAACAATTGGAAACGATTGCTAATCCCCCATATGCTTACGAGTGAAAAGAGTAATCTGCCTAAAGATGAGCTCGCGCCTGATTAGCTTGTTGGTAAGGTAAAAGCTTACCAAGGCCACGATCAGTAGCTGGTTTGAGAGGATGATCAGCCACACTGGAACTGAGACACGGTCCAGACTTCTACGGAAGGCAGCAGTGGGGAATTTTCCGCAATGGGCGAAAGCCTGACGGAGCAATACCGCGTGAGGGAAGAATGCCTGTGGGTTGTAAACCTCTTTTCTTAAGGAAGAAAAAAATGACGGTACTTAAGGAATAAGCATCGGCTAACTCCGTGCCAGCAGCCGCGGTAATACGGGGGATGCAAGCGTTATCCGGAATCATTGGGCGTAAAGCGTCTGTAGGTGGTTCAGCAAGTCTGCTGTTAAATATTGGGGCTCAACCCCAAGCCAGCGGTAGAAACTGCTAAACTAGAGTATGGTATGGGTAGAGGGAATTCCCAGTGTAGCGGTGAAATGCGTAGATATTGGGAAGAACACCAGTAGCGAAAGCGCTCTGCTTGACCTTTACTGACACTCAGAGACGAAAGCTAAGGTAGCGAATGGGATTAGATACCCCAGTAGTCTTAGCCGTAAACTATGGATACTAGATGTTGTGCGTATCGATCCGTACAGTATCGTAGCTAACGCGTTAAGTATCCCGCCTGGGGAGTACGGTCGCAAGATTGAAACTCAAAGGAATTGACGGGGGCCCGCACAAGCGGTGGAGCATGTGGTTTAATTCGATGCAACGCGAAGAACCTTACCAGAGCTTGACATGTCACGAATTTCTATGAAAGTAGAAAGTGCTCTCGAGAACGTGAACACAGGTGGTGCATGGCTGTCGTCAGCTCGTGTCGTGAGATGTTGGGTTAAGTCCCGCAACGAGCGCAACCCTTGTTTTTAGTTGCCATCATTAAGCTGGGCACTCTAGAAAGACTGCCGGTGACAAACCGGAGGAAGGTGAGGATGACGTCAAGTCAGCATGCCCCTTACGCTCTGGGCTACACACGTGCTACAATGGCTATGACAAAGAGTTGCAACTCTGTGAAGACAAGCTAATCTCATAAACATAGTCTAAGTTCGGATTGAAGGCTGAAACTCGCCTTCATGAAGCTGGAATCGCTAGTAATCGCCGGTCAGCTATACGGCGGTGAATCCGTTCCCGGGCCTTGTACACACCGCCCGTCACACCATGGAAGCTGGCCACACCCAAAGTCGTTACTCTAACCTTCTTGGAGGAGAGCGCCTAAGGTAGGGCTAGTGACTAGGGTGAAGTCGTAACAAGGTAGCCGTACTGGAAGGTGCGGCTGGATCACCTCCTTATTAGGGAAAAAACAAAATATTTATCCCAGATCGTAAAAGCAATTAATCCGGGCTATTAGCTCAGTTGGTTAGAGCGCACCCCTGATAAGGGTGAAGTCACTAGTTCAAATCTAGTATGGCCCAAATAACATAAGTGGGGGTATAGCTCAGTCGGTAGAGCGCTGCTTTTGCAAGGCAGATGCCAGCGGTTCAAATCCGCTTACCTCCAAAAAATGAAGCAAAACTTCATTTAAGCTACTATCCTTAGTATCTTGAAATATTAAAGTAAGTAAGAGCTTACGGTGAATACCTTGGCATTTAGAAGCGATGAAGGACGTGATTACCAACGAAATTCTTCGGGGAGCTGGAAGTAAGCTTTGATCCGGAGGTATCCGAATGAGGAAACTCTATATACTACCTGCTGAATTCATAAGTAGGAAAGAGCAAACTTAGCGAACTGAAACATCTTAGTAGCTAAAGGAAAAGAAAGCAAAAGCGATTCCCTTAGTAGCGGCGAGCGAACAGGGAGAAGCCTAAACTACCTTAACAAGTTTCGGTAGGGTTGTGGGACAGAAAAAAAAAGTTACATGAGTTAGGTGAAAAAGTTGGAATGCTTTATCATAGAAGGTGATAATCCTGTAACCGAAAACAATTTCTCTTTATTCTGTATCCCGAGTACCACGGGACACGTGAAATCCCGTGTGAATCAGCGAGGACCACCTCGTAAGGCTAAATATTCCTAAATGACCGATAGCGCAACAGTACCGTGAGGGAAAGGTGAAAAGAACCCCGGAAGGGGAGTGAAATAGAACATGAAACCGTAAGCTTACAAGCAGTAGGAGAACGACTTAACGTTTGACTTCGTGCATGTTGAAGAATGAGCCGGCGACTTACAGGCAGTGGCAGGTTAAGATAGAGAATATCAAAGCCATAGTGAAAGCGAGCTTTAATAGAGCGCTAGTCACTGTTTGTAGACCCGAACCCGGATGATCTAGCCATGGCCAGGGTAAAGCTTAGGTAACACTAAGTGGAGGTCCGAACCGACTGATGTTGAAAAATCAGCGGACGAGCTGTGGCTAGGGGTGAAATGCCAATCGAATCCGGAGCTAGCTGGTTCTCCCCGAAATGCGTTTTGGCGCAGCGGTTGATGCTTAATCTTAGGGGTAAAGCACTGTTTCGGTGCGGGCTGCGAAAGCGGTACCAAATCGAGGCAAACTCTGAATACTAAGTGCGTAGTCAACCAGTGAGACAGTGGGGGATAAGCTTCATTGTCAAAAGGGAAACAGCCCAGACCACCATCTAAGGCCCCCAAATAATAGCTAAGTGGTAAAGGAAGTGGGAATACATATACAACCAGGAGGTTTGCTTAGAAGCAGCAATCCTTTAAAGAGTGCGTAATAGCTCACTGGTCCAGTGATCCTGCGCCGAAAATGAATGGGACTAAGTTATTTGCCGAAGTTGTGGGATGTTTTACATCGGTAGGGGAGCGTTCTGTATTAGGTTGAAGCATTAGCGAAAGCGGATGTGGACAAAGCAGAAGTGAGAATGTCGGCTTGAGTAGCGAAAACATTGGTGAGAATCCAATGCCCCGAAAACCTAAGGGTTCCTTTGGAAGGTTCGTCCACGAAGGGTGAGTCAGGTCCTAAGGCGAGGCTGAAAAGCGTAGTCGATGGATAACGGTTTAATATTACCGTACTATTTATTATTGGTATCGAAGGACGAAGAAGGCTAAATCAGCCGGACGTTGGTTACCGGTTTAAATTATTGAAGGTTATGACGGATGGAGAAAACATCTTGAGCTAAAAAATGAGTACAAAGTACTAAGGTACTAAAGTGATTGATGTCATACTTCCTAGAAAAGCTCGAAATACCTCAAATAATAAATACCTGTACCCGAAACCGACACAGGTAGGTAGGTAGAGTATACTAAGGGGCGCGAGATAACTCTCTCTAAGGAACTCGGCAAAATAGCCCCGTAACTTCGGGAGAAGGGGTGCCCTTGTAGGGCTGCAATAACTAGATCCAAGCGACTGTTTATCAAAAACACAGGTCTCCGCAAAGTTGTAAAACAATGTATGGGGGCTGACGCCTGCCCAGTGCCGGAAGGTTAAAGAAATCGGTTAGCATTATGTAAAGCTGGTAACTGAAGCCCCGGTGAACGGCGGCCGTAACTATAACGGTCCTAAGGTAGCGAAATTCCTTGTCGGGTAAGTTCCGACCCGCACGAAAGGCGTAACGATTTGGATACTGTCTCGGAGAGAGACTCGGCGAAATAGAATTGTCTGTGAAGATGCGGACTACCTGCACCTGGACAGAAAGACCCTATGAAGCTTTACTGTAGCTTGAGATTGAATTTGGGTTTGTTTTGCGCAGTATAGGTGGGAAGCTAAGATTATATGCTTGCGGGTGTATATAAGCTGCCAGTGAGATACCACTCTAAATAAACTAGAATTCTAACTTTGAAAGCCGTTAACCGGCCGAAGAACAGTCTCAGGTGGGCAGTTTGACTGGGGCGGTCGCCTCCTAAAAAGTAACGGAGGCGTACAAAGGTTTCCTCAGGCTGGTCGGAAATCAGTCGTAGAGTATAAAGGCATAAGGAAGCTTGACTGTAAGACCTACAAGTCGAACAGAGACGAAAGTCGGTCTTAGTGATCCGACAGTTCTGAGTGGAAAGGCTGTCGCTCAACGGATAAAAGTTACTCTAGGGATAACAGGCTGATCTCCCCCAAGAGTTCACATCGACGGGGAGGTTTGGCACCTCGATGTCGGCTCATCGCATCCTGGGGCGGTAGTACGTCCCAAGGGTTGGGCTGTTCGCCCATGAAAGCGGTACGCGAGCTGGGTTCAGAACGTCGTGAGACAGTTCGGTCCATATCCGGTGTAGGCGTTAGAGTATTGAGAGGATCTCTTCCTAGTACGAGAGGACCGGAAGAGACATACCTCTGGTGTACCAGTTATTGTGCCAACAGTAAACGCTGGGTAGCCAAGTATGGAAAGGATAACCGCTGAAAGCATCTAAGTGGGAAGCCTACCTCAAGATGAGTACTCTTACCTTTATAGGTGAAGATCACGATAAGACTAATCGTTTGATAGGCGTCAAGTGTAATTGTAGTAATATATTTAGCTGAGACGTACTAATAGATCAACAACTTTAAATCTAGATACTAAATGTTAGTTTAGTTATGTTCTGATACTTATAGCATAGTGGCACCACTCCAATCCATACCGAACTTGGTTGTTAAACACTATAGCGGCAATGATACTTAAGGGGAGGCCCTTTGGAAAAGTAGCTCAGTATCAGAACTCAATTTATTTTATTTAATAATACCCTTTACGCTTTCTTGTTTTATAGTTAGGTAACGTATCACATTACTATTTAATTTCATTAATTTTTCTAGCCTTCGAATTAACTTATTACTTCCTTCGTAATTCATTTGTATATAGACGCCATCATAACAGTTGTCGATATTGTAACTTAAATGTCTTCTTCCTCTATGTTGTATAAAAATATTTTGTCCACCGTAACGTATAATTTGGTTTCTATATTCAGTGACTAAATTTAAGTTTTTTTCTTCAGTAATATCTGGTTTTAAAATGTATATTGTTTCATATGTATTGAGTTTCATAATAAAAAAAATTATAATCGATTATTTATTTGTATTCTAACAGCTTGTGATATAACAGGTATTTTAGCATACTTACCTTCAATTGATTTACTCACGGAATATAAAATAGTTGATAAAACAAACCAAAACAATGTATTGCATAACATAAATCCGTATAGGCTCATCCTAAATTCGATTGGTAAGGCTCTAAATGTAGCACCTAGTAAAGAATTAATTAAAAATAACAATATTGATTGCAGTACATTAAATCGGATAAAAGGTCTATCTGGAATAGGGCTTTTGGCTCTAACAAATAAATAGTATAAAATAAAAAAAATTATGAATGCTAATGCTGGATGTGTGACATAAAATATAACTATTGGCATTAAAGTTTTTTTATAAAAGCTCATTAAATTTAGTGGGTAATCTGGCAAAATTTGTTGACCAAAATTTTGCAGACCTTCTAGTAAAGGTAACCAGTAAGGTAATATTGAGCTTAATCTATCGATCAATGTAATATCTTTTTTCATTGGATCATCTTTATTTTTCTGTGTATATATATATATTTGATATACAATGAAGCTTATTATAAAAATACTTGTAATTATTATTGTCCATATAGGTAATTGATTGGCTATAATCATGTTGTAAAATGAAAATTTATCAGTTTAGATTTATATTTAATTTAATGCAATATATATTATGAAGTTACAAGTTGAATAATAAGTTTTTATTCAATTTATCTTGATTTTACAATAAAATGAGATATGTTTTCAAATACTTTTATTGTTTTTATAAATATTTGAAGATATAATGTATATATATGAATATTTCATCGTATTTATATAAATTCATCCATTTTTTTTATGTCATTAATCATTAATCAAAAAATTTTTTCTTCTCGTTTGATGCTTGGTACAGGTAAATATAGAAGTTTAAGTGAGGCAAAAAAAAGTATTCAATTAAGTGGAGCCTCTATTATAACAGTTGCAATTAGAAGAGTGCAAAGTGCAAAAGTTACTGGTAAAAGTAATTTAATTGATAGCCTTGATTGGAATAAATTATGGCTTTTACCCAATACAGCAGGTTGTAAAACAGCAGAGGAAGCTATTAGAATAGCTACATTGGGAAGAGAAATGGCAAAAAAACTTGGACAAGTAAGCAATAATTTTGTTAAGCTTGAAGTTATACCTGACCCAAAATACTTATTACCTGATCCTCTTGGTACATTAAAAGCTGCTGAGTATCTAATTGAAAAAAATTTCACTGTCTTACCGTATATTAATGCAGATCCTCTACTTGCCAAACAGCTTGAAAGCATTGGATGTTCAACAGTTATGCCTTTAGCTTCACCAATTGGTTCAGGATGTGGATTACAAAATATTTTGAATATAAAAATCATAATTGAAAATTCGAAAGTTCCTGTTATTATTGATGCTGGTATTGGTAAGCCAAGTGAAGCATGTCAAGCTATGGAATTAGGCGCTTCAGCTGTGTTATTAAATACTGCTGTAGCTAAGTCTTTATCTCCACCATCTATGGCAGAAGCAATGAAATGGGGTATAATTTCTGGTAGAGTGGCATACTTGGCGGGATGTATGCAAAAAGTCGATAAAGCTCAAGCAAGTTCACCAATGTATGGTATACCTCACAAATAATAAATTGAATTTATGCATTTAACTATTCCATGATATTGATAATAGATAATTATGACAGTTTTACTCAAAATTTAGTCCAATGTGTTGGAGAATTGGGTTTTGATGTAAAAAGCAAAAGAAACGATGAAATTTTTATTTATGATATTGATTTTTTAAATCCTAGCCATATTATTTTGTCTCCTGGTCCTGGTGATCCATTTAATACTGGAATATCATTACAATTAATTAAAAAATATGCTTCTAAAATTCCTATTTTAGGTGTATGTCTTGGTCATCAAAGCATAGGTCATGTATATGGAGCGAGTATTAAGCAATTGAATGAGCCTGTACATGGTAAAACTTCTAATATTTTTCACAATAGTTGCGATTTGTTTAGAGGTTTACCCAACCCTTTTATTGCAGTTCGTTATCATAGTTTAGTTATTGATAGTTATAAATATCCTGATGTTCTTGAAGTAACTGCTTGGACGGATAAAGGGCTAATTATGGGATGCCGTCATAAAAGTTATACTTTACTTCGAGGTATACAATTTCATCCGGAAAGTTTGTGGACTTATGAAGGAAGAAAAATTATAGAAAATTTTTTATTCATTTAATTGTGTTTGAAGAAATTTTTTATGAATTTGTATTAATTCTTCTTCAAAAGTTAGTTCTCCTCTATTAGTCAATCCTGCCATATTTACGTTGTTTTTATTATGATTTATCCAAATTTCACAGTAAGATAAATAACTAATAGTAATACTGATCATAAGTATAAGAAAACCTGTATAGACAATATAAATTCCTGGGTCAGTTTTAATTTGTATCCCTGTGCTTGTCATTAACTCATTAATAACTAGTTCGTGATTGTTAATGATTAGTTTTTCCCCTATATTCAGTTTTTGTATTAAATTGCCAGACGAATTATATACATAAATTTGGTTATTAAGTCCGTTAATAATAAAAGATAATTGTTTACTTGATTGTATATTTAAATTATATATCCATACTCTTTTGTTGTTGAGTATAGTTTCAGTTAAACCTTGTTGAACTATTTTTCTATCTAATTGTATTTTGATTGCATTTATACTCCATGATGTTTGATAAAATGTTAGTCCCTTAAATTTTAGTGGAGAGTTAACAGAAATTACCTTATCAATTACATATTGACCTTTGTTATTGATTAATGTCAAATGTGAATAAAACTGTTTAATTGAGTTATCTTTATTATACTCAATTAAAAAGTTGTCTATTTTGCCTAGTATGTTTTGGGGTAAATGGCTATATAAACCTGAGTTGATAGTATTTTGTACATGAAATATTTCTTGGTTTGGTATCATTTCTTGTGCTGTAAATCCACTGAAAAATCCAATCATAGAACCTGAAAGTGTAATTATTAAGCTTATATGAACAAATATTGGAGCTATACGTCCAATTAGTCCTTTATATCCGTAGATTCGAATATCTTTTTGAAAAACGTAATATTTCTGTAAATTTAAGATATAAGTAATATTTATGTATGATATATCTGAGAGTAATTTAACTTTTGTATATTGTTTATAACTATTGTTATGAGGAGTAAATTTCCAAACACGTGCATTGCGCAAACTTGGCAATTGACGTGAAAAAGTGCATGTTAACAAACTACAAAAAAATAGTGCTAAGAGACATATGAACCACCAAGTTGCATAAATGTGATCAAGACCGAATAAAGTAATATTTTTCCAATTGATATAATTAAGAAAATGGTGATTAATTGGGTAATTTATTTGATAGTATTGAATATCTTTGTCTTGTTCAATAATTGTTCCTAGTATACTTGTACAAGCAATAATTAAAAGTAACAAAATAGAAAAGTTTAAATTACTTAATTTTTTTATAAATTCCCATTGCAAGCTTTTATAATGTGAATATTTCATAATCGGTATTTTATATTCCTTTGATGTTAAGTAAATATGTACTCAAGTAATGAAAAAAATCCAATGCCTACTATCAAAGAACCAATGGCAGGTATAATATAATTCCATACTTTCGAAAACATTGTCATTTTATTATAATTGAATGATATATATATAAAAATATATAGAGGCATTGTATAGCCCGTTAGATATATTAATAAATACAAAATAATCAACAGTGAATTTTTAGAATGACTTAGCCAATATGTAGTGCTTATCAAAACAGGTGTGCTGCAGCTAGTTGAACTGAGTCCTATTGTGAAGCCAGTGATCCAATTGAATATAAGTTTTTTATTTTCTATTCTTGAAATTTGAATATTTAGATTGTTTGTTGTTATGTCTAACTTTAATATTTTCAGTATGTTTAAGCCAATTATTATTGTCAATATAGATGAAACTAATGGAAGATGAATCGTTAGTTGATTAGAGTATTTACTGAAAAAGAAAAAAACAAATATTATAAATATTACACTACTAATCAATCCACTTATAACGGTATTTTTCTGGGCTTTACTGTTATCATAAATTTGAGATGTAGCTAGTGGTAGTGTAGATATTAAACAAGGGTTTAAGCTAGTTAATACTCCTCCTACAAATAATAATATTAGTGTATACAGTGTGAGATGGTTTAAATCAGCGGAAAATAGAGCATAAATTTTCTGCTGTAGATAGTATAATTTAATCTCAAACAAATTTAAAAATTTATATATCATATTGATTTATATATTCTAAGACCTCCTCAGGAAGGATTTGAACCTACGACCAATCGGTTAACAGCCGACCGCTCTACCACTGAGCTACTGAGGAATAGCGTAGCTCAGAATAACATAGCAGAAAAAGAAAATTATTACAAGTTTTTTATTCTTGATTATATTAGTAAATTTTAAAGAGTATTATCATTTTTTTAATCTACTTGTATTTAGTTAGTATTACTGATACAATTATATGAGTAAATTAAGAGATAAATATTAACATCGATGCGGACGTGGTGAAATTGGTAGACACGCTAGATTTAGGTTCTAGTAAGATTTTCTTGTGAGAGTTCGAGTCTCTCCGTCCGCATATCTTATTTTAATACTTCATGTTACTTGTATCCAAATTAAAGATTATATTTAAGTTTCTATACGATCGATATTAAGTTGAATTCCACCTATTCAATGTTAGTTTTAGAGACCCATCTTGTAGTATTTCTTTACTTGTTCTTGTAAAACCGTACTTTATACTTTCTTCTATAATTGAGTTATATGAGTATTGTTGTGTGATTTGTTCCAAGAGTCTTTCACAGGGTATGTTAAGGTCCCAAATTTCTAAATCTGCTAACAATAAATACTTTGATCCATTCCATTTAAATATAAAAATATCTTTGCCGTCTTGTTTAACAGTAACATCTTTTTTATATATTGGTTCCATAGAATCATCGATGGGCGTATTGCATTCATAAGTAAATCCATAATCGTCTAATGTTTTTTGTAGTATTTTTGTATTACTAATTGATGTTTTAATCTTGCTTAGGTGTGACATATTGATTAATGAGTAATTTTATTCTTAATTCTAATCTAACAATTGTTATTATAGTTTTATTGACAAACTTTTAAAGGTCAAGTAATGCATACTTTCATGAAACTTACTGAGCTATCTACAATGCAATTTTGAGTTTTTTTACATAGTACATCTATTCTTTGTAATAATATATCTAACAAGTGTTTTGTACTTGGGAAGTATCCTCAACTATCCTAAATAAAATTTTAATTATTATGACTGCTACTTTAGAAAGACGCGAAAGCGCAAGCCTGTGGGAACGTTTTTGTACTTGGATTACTAGTACTGAAAATCGACTATATATTGGTTGGTTCGGTGTATTAATGATTCCAACACTATTAACAGCTACATCTGTATTCATCATTGCATTCGTTGCTGCACCTCCAGTTGATATTGATGGTATCCGTGAACCAGTTGCAGGCTCTCTATTATATGGCAACAATATTATTTCTGGTGCTATTATTCCTAGTTCTGCGGCTATCGGTATTCATTTTTATCCTATTTGGGAAGCTGCATCTTTAGATGAGTGGCTATATAACGGTGGCCCTTATCAACTAATTGTTCTACATTTCTTACTTGGTGTATGTTGTTACATCGGTCGCGAATGGGAATTAAGCTATCGTCTTGGTATGCGTCCTTGGATCTCAGTTGCTTTTACAGCACCTGTAGCAGCAGCAGCAGCAGTATTTCTTGTATACCCAATTGGTCAAGGAAGCTTCTCTGATGGTATGCCTCTAGGTATCTCTGGTACATTCAATTTCATGCTTGTTTTCCAAGCTGAACATAATATCTTAATGCACCCTTTTCACCAATTAGGTGTAGCAGGTGTATTCGGCGGTTCTTTATTTAGTGCTATGCATGGCTCTTTAGTAACTTCTAGCTTAATCCGTGAAACAACTGAAAATGAATCTGCTAACAATGGTTATAAATTTGGTCAGGAAGAAGAAACTTATAATATCGTTGCAGCTCATGGCTACTTCGGTCGTTTAATTTTCCAATACGCTAGCTTTAATAATTCTCGCTCGCTACATTTCTTTCTAGGTATGTGGCCTGTAGTAGGAATTTGGTTTACTGCTATGTCTGTTAGTACAATGGCTTTCAATCTGAATGGTTTCAACTTTAATCAATCTGTCGTTGACAGTCAAGGCCGTGTTATTAATACTTGGGCTGATATTCTAAATAGAGCAAATCTAGGTATGGAAGTAATGCATGAACGTAATGCTCATAATTTCCCTCTAGATTTAGCTTCTGGAGAATCTCTACCTGTAGCTTTAGTTGCGCCTTCTATTAATGGATAATATCTGACTTCTGTCTTATATTGTAATCTAGTTGAGCTATAAAATAATAAAAAACATATGCTTCGGCATATGTTTTTTATTGTTTAAGTATTGCTTATAAGTTCTGAATAAATTGTTATTGGTACTATATAATTTTTTTTAGGATCCAATAGATGAATTGTGCTATTAGTACCTATACAAATAAACTTTTTATATATAGAGCCATTTCTGTTATAGAGTATCTTATTTACTATTGGTATATTTTTTATGAATTTCTTATGAAAAAATAAATATTTTATACTTTCATTTAATAAAAAGTTTTCTTCATTATTTAATTTTCTATTTTTATCATTTAATTGCAATAAAGGTTTATTATATAAACTGATATATGAATGACTATTCATATTAAAAAGTTCTTGTAGGCTTTGCCCTCTTCTTCTTCTTGTCAGTTCAACTAAGCCTAATTCTGATAATTGGACAATTTGTGGTTTTGCATGATCTAATTTTAATAATTGATTAAAATGTTCCAATAATTGCAATTGGTCTTGTTGTGACAACATATCTATAAAATCAATTATAATTACTCCGTTAATATTTCGTATCTTCAATTGATGTGCAATTTCACTAGCTGCATAGAAGTTTGTACGTAAGATAGTTTCCTTTGAGTTATCTGATTTATTAAATGAACCAGAATTTACATCTATGACTGTTAGGGCTTCATTACTTTCTATAATTAAATAACCACCTGAGGAGAGTTTTACTTCAGGATGTAATGCTTCTACTATAGCTTGCTTGATATTAAATTCATTTAATATACACTCATTTTTTTTGTATACTTGTAGCTTGATAGGTTTTGTACATAGCCATTTATTTAAATGGTATTTTATTTCTTTCGAACCGTCTTCAGAATCTATGATTATATTATTTATTTTCTCTGTATAGTTATCTCGTGTTATTTTTTTTATTAAGTCTTTTTCTTTATAAATTAATGAAGGGAAAGGTGAAGACATTGCAATCTTTTCTATACAACTCCATTGTTTTTTTAAGTAATGTAAATCTGCTATAATTGCTTCTTCTGGTACACCTTGTGCTGAAGACCTTACAATAATACCCATTGTAGATGGTTTTAGTAAAATAGCTAAAGAATTAAGATATATTCGTTCATTTCGATCTTGTACTTTTTGTGAAATGCATATTGTATTGCAAAAAGGCATTAATACAATATATCTACCTGAAAGATTGATATTAGTAGTTAATCTAGGTCCTTTGTTTGTAGTTGGTTCTTTAATTATTTGGACTAATAAAAGTTGGTTAATTGAAAGTATTTCTGTTATATGATTTATATGTCTTTTCTTTTTTATTGGCCTCATATCACTTATATGTATAAAGCCACTTCTACCGTGTTTATTAAGTTTTACAAAAGCAGCATTTATACTAGAAAAAATTTTTTGTACAGTACCTATATATATATCGTTAACCTGGTATGTATCATTTATAAGAACTATTTCTTGTATTTTATTGTTATGTAAAATAGCTGCTATATTATTAAAACGTGAAATTACTATTTTTTTTATCATTTTTAAAATATAGCATACAAAATTCATGAAAAAAATAAATGCGCATAGAGATTTGTGGTAACAAGATTTATAATGTTGTCAACGTATTTGGTATTACGTGTACTTTTTTATTTCTTTTATTTTTGATTTGAAATTTAACCGTTCCTTCATGTATTGCAAATATTGTATAGTCCTTACCGATTTTTGTATAATTTCCAGCTTTAAAAGTACTTCCCCGTTGACGAACGATAATGTTACCTGCAGTTACATGCTCACCTCCATATTTTTTTATTCCTAGACGTTTTGAATTAGAATCGCGTCCGTTTTTTGTGCTTCCACTTCCTTTCTTATGTGCCATATTTATATTTTAGTAATAATTTTTTCTATTAGTAGTCTTGTTAATTTTTGCCTATGTCCTTGCTTAGATTTATTATTCTTTTTAGGTTTAACTTTAAAAACAGTTAATTTTTTACTATGAAGATGTTTTACAATTTTTGCTTGTAAACTAATAGAACATAAACAAGGATTGCCAATGTTTATTTTTCCTTTTTGATTTAGTAGTAAAACTCTATTCAATCTAACTACATCTCCTGGTTCGCCCTCTATATAGTTGAGGTCATAAAACTTTCCGGGTTCAACCCAAATTTGTTTGCCGCTTGCTTCAATAATTGCGTATTCCATTGTGTTTAATATTTTTAATTATTGACTGTTATTTAATATATAATTAACTCTTCCTGTAATATGTCTGATTCTTTACTTATTTCAGTAGAATTTCTCGCACAGTACCTACATATAATTAAACTTTTTTTATACCCTGTTTTATTTTTATCTGTAAATTCATTACCATCTAAAATGAATCCATCTGGTAATAATAGCCTATAACCTTTCTTTAGTTTGCCATATAATGGTCCTTTAACTAAATTAAATTTCTTGGCATAATTCAGATAAAATTTACCATATTGTTCCTTGGAAAAAAGTAAAAACTCAAACCTTATATTGTTTAATACACTATACATATAGCAATTTTTGTTTTTTGCTATAAATCCTGTTCGAAAAATGTGAAAATATAAATTGTAACGAAATTTTGTTTGAGAGTATTTTTTACCAAAATCTAAATATTTTTCTAGACCTTTAATTCCATAAATGTTTAAAACTTTCTTTCTGTTAATTAAACTCAAGCTGGATAATAATCCTAATAAACCTGAAATATTTTCAATATTTAGTTCTGTAATAATAATTTTGGAAATTTGACTCATTTTTATTGTTTTCTTTTCCATCATCTGTTGGCAACCTTGACAGCAGTTAAAAAGCCAAATTTCTTTTAAATCTTTAAAATTTAGAATTAAGCTAGTTTTAAGGTAAGAGATAGACGGATGTAAACGAGTTAGATTAATAATTTCCATCTGTTTTATTTTTTTATTTCTTTATTTCTTTATTCATTGTATAAATTATCAAGGTATATAAAACTATTGTTTTTTTTCGTTAAGAGTGATTTTCCTAATGAAAGTGCTTGTTCATATTTTAAATTCGATTTACGTTTCCAGTTTGCTTTTCTTGACTTTGATTTTGCTTTTGATGTACGTTTTTTTGGAACTGCCATAATTTACTAATATATTATATAATCTTTTTTAGGTGTTCTATATTACTAAGGAATAAAATAATAGAGATTTATATCTATACTATTTTTATCCTTTAATATATAATAAATATCAATGATATTCTTTTAGAAGATAGTAATTACATGCTGCGAAATTGTTGTAATGCAACCCTACCTATATTGTATAAAGCCCATGAACCGGCTGCTAATACTGGAGTTAATACTATAAGTAATCTTATATCCATATATTTATTTCCTAAAAATTATTTAATAACTAAATTATATTATAATTCTAATTGTGAATTACTAAATTTTCCATTTATAAGACTTTATTATTTTATATACTTAAATATTCTATAAATTAAATTTTTAAATTTATATTTATTATAACTTGTATATAATCTCTATGTAAATTCTATATTCTTGTTAACATAATTATTTTTATTTATATGAGAGATTTACCTTTTACTTTAGATCAGTTAAAAATTTTAAAAGCTATTATCAAAGAGGGTAGCTTCCAGCGTGCAGCTGATAGTTTATATGTTTCGCAACCAGCTGTAAGCTTGCAAATTCAAAATTTAGAAAAACAATTAAGTATTCCTTTATTTGAAAGAAGTAACAAAAAAGCAAAATTAACGGAAGCTGGAAACTTATTATTAAGATATGGTAGTAGAATTTTGGCATTATGTGAAGAAACATGTCGTGCTCTGGAGGATGTTCAAAATTTACAAGGTGGTACGTTAGTAATTGGTGCCAGTCAAACTACTGGTACCTATTTAATGCCTCGTTTAATTGGACTCTTCAGGCAAAGGTACCCGCAAGTTAATGTTCAATTGCAAGTACATTCTACACGCCTAATTTCATGGAGTGTTGCTAATGGTCAAATAGATTTAGCTGTTATAGGAGGTGAGGTGCCTAGTGAGTTAAAAGATATACTCCAAGTAACTTCTTATGCAGAAGATGAGTTGGCTTTAATTTTACCAACATCTCATAATTTTTCTAAGTTATCAGATATTCAGAAAGAAGATTTATATAGATTGCGCTTTATTGCTTTAGATACTCAATCAACAATTAGAAAAGTTATTGATAAGGTATTACATCAACATGATATAGATAGTAGTAGATTTAAAATAGAGATGGAATTAAATTCTATAGAAGCTATAAAAAATGCCGTACAATCTGGTTTAGGTGCTGCCTTTGTATCTGTGTCTGCTATTGCTAAAGAGCTTGAATTAGGTATATTGCATTGTGCTAAGATCAGAAACGTTACAATTAAAAGGATGCTGTCTATTATTGTGAACCCCAACCGTTATAAGTCTAAAGCAGCAGAAACATTTAACCAAGAGATTTTAACGTTATTTGTAACACCGCCTCAAGATAAAATTTTTATCGAAAACTAAATATTGAAAATTATTAAAAACTACTAGAATGAAATTTTCCTGTAATTACAAAGTTTATTCTTAATTTGATCCATTCAATAAATTGTTCATCAAGTGAAATAATTGCTGCGGGGTTGTTTTTCAGTTTCTTCTTAATATGTTCGAATTGTGGCAAGTGAATAAATTGAGGATTTGTAGTAAACCAAAAGTCTATATCTTTATTGATACTTTTATAGTGATTACTTCTTTCTCTTAAAATTTCTTCTATTGGTTCTGCATCTACCAGAAATTTTTTACTTGCAATTGCGAAATAATATTGAGGCATAACTTTTATATATTAAATAATGTAATCTTAATATATCATATAATTTTTCTGTTTTAACATGCATGAAATTATATTTGTGTTTACTATTGTTAGTTGTTAAATAAGATTAATGCGATAATTTTTATTTATTTGCCTAATCATTTTTTTATACAATTAAATTCAAGTTATTAAATCATTATTAGGGTATATACTAATATTTAATACTTAATCTATTAGTATTTGCTGTTAATTTATTCAAGAAAAACTAGTATTATGATAAAATATTGGCCAAAATATCAGGGGATTGAATTAAATAAGCAAGTAGCCAATTTATTTTATGGTACAAGGCAAAAATGTTCTAATAAGTTATCTAATGAAACTTATGATATTTTGTATCTTGATTTATTAGATTATAAAAATAAGAAAAAATTATTTCTTACTGTTTTAGTAGAGTTAGAGATTTTAGTTCTAGATATTGTTGAGTTAGGTTTAAAGGTTGATAGTATTAGTTTATTGAACTATAAGATTCTGTATGATTTAATTCAAAAATCTTTAACTCGTTTTTTATTTCAAATGAAAAGTAAAAATTTTGAAATGAAAACATGTAATGCTTATTATTACCAGATTATACTTATTGAGCATCGTTTATTGTTAGAATATGTATTGGTTTATTTAATATACGGTACTTCAAAGATAAAGAAAAGTGTATGTTTATTTAATATTAGTAATACTCCTGCTCATTATGTATCTATTTTATTTGAAAATTTGGTAATACAGATAAGTGATATTGTCGTCTCTACACTTTTTCAAAAAACAGAGTCATTATTTAGTATTGGTAATTTTTTTGATGATTATCCTTTTTGTAATAATACATATTTATCACTTAGATCTCTTGCATTATTTAAGAATACATTGTTGATTCAAAATTTTGTATGCTTATATTTTATTCAGCCTAAATCTATATATAGTTCGAGATATAAAGTTTGGTTAATTAGTTCAACAGGTTTAGTTTCTAAATATATTTTTATCTGTAGATCAGATAATATCGATAACTTGTCCAAAGTACAGTTATTGGTTCTTTTATTTATAGAATTGCAAGATGTTGTTATTCCAAAAGTAGAAAGATTTTTATTAATATTTAGTAAAATCTTTCTTCATGTATTTATCAATATATTAGGTAACAGTGTAATTTTTTGTATTCGTTTTATTACATTTGGTATTAATGGTTTTTGTAAATAATTTTTTATATTCTATAGATTATTGTTCACATAAAAAAAAGAGTATAATAGAATTATAAAGTGTCGTATTTTTTATAAATGGATCAAAAATTGAGTAATCATCTCTTAATCTTAAATAAGATAGTCGAGTTGGAACATAGTATTTCTTTGAGTCAGCAGATAAGTTTAGTACAACAAATATATGTAAATGGTTTAGAAGCACAAGAAGCTCTTCTAGAACTATTAGTCAAACGTCGTAATATACAAAAGTTACCTTTTGATTCTTTGGATGGAATTTTATTTGAAAAATTATATAATTCACAGTCGAATTTTATTCAACAAAGTTTGAAAAGTTATTTTCCTCACGGTTTAATGGATTTTAGTTCATCTTGTAATATAGAGTATAAGCATTTACAAACCTTGCTTATTCAAAAGCAGTATCAAAAGGCTGACCATTTAACACAGCTAAGTCTTTGTAAGTTAGTTGGTTTAGATCACAATAGTAAAAGGAATTGGTTGTATTTTACTGATATTCCATTGATATCTTCTGATGATCTAAAAAATATAGATTTGTTGTGGCGTCTATATTCAAGGGAAAAATTTGGTTTTTCTAGTCAAAGACAGATATGGTTAGCTAACGATTGTGACTGGGAAAAGCTTTGGATGCAAATAGGTTGGAAGCGTGAAGGCATAGCATGCAGATATCCATCTGAGTTCACTTGGAACATTAATGCACCAAAAGGTCATTTACCTTTATCTAATCAGTTAAGAGGAATGCAGGTTTTATCTGCTTTATTTAATCATACTTTCTGGAATGAATAATATTACTTATGTGTATTGGCTTTAAGTTTATGTATTTTTATTAATTGAATAAAATTATAAAATAAGTAGTCAGAATCATGTGGCCCTGGACTAGCTTCTGGATGATATTGAACAGAAAATATTGGTTTATTTTTATGTATAATACCAGCTATCGTTGAATCATTTAAATTAAAGTGAGTAATTGCTAAATTGTTGCTTATTTGTGAAGATAGTTCTACTGCAAAACCATGATTTTGACTGGTTATTTCTGTTTTTTGATTCATACCTGTAGGATGATTTAAACCTCTATGTCCAAACTTTAATTTAAATGTTTTGCAGTTAAAAGCAAGACTTAAGATTTGATGTCCCATACATATACCTAGTATTGGTATGTTAGATAATTCAGTAATTTGTTTTACATTCTTTATTATTGTTTTAAGTAATGATGGGTCTCCTGGTCCATTAGATAAGACAAAACCATCTGGTTTTAGAGTATTAATTAGGTCATAGTCACTATCTGCAGGTACAACTGTGATATTACACCCATGATTAGTGAGTCTAGATAATATGTTATTTTTTAATCCTAGGTCTAATACTGCAATGCTTAAATTTTTGCCATGATTTGTTGTCGTTTTATATTTTAAATATGAGTAAGTCGATTTTGTATAAAGTCTTGGATTTATTCTGTATAATCTGTTAGTTGTTACTTGGTCTACCAAGTTTATTTCTTTTTTTAAGGATAAATTCTTTACTATGTCTTCCATAGTGTTTTGATTTAAAACTTCATTGTATATACATCCACTCATTACACCATGATTTCTTAAATGTTTGGTTAATGATCTTGTGTCTATACCAAAAATATGCGGTATTTTATTATTTCTCAAATACTCTGTAAATGATGTAGTTTGTTGCCAATTGCTAGGTCTAGTACATATATTTTTTGAAATGATACCTTTAACATGTATTTTATTTGATTCATCATCTTCAGTGTTTATTCCAGTGTTTCCAATTTCGGGATATGTAAATGTAATAATTTGTCCTGCATAACTAGGGTCTGTAATTATTTCTTGATATCCTGTAGTGCCGGTATTAAATACTACTTCTCCTAAAGACAACTTTGATTTTATTAGTGACCATCCATAATATTTTGTACCGTCACTTAGTATAAGAATTGCTTTATAGTAATGTTTATTGTAATTCATTTCTTTGCTTCTTTATATTAAAATTCACATCATTTTTTACGTATATTAAAAAAATGAAGTCATTTTGTGAATTTACTAAACTATCTATTATTAAACTATTGATGGTTTATTAATAGATGTGTAGTAAAAAAATATTTTATTTAATTACCAACCTTTTACAGATTGTTCTAAAACATAATTTGCAACATTGTCAATATCATCATCATTTAAACGACCTCCAAAAGCTGGCATAGCATTTTTACCATTTCTTACTTGCGTAGTAATTGCTGTAATACTATTCATTTCATTATTTTCCAGTACATCTCCTTTTAGGGTTTTTTCCGGCATGATTGAATTATTGCCACCAGCATGACATGCTGAGCAATTAGCTGAAAATATTTGTTCACCTGCTTCCAAGTCAGCAGCTGAGCTATATTCTGTAGATATAAATAAGATATTGTAAATTAAGAACAGTACATACAAGACGTTGACCATGAAGTTTTCTCCTATATCTTATAAAGTATATGATTTTAATACATATTATATAATCATTTGTGTTCTTTTGAACTAATATTGTTTTTAGTAATAAATTTTACCTCCACCCCATTTTTCTGCTGCTACTTTAGGTTGTACCAAAATATGTCCAGCGATTGCAAAAAGATCTTCGTCTGTAAGATTTCTCATTTTAGGAAAAATTTCTGCACTCTGAATACTGGGATGAAGTTCTGAGATGGAAGTTACTCCATCGTAACTAGTGGGTTCTTTCATATATTCAATTAAGCTGTTAATATTGTCTCTTGGAGGTGTTGCTAAGCTTAAAGATTCTAATTCTAATCCTATGTTAGGATTTGTTTTTGTGATTCCACCATTATGGCACTGTGCACATGAATTATTAAATAATCTTTTACCTCTTTTGACTTGCTCAGGTGTTAATATAATAGTTTTACCTGATTCTTCTAGTTGTACTGTGCGTGTAGTTTCATCTAATTCTATCGCATTTGCTGGATTAATAAAAATACTCAAAAAGAAACATGTTGTAATTAAAATGTGCTCAATATATTGTTGCATGATTATACCTAATAATAATATGAATAATAAATAAAAAAATATTCAAGCTAAGTACTTAATTATCTTTATTGTAATATTACTTTTTAATTAAATATCTTTAGTCAAATTTTCTTAATATTATCACTATATTATAATATATCTATTTATTGACCCTGTTTATGATAAAATGAAAGTACTTGGTATAATTGATTTTTTAATTGTGTTCTTGTTGTTATCAAATCTATAAAGCCGTGTTTGAATAAATATTCAGAAGTTTGAAAGTTTTCAGGTAAATCCTCTCTAATAGTTTGTTCTATAACTCTTCTACCAGCAAATGCAATAAGTGCATTAGGCTCTGCTATAATTATGTCTCCTAGCATAGCGAAGCTTGCAGTAACTCCTCCAGTAGTTGGAGAAGTTAAAACAGGTATATATAGTAGTCTTTTCTCTCGATGCTTATATAATGCAGAGGAAATTTTTGCCATTTGCATTAAACTTAGCATTCCTTCTTGCATCCTAGCTCCACCAGAAGAGCATAATATAATAACTGGTATATTTAATTTAGTTCCTTCTTCAATAAGTCGAGTTAGTTTTTCACCTACAACTGAACCCATACTACCGCCCATAAAGCGAAAGTCCATGATACCAAATGCTACAGGTAAATGATTAATGTTCCCTATACCTGTTTGTACTGCGTCAAGTAGACCAGTTTTTATTTGCATATCTTGCAATCTTGTACCGTATAATTTTTTATCACAAAAGCCTAGAGGATCTGTTGAGGCAAGATTTGCATTAATAGGCATCCAGGTATTTTTATCTATAATTTGTTTAATTCTATCGTGGCTAGATGTAGGGAAATGACTGTTACATTGTGGACATACTTTGTAATTTTTATTTAGTGTTTTGTAATACATTAAGAATCCGCATTTATTGCATTTGATCCATAGGCCATCAGGTATTTGTAATGTTATCTTTTTGATATTATTTTTTATGTATATGTTACGTTTAGTTGACAACCATTCAGATAAAGACATGCTATTTTATATACAGTTTTTTAATTAATGTTATTAATATTTTAAGGAGTTGACAGTTTAATTAGTCTGTTCTCCTTAAAAACAATTATATTATGTACCTAATTTCTTAATGTTTTATCTTTTTGACTTACAAATAGTAATGCTATTGTAATTGGTATAACTACAATTAAAGCACCTAGAATTAAGCTATTTAAAAAGCTTGATAAAGATGAAGTCATATTTTTTAGTCCTCACATATGTTATTATTTTGAAAATGAATATATTCACCAATTTAAGTAAATGAATATTTTTTTCTTATTATCTATTATATTTAAATATTCTAACTCCAATATTTGTCTTTTATTTGATTTTTCTTGCTTTTATTAACATTTCCATTTAATTACTACTGTTCCCCATGTAAGACCTGCTCCAAAACCTGAAATCACAATAATATCATTGTGTTTAATTTTTTTCTCATTTAACGCTTCATTTAAAGCTAATGGTATAGATGCGGCGGATGTATTGCCATATTTATTTAAGTTGGAAATAATTTTATTAGAATTGATAGATAATCTATTTGCAACAGCATGTAAAATTCTTTCATTTGCTTGATGTAATAAAAGCCAATGAATATCTTCAGGTAATATATTCAATGATTTGAGACATTGTAATATGCTAACAGGTACTTGAGATACTGCAAACTTATATACTTCTTTGCCATTCATAATAATGTTTTTAAATTGACCTTGAAAAATATTTAATGATTGTTTTTGCATGACTTTTTCATTATTTTTCTCGTAAGGAATGGATAGTTGGAACGATTTTGATCCATCTGTATTTAATTGAAATCCAAGTATACCGTTATCCTCTTTAGGGCATGATTGTATAATTGCTGCTCCTGCAGCATCACCAAATAAAATGCATGTACTACGATCGGACCAATCAATCCAATTTGATAAAACATCAGCACCGACAACAAGTATATTATTGTAACTACCATTTTGTATAAACTGAGTCGCAGTTACAATTCCTAATACAAAACCAGAACAAGCAGCTGTTAAATCAAAAGCAACAGCTTTAGTTGCTCCGATCTTAGCTTGTAGTTGACTAGCACTACCAAAAAGGTCATTAGGGCTTGACGTTGCTAAAATAATTAGATCGATATCTGCTGGATTCATTGATGCTTTTTCTAAAGCTTCTATTGACGCAGATGATGCTAGATCTATAATAGATTTATGTCTATCACCTAATATTCTTCTTTCTTTTATACCAGTACGATTTATGATCCAATCATCTGACGTTTCTACTATTTGGCTAAGATCTTCATTGTTTAAACATAAGTCTGGAACTGAGGAGCCTGTTGCAAGAATTTTAGCTCCTTGCAGAATTGATGATATCATATCACTTTCAAAGTTCAGTTGAATTATAACAATTAGTATTGTGTATGAAATATTTTTCAATAAATATTTGCTATTCTTATTTCTTGATTTAGTTATAAATTATTTGTGTATAGTCAACTTAATTTTTTAATGCACTTTTGATATCATGGTATCTATTAAGTGTTTATATCAAATAACAAAACCCGAAAAATTTACCTTTGTAATTTAGCTTTATTGCTGCTACTTTCCAGTTCTGACAAATTTTGGCTATTACGTATGTAATTTTTCGAGTCTGAAATGATTATATCATTTCATTAAGTTTCTATCAACTCTTTTATAGGTTAATATTTATTGGGACATTCCTTGTATAATAAAATCAAAGTAAGGGCAAACAATGTTTACGTCTTCCTTATTCAAGTTGTTGATAGTAGCTTTTTTTAAGCATTCCATGGCATCTATCATTCCGAGAATAGGTACTCCTAATGAATTGTACATTTCCCTTACACCTATAATGCCAATCTTTTCTATTGATGTTTTATCACCTGCTAAGATACCATAAGTAATAAGTCTTAAATACCATCCATAATCCCGAAGGCATAATGATCTTCTTCTTGCTCCTTCTGAGTTCCCACCAGGTGCTATATATTCTGGATGAATTTGAAAAATTGCTTTACTTGCTTTTTGTACAATTTCTTGTTCTTGGTCACGTAGATAGCAACTAATTTCTATTCTTTTTTCGCCTGTTGCCAAGTATTCTTGTATAGATTGCAATTCTCCGATGCTAGGGTATCTTAGTTCTTTATCTGATTCAATAATTATTTGACTAATTAAGCTCATAATACTAATTTATCTCTATTTTATTTGACAATCTTATATTAACAAAAAAAATTAGTAGTATAAAAAAAACAAGCTTATAGTATATAGCTTGTTAACGAAAAATTTTAGAAATCTATGTAATTATGAAGGTTATAAAGAAAAAAATAATATATCGGGAAAAAAGCGATTAATTTCTATAACAAAGCCTGCTGTAAATGTAATCCAAATAGCTCCTATAACAGGGATTGTTGATAAGTATGTTAGTAAGTTTTTGTCCATTTTTTGATCCTAATTTTGTAAATTAACGAGGTGATATAGTGATATCATTATTATTAGCTAGTAGCTTACCACTTGTAAATTCTTGTATTGCAGCTAATGGCCATGTGAAGCCGGACAAAGAAAATTTTAAAGCAAGTGGAACATCAATAATGATCTCTTTTTCTGTTGGTTTTTTGGTTGTAGATACAGCTTGAAGATATCCTCTGCCTACCCATCCAATCCATCCAGTAATATATATAAATAAAAGTCCTGGAAGCATGAATTCCCCTGCATGATTCCATCTACCGTCTGCAATTAGATGTGGCAAGCCGTCTGTACCACATAACAAACCTGATTGGCTATACTTTTCGAATCTTGCTTGAGTTTTATCTATTTGTTTTTGTATCGCAAGTGCCGGTGGTGTTGCTTCTTCGTATTTTGATAAACGACTTTCTAGTTTTTTGACACTATTTTTTAGTCTTTTGGCGAATGCTGTAGATTCTTTGCATGGAGTTAAACCGGCAACTTCAGCAAATGAGTTTTCAGAATATGCCGACGTAAATAATATACTCATGCACAAAATCGTAATTATTCGTTTCATAATTTACTTTTTAACTATTTTTTAAGCAATAATTTTTAATATAACAAAGATTTACATATGAACTAAGGTATATCAATTAGTTATATTATAAACAATAATAGATAAATGAATTTTTTTGTATATCTAGTAACATTTATTGAAACTGTTAAAAGGTATTTATCTTTATTTGAGATATATATTTTATTTGTTATTAAAAAAGTCTTATTATGTTTTTTTGGCAAAAATTTTTTAAAAGTACCAGCATGTTCAATCGATATGAGAATATAAATGCTTTATCTTCTTTGGAAGATGCAATTTTAGTTAAACATTTGGAGAGTAATGGAGAAGTCCTCAATATTTATTTAACTACGAAAAAAAATATCAATTTAAATGAATTAGAGCAATTATGTGATTCTGTTGGTTGGGTGCGTCGACCATTAAAAAAAGTCAAAGCAGCTATTGATCACAGTTTTTTAACTATATGTTTATTTTATAATAATGATAAATGTCAAAAATTGATAGGCTTTGCTCGAGCTACTTCAGATACTGTATTTAATGCTACTATTTGGGATGTAGTTATTCATCCAGATTTTCAGGGTAAAGGATTAGGAAAAATTTTAATGGATAATGTTATACTTCAGTTAAGGTGTGCTGATATTAGTACTATTACATTGTTTGCGGATCCTCAGGTAGTAAGTTTTTATCGTAATTTAGGTTTTATTACAGATCCGGATGGTGTAAAGGGTATGTTTTGGTATCCACGTTGATTTCTCCTATAAAGTAGTAGACATAAGTCCTTCTATTTTGTATATTTGTAGAAGTATCAGACGGGATATAGCGCAGTTTGGTAGCGCGCCTGCTTTGGGAGCAGGATGTCGCAGGTTCAAATCCTGCTATCCCGATTCTTATTACTTACATAACTTATTTATTTTTTTTTAGCTATATTATTATTTTTATCTAATTTTAATATCTTTTGATATATATTTTTTGCATCTTTGTCTTTTTTATTTAATAAATATACTTTTGCTAACTTATATAAGATAGATATATTATTGGGTTTTTGTTTAAGTACTTGTTCATAATAGTATTCAGAGAGTTGATACTCGTTTATATAGTAATAGCAAAATCCCAAAATATTATAATATTTCGTTGTGGACTTTTTTTGCAATGCGATATTCTTTTCTAAAATTTTAATACATGTAAGCCATTTTTTTTGTCTAATATAAGCTTGTGTTGAATTTAGTGAATTACTGTTATTGCTATAATAAACTACTATATGGTTTTTTAATGTTTTATAGATTTCAAGAGTAATTAAAAAACATACAGGTAATAAAAAGCATGTTAGGCAAAGTAAATATATTTTTAACATTATGTTATTATAAAAATATTGATAGATTATCTGTTATTATATATTTTTAAATTAGAAGATAGAATGAGTAAAGGAACTTTGCAAGGTAGCAATCGTAAAAAGAAATTAAAGTCAGGTTTCCGTATACGTATGCGTAGTGTTAGTGGTAAACGAATTTTGAATAGTAGACGTAGGAAAAAGAGAGAAAACATTAGTTTATAGATTATATTCTCAACTTATTTCCATATTATCATTTTAATTTTTAATATGGGTTTAATTGAAGTTTTGTATAATGTAACTATTACGTAAAATAACTATGTATTTTGAAGAAAATTTAAAGCTTTTAATATCATCACGTCATTTATTTATATACATTCTTAGTAGTGAAGAAGATAGATTAGAGTATACAATAACAAAGATTTTAGATAAATATAATATAGGCAATATATATTACTGGAATTTTATTGATGGATATAATAGTAATCCTAATTATATAAATCGTGCTAAGCGAGATCCTCTAGCTGCTTTAGAATTAGTCGAAACAATAGACTCTTCAACGCCTAAATTTTTTCTTTTTAAAGATTTTCATTTATTTATTAATGATACTAGTATTATTCGTAAAATGAAAAATTTGCATAAAAAATTGAAAAATTCTAACTCGTATATTTTTATTATTGCTTCTGAGATGAAAATACCTACTATGTTAAAAAGTATAGTTACTTTAATAGAATTTTCACTTCCTAGCTTTGAAGAAATTTTAATAGAATTGAAGCGTTTATTTTCTCTTTTAAATATTAATTCGAATATTAGTATTGAAAGAATGGCTTTAGCTTATAAAGGAATGTCTATAGAACTTATACGTAGATCTATAGCTAAAATTGTATCTTTGAATAGAATTTCTCCTCAAATTTTTCGTTTGATTGCAGAGGAAAAAAAACAATATATTCGACAAACACATATTTTAGATTTTTGTTCTGTAAACTATACTCTAAATGATATTGGTGGATTGTTCTACTTGAAGCAGTGGCTGAAAAAAAGATCTTATGCTTTTACGAAGCAAGCACAAAATTATGGTTTACCTGCTCCTAAGGGAATCTTACTTGTTGGTATACAAGGAACAGGAAAATCTCTAAGTGCTAAAGTTATAGCAAAACAGTGGAATTTACCTTTGTTCCGTCTCGATGTTGGTAAAATATTTGGAGGTGTTGTAGGTGAGTCTGAAAAAAATATCAGAGAAATTATTAAATTATCAGAAGAATTAGAGCCCTGTGTTCTATGGATAGATGAAATAGATAAAGTATTTAGTCGTTTGACTAATAATATAGATAGTGGTACCACAAATAGAGTGCTAAGCACGTTATTGATTTGGCTATCTGAAAAAAATAATCAGGTGTTTGTAGTTGCAACTGCCAACAATGTTTTATGTTTGCCGCCAGAAATTCTAAGAAAAGGTAGGTTTGATGAAATATTTTTTTTGGATCTACCTAATTTTCGAGAAAGAAATAAAATTTTTCAGATTCACTTAATGAAATTTAGGCCTCTAACATGGAAAAAATATAATCTCAATTCTTTCAGTGAATTAACAGATAGTTTTTCTGGTGCTGAGATAAAGCAAGCAATTGTTGAAGCTATGTATAATGCTTTTTATGAAAAAAGAGATTTTAATAATAATGATATCATAAATGCTATAAATGACACCGTACCTTTAGCATTTACAGATAATACAACAATTTCATCAATGCAAAATTGGGCAAAAATGGGAAAAGTAAGATTAGCTTCAAAATGATATTTTGTAAAATGTTAATATTTTATTTGACAGTGTGGTTCTATAATATGTTTGTTGTATAATATTAAATGAAAATGAAATAATTATATAAAAGGTTTTACACAAGTCTTATGATTAATGATAGCCAAATTTTTGTTGCATTGTTATTTGCTCTGGTTTCTGCTGTTTTAGCAATACAATTAGGTACTGATTTGTATCAATAGTTATAATATGCTCTCTAAGATAGAGATAG